CTGACTATATACTTAATTAATTAATCTTTCTTTTTAACTAATTAACTAATTGAGATATTAACTGTAACCAATAATAATGCTTTTTATATAATCTTGTCAAGCCCTTGATGATAAAAAATTATACTGGCCCAAATTTTGTTCAAGACATAATTTATAATTTGATAGATAATTATATTTATGGAAACTTATAGTAAAAACTAAACATTCAAACTAAAATAAGAATTACGAAGTTAAATAATAAATATTAATTTTATAAAATATATTAAAGGAGATATAAAGTTTGCATAATTCTAGAGAAAAAATATTAATTGTAGATGATGAGACTAGCATAAGAACAATTTTAGAAACTAGATTATCTATGATTGGCTATGATGTTGTTAGCGCAGGAGATGGAGAAGAAGCATTATATATATTTCGAAAAGAATATCCTAACTTAGTCATACTAGACGTAATGATGCCTAAATTAGATGGTTATGGAGTATGTCAAGAAATTAGAAAAGAATCTGATGTACCAATTATAATGCTAACTGCCTTGGGGGATGTATCAGATAGAATTACTGGATTAGAACTAGGTGCAGATGATTATGTAATCAAACCTTTTTCACCTAAAGAATTAGAAGCACGTATTAGATGCGTTCTCAGGCGAGTAGATAAAATAAGCATAAACTCTGGAATTCCAAGTTCAGGTATTATAAACATAGGATTCCTAAAAATTGATACCAATAAAAGACAAGTATACAAAAAAAATGAGCGAGTTAGATTGACTGGCATGGAATTTAGCCTCCTAGAATTGCTTGTCAGTAAAGCTGGTGAACCTTTTTCACGATCTTCTATTTTGCAAGAAGTATGGGGATATACTCCAGAAAGACATGTGGACACACGTGTAGTAGACGTACATATTTCTAGACTTAGAGCTAAACTAGAAGATGACCCTAGTAATCCAGATTTAATATTAACTGCTAGAGGAACGGGATACTTATTTCAAAGAATTATTGAAAATGTAGAATAATTCAAAATAAAAGCATATCTTTAACAACTGGCTAAATATCTAAAACTTGACTTACTTATTTCTTATTTTCTATTACTTTAATTGAGATATTTAGCTTTATATAATTATTACAATTGAAGATACATAATTTTAATCTCAAAGAATAAAAAAAAATGTTACTTAATCTACTCAATTTAAAATTCTAATATTATTAATAATTACAAATCATGATAAAATATGAGAGCCTGAGGTAAAATTTTTATATTTAGCAACCAAATAAATATTTTTTAATAAAAATAAAGACTATTAATTATTGAATTATTTCTAAGTAAATTACTGTTATAATATTTTGAAAATTTAGGTATTTAGTTTTAACTATTCAAATAATATAATGATTCACTAACTCAAAACTTGAATAGAATATTTTCAAGACTAGTAAAATATAAAAAGTTAGGAAAAATCATTAAACAAATAGGTTTGCTTAGAGTGTATATTTATTGAAATAGAAGTAGAAGAAAGCTTATTGAAGATAGTTTTTAATTATATAAAATCTTGATACAAAAACTACAATATAAATTTTATATCAATTTAGAATACCAATAGTCATACTTTAACATTTTTCGATCAATTTGCTAGAGATAAAATAAATTAAATGACTGAAAAAATATAATACAATGCAAAAATTATATATCGAATGAGAAATAATTTTGAAATTTACAATAAATTGATTTACATTAAATAAATGTCATTTTTTTACTATCAAATAGCATATTAAGTTTTTAAATTTTTATTAATTTTTGTAACTATTATCAAAACAAGTAAGAATATAACAAGAAAATATAATGTTTGCTATACTATGATTATATTATAATTATGTATCATATAAAAATTTTAACCCAAAATAGATTGTGAACTTAGAGAACTAATTAAATCGTTTTAAATTAGTCACTAACTTTACTATTTAATAGGCTTATAATATTAATATAAGCGTAAAGAAAAGTAAAGTGACTTTACAAACTCATATAGGCATTATTAATACATTACAAGTTAAAATGTAATGTTAAGCTTACAACTTATTGACTTAATTAGTTTACTCTGGAGACTTATTTTATGACCATAGCAATTGGACAAGAAAAAACCCGCGGTAGATTTGACTTAATTGATGACTGGGTAAAAAGAGACCGCTTTGTATTTGTAGGCTGGTCTGGTTTGCTTCTTTTCCCATGCTCTTATCTAGCATTAGGAGGATGGTTGACAGGAACAACATTTGTTACATCTTGGTATACACACGGATTAGCAAGTTCATATTTAGAAGGCTGTAACTTCTTAACTTCAGCAGTATCGACACCAGCTAATAGTATGGGACATTCTTTATTACTCCTATGGGGCCCTGAAGCACAAGGAGATTTTACTAGATGGTGTCAAATTGGAGGTCTTTGGACATTTATTGCTTTGCATGGATCTTTTGGCTTAATTGGTTTCTGCTTAAGACAGTTTGAAATCGCTAGACTAGTCGGAATTAGACCATATAATGCTATTGCATTCTCAGGTCCAATTGCTGTATTTGTATCAGTATTCTTAATGTATCCACTTGGACAAGCAAGCTGGTTCTTTGCACCTAGTTTTGGCGTAGCTGCAATTTTTAGGTTTTTATTATTTTTACAAGGCTTTCATAATTGGACATTAAATCCATTTCATATGATGGGTGTAGCTGGAATACTTGGAGGAGCTTTATTATGTGCAATACACGGAGCTACTGTGCAAAATACTTTATTCGAAGATGGAGACGCAGCAGATACATTTAGAGCATTTACGCCTACACAATCTGAAGAAACTTATTCTATGGTAACAGCAAATCGTTTTTGGTCACAAATCTTTGGTGTAGCTTTCTCCAATAAAAGATGGCTGCACTTTTTTATGTTATTTGTACCAGTTACTGGAATGTGGACTAGCGCATTTGGAATAGTAGGTCTAGCATTAAACTTAAGAGCATATGATTTTGTATCACAAGAATTAAGAGCAGCTGAAGATCCAGAATTTGAAACATTTTATACTAAAAATATCTTACTAAATGAAGGGATTCGTGCATGGATGGCAGCTCAAGATCAACCACACGAAAACTTTATATTCCCAGAGGAGGTTTTACCACGTGGAAACGCCCTTTAATCAAAATATCGTAAGCGGCAGAGATATCGAATCTACAGGATTTGCATGGTGGTCTGGCAATGCAAGATTAATCAATGTATCAGGCAAACTTTTAGGTGCTCATGTTGCACATGCTGGTATAATGGTTTTTTGGACAGGAGCCATGACGCTATTTGAAGTTGCTCATTTTATACCAGAAAAGCCTTTATACGAACAAGGTTTCATTCTAATACCTCATCTAGCAACATTAGGATGGGGAGTTGGTCCAGGAGGAGAAATAACTAACATATACCCATACTTTGTAGTAGGTATAGTACATTTAATCTCTTCTGCAGTGCTAGGATTTGGAGGATTGTATCATGCTTTAATTGGGCCAGATACACTAGAAGAATCTTTCCCTTTCTTTGGTTATGACTGGAGAGATAAAAACAAAATGACAACAATACTTGGTATACATCTTGTATTATTAGGCGTAGGATCATTTTTACTTGTAATTAAGGCCTTATTTTTTGGTGGAGTATATGATACATGGGCTCCTGGAGGTGGAGATGTAAGACTGATCAGTAATCCGACTTTAAACCCTGCAATTATATTTGGATACGTACTTAAATCTCCATTTGGAGGCGATGGCTGGATAGTTAGTGTGAATAATATGGAAGATTTAATTGGTGGACACGTTTGGATAGGTGTAATATGCATTGCAGGAGGAATATGGCATATTCTTACTAAACCATTCGCTTGGGCACGAAGAGCATTTGTTTGGTCTGGTGAAGCCTACTTATCTTATAGCTTAGGTGCCCTATCTATTATGGGATTAACAGCATCTAATTATGTATGGTATAATAATACAGCATATCCCAGCGAATTTTATGGACCCACAGGACCAGAAGCATCTCAGGCACAAGCTTTCACATTCTTAGTACGTGATCAAAGATTAGGAGCAAATGTAGCATCTGCACAAGGTCCTACAGGATTAGGAAAATACTTAATGAGATCACCAAGTGGAGAAATCATATTTGGAGGAGAAACAATGCGTTTTTGGGATCTAAGAGCCCCTTGGGTAGAACCATTAAGAGGACCTAATGGATTAGATCTAAACAAAATCAAAAACGATATACAACCATGGCAAGAAAGAAGAGCAGCAGAATATATGACACATGCACCGTTAGGTTCTCTTAATTCTGTTGGAGGTGTTGCAACAGAAATAAACTCTGTTAACTATGTTTCGCCTAGAAGTTGGTTAACAACATCTCATTTCTTCCTAGGCTTCTTCTTATTTATCGGACATCTATGGCATGCAGGGCGTGCAAGAGCTGCAGCTGCCGGATTTGAAAAAGGTATTAACCGAGAAAACGAAGCTGTATTATCTATGAGACCACTAGACTAGAACTATATAATAAATAATATATAAATATTAAAAAGCTATTCTTAACTATACAGTTAAGAATAGCTTTTTAATGCTGAATAAATAAAACAAAATGGTTTTATGCAATCTATCAAATGCCAAGCAAATCCATTATAGGCAAAGAAAAAAAGAATTCTATAGCAAAGACAATAACAAAAGATATCATGGCTAATCTTCCATTCCAACTTTCAGAACCAATAGAAAATCCCCAGATCCATCTATTAAGCTGATGATAAATTTCCATACAATTTAATGAGCTCTATTTTTATTTAAAAAATTAGATATACTATATTATAAAATTATGTGAATAAAATATGAAATAATATTCAATTTATCTTAATTTAAATGGGACTAAATATACATACACTGATTCATCCAATTATACAGAAGTTAGCATATGAAATTATATATCAAAAACCTCAAAGTACTGATAATGAAAAAACATTAGGAATACTTATTTTTTATGAAACATTAAGAAAATGGTTAAAAATAGATAATATATATGTCAAAAAAGTTGATGCTTTAAAAGAAAGCTATTTCTCAAATCAATTAGATAAATATTTAATTATTACTAATATAATAGAATGCTATAATTTTCTTGGAGAAGTAGAAAGAATACTACCACAATCTTGTATAAAACATATAGAATTTTATAAAGCAGACGAAATATCTAAATATAGCCAAAAACTAAAAGAACATAAAATAATTATATTTGAAAAATTTTTGAAAAATTATGAAATAATCAACATAATAAATTATTTATACAAACATAAAATAACTAATTTAAATCATGTAAAAATTATTTGCATTACATGCAATCAAAATATTTTAAAATATATAGCCCAAAAATACCCACAACTGAATATTTATACTACAAAAATCATTTAAGCTAAAAAGCTTAGATTATATTAATTTATCTATCGTTCAACCTCACAACTATAAGCTAATGAATATTATAACAAATTCTTTTAATTTAGTGTTTACATCTATAGCTAATTTTTCTGAAATATACTTGATATCTATTTTACTAAAACTATCTTTAGCTTGGTTTCCAACAGTAAATTGGTATAATGAACCTTTTTGCTCTCTAAATAGACTTACAGACCCATATCTTAAATTATTTAGAGGAACAATACCTATGATATTTGGCATGGATATGTCTCCCATGCTCGGAATCATTTTTTTACAATGCTTAACAGTCATATTTAATAACATACAGCTCGAATCTATGACTTAACAGTTATCAACTTTTTTAAATAAAAGTTGCTTAATCAAATAAAAAATTATTTAATATTAAGTATAAAAATTAAAGTAAAATTATTTACAGCTTAATTATCATGTTAAAAATCAGATTAAAAAGATTCGGCAGAAAAAAGAAACCTAGCTATAGAATTATAGTAATAGATAGTAGAAAACCTAGAGATGGAAGACCCGTTGAAGAAATAGGGTTTTATAATCCTATTAATAATAAATCACAAATCAACCTAAAAAAAGCTAAAAAAAGAATACATGAAGGTGCTCAACCTACTAAAAAAATTCAACAAATCATAAACCAATTTGAAAAACAAAATTCATAGACTAGATTTAAGGAGATTAAGTTGTCTAAATTTACATTTAAAATTTTGTGGCTTGAAAACAATATTGCTATAGCCATTGATTACATTATAGGTCAAAATAAAAGCCCATTGACATCTTATTTTTTTTGGCCTCGTAATGACGCATGGGAAGAATTAAAAACAGAATTAGAATCAAAACCATGGATAAATGAAAATGAAAGAATAGATTTATTAAATAAAACTACTGAAATTATAAACTTTTGGCAAGAGAAAGGCAAAAATACATCATTAAGGAAAGCTCAAGACGCGTTTCCAGAATTCAATTTTATTGGAACAAATTAATTCAAATTATACTAAACATCTTAAAGTCTTAAGCTAGATAGTAAAATTATATTATTTATATATTTAACCATAATATAAAAAATGAGTAACAAATTATATAAAAAAAAATCGATTTTTTATTAATTAGTATTGAAGCAATAAACTTATATAATTTAGACGAAAATTACACATACAAAACAAACTCCATACAAGTCAATACTCGTCTAAATAATTTATTTTTAATACGATGTGGTAATTTATTTAGACATCCAAGTACTGATACAGTATATAATTTTACAGAAAACATAAAAGCAATCTATTACATAAACAGATCGATTAATAATTCTAGAATACAAAAAACCATAAATAAAATATTAATAGAAGTATATAATGATAATCAATTAGAAAATATAAGAAAATATTTAAACCGATTCAAATACATATACTATAAAACACAAAATTACTATAATATTAGAAGTAAAATTTGTTTTCATGATCAATATATGCAAGAAATAGCTATATTCAATTTATATATAATCAGTATTTTAAGATATAAAGATGGTATTTATTTTCTTATCAAATATCTTAAGTCACCATATTGCATATAATATTATAAAATTACAATAAAATGCTCAAATAAATTTGATCCTAACTATCTTCTTGTTCTGCTATAAGACACTCTGTCGTCAAAATCATAGAAGCTATTGAAGCCGCATTTTGTAAAGCAGAGCGTGTAACTTTAGCTGGATCAATAATACCTTCTTGATACATATCAACAAGTTGGCCAATATCAGCATTATAGCCCGTAGAAAAATTACTGTTTTTAATTTTTTCTATAATTACAGCTCCATTATTACCAGCATTTTCAACTATTCTCTTGAGTGGATACAATAAAGCATCAACTATAATCAAAGCACCTACCAACTCTTCTCCAACTAAATTAGTTTTAGACCAATCTCGCAAATCTTCAGATAAATGTACAAAAGTAGAACCACCTCCTGGCACTATACCTTCTTCAATGGCTGCTCTGGTTGCATTAATAGCATCTTCTAAGCGCAGTTTTTTATCTCTCATTTCTGTCTCGGTTGCTGCACCTACTTTAATAACAGCTACACCTCCAGATAATTTAGCCAGTCTCTCATTCAACTTCTCTTTTTCATAATTGTTATTACTTGCCTCTAATTGTCTACGGATTTGATCACAACGTGCTTGAATAAGATGCTGGTCTATATCTGTTACAATTGTTGTAGAATCTTTTGTGATTTGAACTCTTTTAGCAAAGCCTAACTGATTCAAAGTCACGCTATCCAAGGTTAAACCCATGTCTTGCGTAATTACTTCTCCTGAAGTAAGGATGGCTATATCTTCCAACAATAATTTTCTCCTATCTCCAAAACCAGGTGATCTAACAGCAACTACATTGATAATACCCCTCAACTTATTCACAATAATTGTCGCCAAGGCTTCCTTTTCTATATCTTCAGCTATAATTAGCAGTGGACGCCCAGTCTTAGTTACTTTTTCTAAGATAGGTAGCAATTCTTGTTGAATAAGTGTAATTTTTTTATCAGTTATTAATATATATGGATTTTCTTGTATCACCTCCATTCTAGATGTATCTGTTACAAAATAAGGAGAAATAAAGCCCTTATCAAACTTCATTCCTTCTTTAATTTCTAATTCTATGGTAGTAGACTGACCTTCTTCTAAAGAGATAATTCCTTCTTTACCTACTTTTTGGATAGCATTAGCTATCATAGTACCAACTTCAATATCATTACCAGAAGATATAGAACCAATATGAGTAACGTCTTGCATATTATGAATAGGCTTAGAATACTCTGCAATTTTCGCAACAATAAATCTAACTGCTTTCTCTATGCCTTTTTTTAAGAGAATAGGATTAGCACCCGCTGCGACATTTTTAAGACCTTGCTTAACTATAGCATGAGCTAATACAGTAGCAGTAGTTGTACCATCACCAGCAACATCATTTGTTTTGGATGCTGCTTGTCTAATCAATGCAACACCAGTATTTTCTATTAGATCTTTAAGCTCTATTTCCTTAGCAATAGTTACTCCATCATTAATAATCTGAGGAGCACCAAATTTTCTTTCCAATACAACATTTCTACCTTTAGGCCCCAATGTTATAGCAACAGCTTCAACTAGAGTATCTATACCTTTTTCTAAAGCTTTACGAGCATTATCTTGATATAAAATTTTTTTGGCCACTGTATGATCCTTATTTAATCAAATAACTATATAATATAAATAAATTTATAGCGAAATACAACTCAAAATAATTTTATAAATAAAAATACTTAACCACTTAACAAAAAGCAAAACAAGTTTTTGATCAGAAACCTGATATACTAATATCACAGAAGGGCCTGTAGCTCAGTGGATTAGAGCACGTGGCTACGAACCACGGTGTCGGGGGTTCGAATCCCTCCTCGCCCAATGAATTTATATAAATATATACAATTATTTTTTATAACATATAATAAATAAATATAATAATATCGAAATCATATTTTATGCAACCACTAAGAGGAACTAAAGATATATTACCTTATGAAATTATTTATTGGCAACAAATATATAATAAAGCTTCAGACGTACTCACTCTACATAATTACTCAGAAATCCGAACGCCTATTATAGAAACAACAAACTTATTTGAGCGAACTATCGGGGAATCAACGGATATTATTAATAAAGAAATGTATAGTTTTACTGACCAAAGTAATAGAAACATAACACTTAGGCCAGAAGCAACAGCAAGTATAGCTAGAGCATTTATAAGTAATAAACTCTACCAAAGCAAATTACAAAAGCTTTGGTACTTAGGACCAATGTTTAGATATGAAAGACCTCAAAGCGGAAGACAAAGACAGTTTCATCAACTAGGTATAGAATGCATTGGCAGCTTAAGTCCAATGGCAGATACAGAAGTTATTCATTTAGCGAGTAAAATAGTCAGTCAACTTGGGTTAAAAAATTATGTATTAGAAATCAATTCTATTGGCAACTTAGAAGAACGAGAAATGTATAAAGTAGACCTAATTAAATATTTATCAAAATATCAAAAAGATTTAGATGAAGATTCCCAAAATCGCTTATACTCTAATCCTTTAAGGATTTTAGATAGCAAAAACATGAAAACTCAAGAGATTTTAGAATATGCTCCAAACTTAAATCAATATCTAAATAAAACATCTACTGAACATTTTTATCTCGTTTGCAAATATTTAGATAATTTAAATATACCGCATACAATTAATCACAAATTAGTAAGAGGATTAGATTACTATAATCATACAACTTTTGAAATTAAAACTAATTCTAAAAATAGTCAAAACACGATATGCGGAGGTGGTCGTTATGATAACTTAATAGAACAACTTGGAGGACCCAAAACACCAGCAGTAGGTTGGGCAATCGGAATAGAAAGATTATTAAAAGTAATTCAAAAAGAATTACAATTAACATTATCTCAACAACAAATCAATGTCTATATAGCAACACAAGGATTAGCAGCGCAAACAAAAATTTGGGAAATTGTACAGAATTTAGAAAAAGAAAAAATAAAATTTGAATTAGATTTATCTAACACAAGTTTTCAAAAACAAATTAAGCGAGCTAGCAAACTAGGAGCTAAGTTTTGCATTATTTTAGGCGATCAAGAAATTAATAATAACTGTATTACCACTAGAAAATTAAATGAGCATAAACAATATACAGTTCCTTACTCAAGCTTCTTAGAAGAAATCAATAAATTCAAGCATTAAAGTTGACAACCAATCTAAATTAATTGTTTAATACATCTTATGGGGTGTAGCCAAGCGGTAAGGCAGCGGACTTTGACTCCGCCATTCGCAGGTTCGAATCCTCCCACCCCAGTAGCTAAAATTAAATTACATTAAATATATAAATTAAATCGATACAAAAAATATGATGAATATACCAGATTAATTGATAACTAAGTATTATATAAAAGCTGGAAAAATTTGTAGCTTTATAACCACCTTTATATCTCTTGCAAGTATAATATCTAAATCATAAATTCCTACTTTTTTAATATTAGGAAAGTAAAGATTTTTTTTATCTAGTTGTTCACCTGTAGCATACAAAAGATTTAATATTATTTCTTTATCACTTACACTACCAAAAATTTGATTGCTATTACCTACTTTCTTCTTAACACTAATTTTAGTAATTTTATTTAATTTTTGAGTGATTATTTGTAATTTACCTTGAATTTCATCTAGCTTCTTTTGTTTTATATTGATAAACATATTATAATGCTTTACTCTACCAACAGTTGCTAATTGAGCGAAATCATAAGGAATTAAATAATTAAAAGCATAACCAGAACTCACCTTTACAATACTACTTACTGAACCAAGATTAACTAAATTTTTCTTTAAAATAACTGTTATTTTTTTTTTCATATATAATTATAAAACTAATGATAAAATGCTATTCATTATTTAAGCGATAGTGTATAATTTGATTCTTGTATAAAATTTGTGATGCAACAAAAGATCTCAAATTATCATAACAATATACAATTATTTTTCTATCGATTGAATAACCACGTATAAAGCTGATCGTTTTTATAGATTTCATATTCTTTAACGGAATATTAATAGCTTTAGATAAATGATATTTCTGAAACTCTTCTGGTTGACGAACGTCAATCAAAATAATAGAAAATTGACTCAATATAAACAATAAATCACTCTGATGAATTAAAGTACAATTTGAAAATTTGTTATTATAATAGTGAACTAAATTGCAATGCTTTTGAGGTACTATTTGGACCGTTTTAAAAGATATATCAAGAAGATTATATACTAATAAATAGCCACTTAAAATGTTTCCTATGCCCAAAATAATTTTAATTGCCTCTATAGCCTGAAGTATACCTATACAACCAGTTAACATACCTAAAACGCCTAATGTATCACATGGTTTATTATATAAATTTAAGTTTTTTGGATATAAATCAGAATACGAAGGACCTCCTTTATAGTTAAAAACGCTAACATGGCCCTCAAAAGCTTGTACAGCTCCATAAATATGAATCTTATGCTGTAAATAACATGATCTACTAATCAAATATCTTGATTTAAAGTTATCAGTTGTATCTATAACTATATCATAATTTTTAATAATATCTTTACAATTGCTTTCATCTAACATGCATGAATATACATTAACAGAACAATAAGAATTAATATCTTTGATTCTATCACGTATTACATGAACTTTTAATTTACCAATATCTTCATCATTATATAAAATTTGTCTATGTAAATTAGAATAGGATATTTTATCATCATCTACAATACCTATACGACCTAATCCAGAAGAAACCAAATAAATGATACCAGATGCAGCTAAACCACCGGCACCAATAAATACAATGCTTGCTCCTTTTAATCTCTTTTGGCCATTATTACCAATATTATTCAAAACTAAATGACGAGCATATCTTTTATACTCCAATTCTGAAAGATAACCAGAAGATACAGGATAAAACATAAAAATATAGATACATAAAAAGTACAATTAGTCTAAATTTATAATCTTACAATATATCTTCTATTGTATACAATCAATAATATCTATTTACTTTACTTTAATAGCTATAAATTTTGAATGCATTTTGTAATTTATAAATAGATTCAAAATTTAACAGTATTAAACATCAAATATTCAAGACCGATTGATATTAATTATAATTTTTATAATCACTATATTGCAATTATTTTCATTTCTATCGAACTTATAATAATAATTATAAAGGATAAATAAAAGTTTTAGAACTTTTGATATAGTCTTAACATAATAAATATAATTTCCATATTTCAAAAACAATCATCATAAGATGCAGATGTGAGTATAATATTATCAGAATTATAATAAAATACACTATTCATGATCTAAAAACTTTAATAATAAACAAATTATAAATATTTTGCAAAAAGTAGCATTATAAATAAAATTAAATAATAAATAGAAGAAATATCTAGTTTAAGATTAAATAGAATGAAGTTTTTCATAATTTCGCTTACTATTGTACCAGTTCATACTTCTATATCAACCACTAATGCACTTTCGCAAGAGCTTCAAAATAACCAAAGTATAATAGACTTAAAGAATTTACATATCGATATTAGAATTATTTTACTTTATTGCCAATAATTTTAGAAGATACATAATCTAATTGTAGAATATAGAACTTAAATAAGAATTCCATTCAACTCTTTTCTTTTTGTCTATATAATATAATAACTTTTTACTTTTTTCATATTTTAATGTATGTTTTTATATACTACGCCTTTAGTTCAGTTGGTAGAACGCAGGTTTCCAAAACCTGATGTCGAGGGTTCAAGTCCTTCAAGGCGTGTAAAGATATAAAAATATAAAATCTAATTACAAGATAAATCATATAATAATTAAATATACAATATATAGGAATATAATTAATTTTACATTAATGACCATGATGATCTATAATGGAGCAGTATAATAAATAACAGGAGATGTATAAATTTTTTATGGCTAAAAAACTTATAGGACTTGTTAAATTAGCTTTAAATGCAGGTAAAGCTACACCTGCTCCACCTATAGGCCCAGCATTAGGACAATATGGAGCTAATATTGTGATGTTTTGCAAAGAATACAATGCAAAGACAGCAGATAAACTTGGCTTGGTAATACCCGCAGAAATTTCAATATATGAAGATAGAAGCTTCTCATTTATTTTAAAGACTCCACCAGCTGCTGTACTCTTAAAAAGAGCTGCTAAAATCCAAAATGGCTCAGGGCAACCAAATACAAAAAAAATTGGCTCAATTTCTGTCAAACAATTACAGGAAATAGCTGAAAGCAAATTGAAAGATTTAAACACTCAAGATATAAAACAAGCAATGAAAATTGTGAAGGGTACTGCAAAAAATATGGGTATCGAAATTAATGAAATAAAATAAATACAATACAACAATTAACAATGAAAAAACGTTCACGTCGCTTCAATACATTGTTGCAAGAAATAAAAAAAGATAAATTTTACACACCTTTAGAAGCCTTATATTTAATGAAAAATTTATCTAACGTCAATTTTCTAGAAACAGCAGAGGTTCATATTGTATTAGGATTAGACCCTAAGTATGCAGATCAACAATTAAGAGCAACTGTTATGTTACCTAAAGGAACAGGTAAAAAAATACGCGTAGCTGTTGTAACTACAGATAATCAAATTCAACAAGCTTCATCTGCTGGAGCGGATGTCGTAGGAGGAGAAAATCTAATTAACGAGATCAAAACAGGTCGTTTAGATTTTGACAAACTTATAGCTACTCCAGATATGATGATATCCATTGCCAAATTAGGAAAAATACTAGGACCTAAAGGACTAATGCCATCGCCTAAAGCTGGAACAGTAACGAATGACTTGGTAAAAACAATAAAAGAATTCAAAGCAGGCAAAGTAGAATATAAAATTGATCGTAATGGGATATTACATATTCCTTTCGGTAAATTGAATTTTACTACAAAAGACTTATATAGCAATTTAGTTACTTTACAACAATCAATAGATAAGAATCGTCCCCAAGGATCTAAAGGTAAATATTGGAAGTCTATATATATTGCTAGTACTATGGGACCTTCAATACCTTTAGATATAAACCTTTTACGGGAAAGCCATTTGTGATATGATAAGTTATCACAAAGTTTACTTTATTTAAATGCAAAATACATAATTTATTTGTATGAATACAAAAATCAATAATATTATCAGTGATCTAAAATCATTAACATTGTTAGAGGCAGCTGAATTAGTCAAACAAATCGAAGAAACATTTAATATTGATGCATCTATTACCTCTCAAAGTGCAGCAATTATTATGCCTAACACAACAGATGATTCCACCAAGAATGAAATAGAAGAAAAAACAGAGTTTGATGTTGTATTAGAAGAAGTGCCAGCAGCTAAAAAGATTGCCATATTAAAAGTTGTTAGATCAATAACAGGTTTAGGTTTAAAAGAAGCAAAACAGTTAGTAGAATCGGCACCTAAAACCATCAAAGAAAATACAACAAAAGATACTTCTGAGGAATTAAAAAAACAACTCGAAGAAGCTGGAGCTAAAGTTTCAATTAAATAAAAATATTGAATCATAACAATATTTGTTATGATTCAATATTTTAACAATGCTTAAAATATTCCCAAAGTAATTGCCTTCGATAATGGCATTGTTGCACCAATACCCAACCATATCGCAACAAAAGTTCCAACTATAAATACTGTAGTAGCCAAAGGACGCCTAAACGGATTTTGAAACTTATTAACACTTTCAATAAATGGAACAGTAATTAAACCTGCTGGCACTGATGCCATAGAAAGAACACCTATCAATTTATTAGGTATCACTCTTAACAAATTAAAAGTAGGAAAGAAATACCATTCTGGCAATATTTCTAAAGGTGTCGCAAAAGGATTAGCAGCTTCTCCTATAGCAGAAGGTTCTAAAACTGATAAACCAACATCACAAGCCAATATACCTAAAATGACAACAGGGAACATATACAATATATCATTTGGCCAAGCTGGCTCTCCGTAATAGTGATGTCCCATACCTTTAGCTAGTTTAGCGCGTAACTTGGGATCGGTTAAATCAGGCTTTTTGATAATTGACATATATAAATTCCTAAATAATAAATTCTAAACATACTTATAAATAAAAACACTCATATTATATATAATATAATTAAAGCGGTCCTGAAATTCCTTGTTTACGAATCATTAAAAAATGCATTAACATAAAGACAGCTGTTAAAAGAGGTAATACAAAAGTATGTAGGCTATAAAATCTTGTAAGGGTACTTTGTCCTACACTTACTCCACCTCTTAATAGTTCTACTATGCTTGCTCCTACTATAGGTATAGCTTCTGGTACACCAGTTACAATTTTAACAGCCCAGTATCCTATTTGATCCCATGGCAAAGAGTAACCAGTTACACCAAAAGAAACTGTTAAAACAGCTAATATAACACCTGTTACCCAAGTTAATTCACGCGGCTTTTTAAAACCCCCTGTCAAATATACTCGAAACATATGAAGTATTAGCATAAGCACCATCATACTAGCAGACCATCTATGAATTGATCTGATAAGCCAACCGAAATTTACATCTGTCATAATATACTCAACAGAAGAAAAAGCTTCAGCCACAGTTGGTCTATAGTAAAAAGTCATAGCAAAACCACTAGCAACTTGAATTAAGAAAGATGTAAATACTATACCACCAATACAGTAAAAAATATTAACATGAGGTGGAACATATTTACTAGTTATATCATCTGCAATAGCTTGAATTTCTAATCTTTCTTCAAACCAATCGTAAACCTTTCCCATATTAGTTCTTTAGTAAAGTGTAAATAACATGCATTTAAACTACTCTTTAATGAAATTTATTATTAAATCAATTTAATTATAACATTTATTATTTTATTTTTTATATTAAGTAACCTTATTATCCTGTAAATAACTAAAAAAAGAAGAATAACATATTAAAATCCTCTTGTGTACAACATATTGTATGAAAAGTCTGTTAACTAAATAACGTATAATTTTATTAACTGTAATTGGATTGCTACCTGTAATGTAACTAATGGTTTTTTGTGATAATTCGAAAGGTATAATAATATAATTATTATTTAATATTCCAAATTCTCGACATAAAAATAATAGTAACTGGATTACCCTATATCTAGTAGACTTATGTGATAATATATATGATGAATTTTCATATTGATGTAAAGTATAACGAAATAGATCGAGTAATTTAATTACAGTTGATAAATATTGAAAATTATTAATATAGTCTAACCAACAAAATTTAATAAAATAAGTATTTTCCAATGCAACAACTTTATAATAAATATAATTAGAATCACAAGAATTAAAACCAAAATCAATTATACTATTACTAGTCAATATAGCTAAAAAAATTGATTCGCCATTGGTAAATACTTTCATGATATACACAGTGCCATAAAAAACGATAATTAATGGTTTACACTTTGCATAAAATTTAAATATTAAAGCATCTCCTTTATATAATTTATAGATATAAAAAGGAATTTTTGATTCAAAGAATAATTGCATCCATTCATTACTCATAATTCTTAAGTATGATTTTATAAAAATAAACAAATAAACTTTTAATAATATACTCATTTGGATAATGAAAAAAACAATACTTCTGATAGATGATGATATACATTTATTAAATTCAATGGCTTCTTATTTAATATCTGAAGATTTTAAAGTACATATTACAACAAATGGATACAATGCACTGCAGAATCTAAAAATCATCAAGCCCGACTTAATAATTACTGATATCATAATGCCACATATAGATGGTTACGAGTTGATTAAAAAAATACGTTCTGAGCAACATCAATATACTATTCCTATAATTTTTTTGACCGCTAAAGGGATGACACCAGATCGGATTTTAGGATATAATTTAGGTTGCAATGCATATCTTACTAAACCATTTTATCCGGAAGAATTGATATCTATAATAAATAATATATTTCAACATCTTGAATTTTGGAAACAAAATCCAAATACAAATATTAAAAAAATTCAAGAAAAACAGCAAAATTCAATTTTCAATTCTCTAACACCCAAAGAATATAATATTCTTTTATTAGTATCAAAAGGCTATACAAATAAGGAAATTGCTAACATAATCAAATCAAGTATCAGAAATACAGAAAAATATGTTAGTCGTTTATTAAACAAGACAAAAACTAGAAACCGTACAGAACTAACACAATTAACTCTATTAAATCATTTAAATAAAACAAAGGGCGAATGACGGGACTCGAACCCGCGAATAGTGGAGCCACAATCCACTGCCTTAACCTCTTGGCTACATCCGCCAAAACTTAAAAACACAGTAATAAAGTATAATACTTTTTAATTAATAAGTCTATAGTTTTTGAAGATTTTATACATACTAACATATAACATGAAGAAAATATACAATACAATTTTTGTCAACGGACAAGCATTTAATTGCGATATAAATATGTCTCTTCAAGAATTATTAATATACTTAGAATTTGAATTAAATTCAATTGTTGTAGAACATAATAATCGTATTATCAATTTTGCAGAATTTGATAAAATTTTCTTTAAATCACAAGATAAAATAGAAATAATTACAATTGTTGGAGGTGGTTAATTAATATTTTTTCTAGATACAGATAATCTAGCTTGTTTCATATCTATATGAATAATTTTAACTTTAATTTTATTACCAATTTGAAATATATGATGTATATTTTCTATATATTTAGAACCTATTTCTGATATATGTAATAATGCAGGTATACCATAAATAGTTATAAAGATACCATATTGTTTAATTTGAGTAATTTGGCCATATACAAATATACCAACTTTTAACAAGTGAGAATAAAGATCAAGTAACGCTAACTTATGACTTAATATAATTTTATTATTTTTTTCATCGACTAACAAAAGTTTACATGGCAACAAATAATTTGACATAAATTCATAATTAGTAAATGTAATTAAATGGGATCTAGGTATAAAACTTTGCAAACCTTCTAAAACAGTTAAAATTCCACCTTTATTAATGCTTAATATAGGTACATCTAAGATTATATCTTCTGATTCAAGCTGTTTAATGCGTTTCCAAGATCTTATATAGTCTAATCTTTTGATAGATAACAATAACTGATTTTTCTCCTTATTATAAGCCAAAATAAAAAATTCTCTTGTATTATTAACTAAATATGTAAAATCATATAAATTCTTATCAAAACTCAATAAAATTTCATCCAATGGTAAATAGCCTGCTATACTTACCCCTACATCTACTAAAAAACCTTGAGATTCTTGATGAAATATAGTTCCAGCTATAATATCACCTGAATGCAAATTATAGTTATACTGAACTAATATAGCTCCGAAATCTTTTTCTGAAAAACCTATCTTTTGCATTTTAATTTTAATTATAAATAAGAAATCAATAGTATATAATTGTACTTTTTAAAAAAAGTATGTATGATATAAACATAAGTAAACACAGGTAGTTGCAAATTTTGAAACAAATTTGAGGAAAGTCCGGGCTCTAATTAGTAAAAATATAGCTGTATAATATACAGTATGGGTAACTATCAGGACAGTGCCACAGAAAAAAACCGCCTAATTGATACTATATAAAAGTATAGGTAAGGGTGCAAAGGTGCAGTAAAAGCGTACCAGAAGTATTATAAAAATACTTGCTAGGCAAACCCCATATAGGAGCAAAGTAATAAACTGTACATTCCAAATATCTATCATAAAAAGATTGTATTTTACTGTTTATATTCATTACTGCAAAGAGGTTATATGTAAATATAAAAAAAAGATTAATAACTACCCTTAGTAAATTTAATTTTTATATACCCTATATAAATCTAAAAATTATTAAGAACAAAATCCGGCTTATGATTTACTTAATCTTAAATAATATAAAATAAAAAATATACCGACTAACACGATTTATATTTATTTAATAAACTTTCTATTTCCTTATCAATACGATTTATATCATCATAATTCAAAGTTCTATTATAAGCTCTATAAATAACACGTAAACCAACATTATAAAAATTACTATAATTATTTCTATAATGATTAAAGACTTCTACTGATTCGATTAAACTATTATTAAAGCTATATATTTGCTGTTGAATTGAACGTATACTACTGGAATTCTTTAAAGTCAAAGATATATCTCTAGTCACACTAGGATAAGAAGAATAAGGATAAATAATAGAATTGATATGATTATAGGCTTTAGCAGAAGCTACTAATTTCATAAAATCAAATTCAAATATGTAAGTAAAATCACCATAACAATTTCTTAATTGACCAAATATACCTATTTCCTGATCACTCATATTATAAATAATTGCTATACGATTAATTCTTAATAATTTTATTACATTGACAAATAAAGAACTTTCATCTACATTATTCACTGATTTCCATATTACGATAACTTCTAATTTATCTAAAAACTCTTCAATTAAACCCTTAGCATGAAACCAACTTAATGATCTTGGTTTATCAGACCATGATTGTCTTAAGAAAGTAGAATTAGTAATTAAACCAGAAAGAAATAAGCATTCATATGAACTGCAAATAGTATTTAACTTCATGCTAGATGAATTTAATTTAAATACTTTACCTATTTCAAAAATTTCAACATTTTTATTACCTTGTCTTAGATTATGTTGTTGATTTATAACTAACTGACCTATTAAACTGCTTCTTAAACAAGACTGATCTTGAATTAATGGATTAAAAATCGTTACTTCAGTTTTATTATCAGGAACTGTATTGTAGTATAAAGAATAATTTTGAACTTCACTTAAACCTAAACAGCGCAATAAATCACGAACTTGACAAATTTTATCTATCAATAGATTGTAATTAAATATTCTACGATTACTAATATCAGGCAGCTTGCTAACAAATTTATTAAAACCATAAACACGTCCTATTTCCTCAATTATATCAATCGGTCTTTTAACATCATTCTTTCTATTAATAGGTACTCGTATCTTGAATATATTCTTTAATCCATCATATATTACAACAAAATTCAAACTTTCTAATAAATCAATAATCTCTTTTACAGTTAGATAAACATACGAACCTACTCTAACAGAACCTAAAATATTATGTATGCTACTCTTTTCTAAAATGATAGTTCGAGGTATATCATATGGCTTGTTATATCCATAAAACTTACCTAATATAGCAAATCCAAACGATCTAACTAACTGAACTGCTTCATAAAATGCATTAAGAAAATCAGATCTTGATCCGCTCTTCAAGCATTTTTTAGATAAATCTGTACTAAAATTTAACTGCTTTTGCATACGTTTAATGTATTTTTTGTTACATACTTGACCCAAAATAATTATAGAACTTGTTAAAATATCACACTGAAAATTAGGATTTGTATAAAAACCAATAGTAGATAATATCAGATTATCATATTTCAAAACTTCTAATTTAATATTTTGGGAGCCAATTAAATTACTATTTATTTTCTGTAATCTAAATAGAGAATAGTTAAGTGGTAAAGTTTCTATCTTATTTTTATCAAATATTTGTATAGACTGTCCCCATTTCAAATATATATACTCCGAAATATCAATTAGTAGATTCGATGATTCAATACCATAATTACTTAAATAGTATTTAAGCCATAAAGGTGATGAATTATTGTAAAGATAATTCATTTGAACTAATGATAAATCTAACAAAGAAGTATTATAATCTGACAATTTTAAACAATCAATATGAGGAGTAATAGAATCGTTGTAAAATTTATAGCTTAAAGGTCTATTAAAAAGACAACTTATTTCCCTCGCTAGACCTACGACACTTAAGACATCTTGTCTATTAGCTGTTGTAGTTAAATCAAATAATGTATCATTAGCAGATGAATGATAAGCAATATTTTCTATTTCAAAACCTGATATAGTTAATTTCTCTACTAAAGTACTAAATGCTATACTATTTAAATCTACAATTTGTTGAAGCCATCTTAAAGAAAATTTCATATATAAACATATTGATTATAATAAGCATTGATCATTGAATATTATCGATATATAATTTCAAACAATTTATTAATTAGCTTTTGTAAAAGAAAGCTTATTTCTATTAGCATATTTTTCCATAAAGCGCATAAAACGATCCCATTCTTGCGGGTTTTTTATTATATATATAGCTTCTATCGCTTGAGGTTTACCATTAACAAATTTAGCACTTACATCCCTGGTCATGAGTTCACCTTCATCATCTTTCAAATACATTCCTGTAATATCTCCTTTATTTTCCATACCAGACTTTAAAATATCTGGATTATTAAATCTAAATGTTGCTGTACCTTTACTTCCATCTCTAGAACGTGTTAAAGAAACATCAGCAACAACTGTTTCATTAATTCCTTTAATAAACTGAATAACGGCCATAATGATTTACCTTAATTGCAAAATATAAAAAATTATATAAGTTAAATATTGACTTACTATATAAATTTAGTATTCATTATAAATCATAACAAAATTATATCCAATGAATCTAATTATAATTAATTAGCAATAAAATATATAGGCTTTAAAAATTAGTAAGAATTTATAATATATATAAAAAACTTTTCTATATAACTATTAAGTTATATTTTCAAGTGTGTTATTATTATTTAGTATCAAAGGTAATATACAAATTCACTTGTTTTAATTAAATGTTTGAACGCTTTACGGAAAAAGCAATAAAAGTTATCATGCTTGCTCAAGAAGAAGCTAGACGCTTAGGACACAATTTTGTTGGCACAGAACAAATTTTACTAGGTTTAATAGGTGAAGGCACAGGAATTGCTGCACAAGTATTAAAATCTATGAATGTAAATTTAAAAGATGCACGCATAGAAGTCGAAAAAATTATTGGTAGAGGATCCGGATTTGTTGCAGTTGAAATTCCTTTTACTCCAAGAGCAAAAAGAGTTCTAGAACTATCTCTAGAAGAGGCTAGACAACTTGGACATAATTATATAGGTACAGAACATTTATTAATGGGTTTAGTGCGTGAAGGAGAAGGTGTAGCTGCACGAGTACTCGAAAATTTAGCCGTCAATGTAGCATCTATTAGAACAGAAGTCATTCAAATGTTGGGTGACAATACAGAAGCTAACACAAATGGAAATAATAATACGCAAACCAGAAGCAAAACTCCTACACTAGAAGAATTTGGATCAAACCTTACAGAATTAGCGATAGAAGGTATATTAGATCCTGTAGTTGGAAGACAAAAAGAAATTGAAAGAGTAATACAAATATTAGGCAGGAGAACAAAAAATAATCCTGTACTAATTGGAGAGCCTGGAGTAGGAAAAACAGCTATAGCAGAAGGTTTAGCACAAAGAATTGCAAATAAAGATATACCTTCTATCTTAGAAGATAAGCTTGTTGTAACATTAGATGTTGGTTTATTAGTTGCTGGTACAAAATACAGAGGAGAATTCGAAGAAAGACTTAAAAGAATTATGGACGAAATAAAATCAGCCAATAATATCATATTAGTCATCGATGAAGTACATACTCTAATTGGAGCTGGAGCAGCTGAAGGAGCTATTGACGCAGCAAACTTATTAAAACCGGCATTAGCTAGAGGAGAATTACAATGTATAGGAGCAACAACATTAGAAGAATATCGTAAACATATAGAAAAAGATGCAGCACTTGAAAGAAGATTCCAACCTGTATTAGTTGGAGAACCAAGCGTAGAAGAAACTATTGAAATTTTATTTGGTTTAAGAGATAGATATGAGAAGCACCACCAATTAAAAATGTCAGATGCTGCTTTAGCTGCTGCAGCTAAATATGCAAATCAATATATTTCTGACCGATTTTTGCCCGACAAAGCTATTGACTTAATTGATGAAGCTGGTTCAAGAGTTAGATTATTGAATTCTCAATTACCTCCAGCAGCTAGAGAATTAGATAAAGAGTTAAGAAATGTCTTAAAAACAAAAGATGAAGCAATCAGAGCACAAAAATATGAAAAGGCAGAACAATATAGAACCAGAGAAATGGAAATTAAAGCTCAAATTGCTGCTATTGCACAAAGCAAAAAAAATGAGCCTAATTTACAGATTGAAGATCCTATAGTGACAGAAGATGACATTGCAGAAATAGTTGCATTTTGGACAGGTATTCCAGTTACAAAATTAACTAAAAGTGAATCTGAAAAATTAATGCACATGGAAGAAACACTACATAGTCGTATTATTGGACAAGATGAAGCAGTAGTAGCTGTTTCTCGAGCTATTAGAAGAGCGAGAGTTGGATTAAAAAATCCTAACCGACCTATTGCAAGTTTTATATTTTCTGGCCCAACAGGTGTTGGTAAAACTGAATTAACTAAAGCATTAGCTTCTTATTTTTTTGGTTCACAGGAAGCGATGGTCAGATTAGACATGTCTGAATACATGGAAAGACATACTGTGTCTAAATTAATTGGTTCACCACCTGGCTACGTAGGGTATAGCGAAGGTGGCTATTTAACAGAAGCTGTTAGAAAACGTCCTTATACTGTCATTCTATTTGATGAAATCGAGAAAGCACATCCAGATATTTTCAATCTTTTATTACAAATTTTAGAAGATGGTAGACTAACTGACGCTAAAGGTAGAACAATAGATTTTAAAAATACTTTGCTAATAATGACATCTAACATAGGTTCAAAAGTTATAGAAAAAGGAGGAGGAAGCTTAGGATTCGAACTTGGAGAGTCACAAACAGAATCACAATATAATCGTATTAGATCATTAGTTAATGAAGAATTAAAACAATATTTTCGTCCTGAATTTTTAAATAGACTAGATGAAATCATAGTATTTAGACAACTAACTAAAGATGAAGTTCGTGAAATAGCAGAAATTATGCTACAAGAAGTATTTGAACGTATTAAACAACAAGAAATAGAATTAGAAGTAACTGAAAGGTTCAAAAATAGATTGGTAGATGAAGGCTATAACCCTAGTTATGGAGCAAGACCACTACGCAGAGCAGTAATGAGATTGCTCGAGGATAGTCTAGCAGAAGAAGTTTTATCAGGCAAAATTAAAGCTGGCGATAGTGCAGTTGTAGATGTGACAGATGAAGGAAAAGTAACCGTATTATTAGGTGAACAGCTGGAAATTTTACAGCCTTAATTAAAACTTACAACAATAATTAATTATTGTTGTAAGTTTTAGTTTTAATAGATGCCAGGAACCAGATTTGAACTGGTGACACGAGGATTTTCAGTCCACTGCTCTACCAACTGAGCTATCCCGGCTGAATCTAGATGATTTGAATCATAACATAATCTAATCTTCATTGCAAGAAAAACAGTAAAAGACTGACTTAATAATAACTATAATATTATTGTGGAAAATCACGAAATTTATTATTTTGCGGTATAAATAATAACTTACACGAGCCTATCGCACCATTTCGATTCTTACACAACGCAACATCTACAACATTAGATACACTAAAATATTGATTAGTTTTTGATAAGATAATAACTATATCTGCATCTTGCTCGATTGAGTTATGCAAAACACATTTTCTAGTTAACAAAACCATATAATCTGGCTCTGTAATATCAAATACTTGAATATAATTAAAATAAATAATACACGGTAGATAAATATATTCCAAAATAGACGCATAAAGATTATAAGAATAATTTATAGTACAAATGATATTATTTTCTAAATAAGAACTTAACTTCAACCACATTTTTTTAAAATATAATTTATGATTATATGTTAAACATAGCAAATAAAAAGGGAAACGACAATAAATACTAAAAGAATATTGTAAAGAGAAATTCAAATATGTACTATATAAAATATTAAAATTAAGTAGCTTTATTAAGTTAGTTCTTATCATAATTGCAAAATTATATAAACTCTTTACATGAAGATTATTAATAAAATCTAAATTTAAGTCATAATAGTTCACTAAACATCCACTTTCTCTAAGATCAGACAGTAAAGGCAATTTATTTACTCTATTCTCAATACTTCTATTAAGCTGAGATAAAACAATTACAGGAATACATAAATGCTGTGCCAATAACTTCAATTTTCTTGTTATATAGCCTAATTCTTGCGTTCTAAGATCGCTATTAAAACTTTCTACTTTAACCAACTGCAAATAATCGATAATAACCAATTTTATAATATCTGTTTCATAAGAAAGTAATTTTGATGCATATTCAATGTAATCAATAGACATATTAGGAGTATCATTAATATAAACATTATATTTGATCAATTCACTACAAATTTTATTTAAATGATACCACTCATTTAGTGTAAGTTTACTTAATGAAATACTCTGAGTAGAAACTCCAGATGCAATTGCAACAAATTTGCTAAGTATTTGCATTTTTGACATCTCAAGACTAAAAAAATACATACCGAACGAAATAGAAGCTAAAATATTAAATGCTATATTAACTACGAAAGAAGTTTTACCAACCGAAGGACGTCCAGCAATCACAATCAAATCACCTGCCTGCAAACCTTGTATTAATTCATCTAATTTTTGAAAGCCAGATAATATAAGATTTTGATCTACAGAGTATTGAACTAAATTCAAATTTTGATATTTTAATTGTATGAGCAAATCGCCAATTAAATCCTGAAAAGTCACTAAATTTTCTTTAGGAATTTTATGTACTGTAGATTCTAAAGACTCCGAAATTTTGGTATATATTCGATGACAAGGTAAGTCACCAATATTAGCTAATTGAACAACATGATAACCATACTGAATTATTAAACGCCTTGTATAACTATTATGAATTAAAATCATTAACTCTTTTATATATGCATACATATTAATAGATGGCATAAAAAGATGACTCTGTCTCATTAATTCAATAATCTTAAAAACTCCACCTACATAATATAATATCCGTGAATCATTCAAGAAATATAATAATTGTAAAATATCTACCCTATTATCTTTATAAAGAATCAATAAACCTTTATAAATCAACTTGTGAGACTCTAAAAAAAAAGAATCAGATTTGAGAAAAGACATAACTTGTGAAAAAATTGTAGGATTAATCAAGATAGCACCTAACAATACTTCTTCAGCAACATAATTTTGAGGAAGAACAAGATCTCCAATAATACTATGCATAATAAAATAACTGTCAAGAACTGAACAATAGATGAAAAAAAATAAAACACAATCTAATACAAATTTAATACAAGATAACGCCTAAAGATATTTTGACTCATAGATTTTGTATTAACTAAAGAATAAGCAGAAGATGTAGAAATACTTAATATATAATAATAAAATCTTATATGAACAACAGAAAAGCCTAACCAATAATATAAACTCAAAGCCCTAAAATTCTCAATCTTTACTTCTAAAATAAGATGTGAAGTATACAGCATCATAATAAAAACCAATAACTTCAAAAGATGCTTAGAAAATATTGAAGAGGTATAATTATTAATACTATACCAATAGACACAATCTTGATCTATGATTTTATATGAAAAAGAAGATAATATTAATATATAATTTAGTTGAAAACTAAAAAAATGATAGTTATTAGAATCCAAATGAAATTTTTGATAAAAATACATATAAATAAAAAATCATAATACTATAATATTATGATACTATATTACTTATAAATAATATTAATTTTATATTTATAAAATAGAAAAAATTAATAAAAATGCATCTAAAACCTTATAACAAAAATTTTATTATTAATACAATAGAAAAAGACTTTAAGAAAAATGACATACCTATGATTAATATAGGTGATAGTATACAAATGTCTATTTTAATACAAGAAGGTAATAAAGAGAGAATTCAAAATGTAGAAGGAGTAATAATATCAAAGAACAAATCACAACTAAGTACAACTATTACTATAAGAAAAACATTACAAAATATTGGTGTTGAAAGAGTTTATCTTATACATTCACCTTTAATACAAAAGATCAAAATAATTAGGAAAGCAAAAGTGAGACGCGCTAAATTATATTACTTAAGATCAAGATCAGGAAAAGCGACAAGATTAAAAACAAAATTTAATTAGAATATTTCTTCTTGGCATTAATTAAAAATATGATATCATATATTTGTGATGCAAGGATGCATAGCTCAGTTGGTTAGAGTATCACGCTGACATCGTGAAAGTCACTGGTTCGAGTCCAGTTGTATCCAAGAGAATCTTTGACTCTCTAATATGAAAAAGAATAAATAATAATTTCTTAAAATGGGTCGGTGCCCGAGTGGTTAATGGGGGCGGACTGTAAATCCGCTGGTTTTACCTACGTTGGTTCAAATCCAACCCGGCCCAGTAAATTATATATAAAATAAAGCCTTTATAACTCAATGGAAGAGTATTTCCTTGGTAAGGAAAAAGTTATGGGTTCAACTCCCATTAAAGGCTATCAACTTTTAACCTAGTTAATGATGTACTCTTATTCTTTGCTAACTTAGATATTCCTATCATTTGAGAATTACTTTTACCTGGTGCTACCATAGGATAACAATTTTCTTCTTCTTTAACGTTACAATTCAATAAGCATGGGCCACTATGACTAATAAAACGATGTAAAACTTTATTCATATCATGTCTATGCTCTAAACATAAACCCAAAATACCAAAGGACTTAGCTAACAAAACAAAATCAGGAGCACCTTTTTCCATATTAGAATGAGAATATCTCTCCCCATAAAAAGCCTGCTGCCACTGTCTAACCATACCTTGCCATTTATTATTTATAATAATAATTTTGATGGGTAAATTGTATTGAACAATTGTAGCAAGCTCTTGAAAATTCATCTGAAAGCTGGCATCTCCACTAATACATATGACACTTTCAGAAGGATGAGCAACTTGAACACCTATAGCAGCAGGAAGTCCATAACCCATAGTACCTAAACCAGAACTAGACATCCAATGTCGTGGCAATACATTTACAAATTGGGCTGCCCACATTTGATGCTGACCAACATCAGTGGTAAAATAGGCATTTGGTTGAATACGAGATAGAGAAAAAATCACTTCTTGAGGAGATAGATTACTAACATGTTTTGGAATTAATAAAGGATACTGATTCTTCCACATAGATATTCTATTTTTCCAAGAACAAGTCTGCTCAGAATTAAATACTAAATTTGAACTACTATCCAAATAATACAAAATATGACTTATAACCTCTTTAACATCACCCAAAATAGCAACTTGAGGCACACGATTTTTACCTATCTCAGCTGGATCAATATCAACATGTATAACTTTAGCATTACATGCAAATTCATCTAATTTACCTGTAACCCTATCATCGAATCGTGCACCAAGAGCAATTAATAAGTCACATTCACTAACAGCAAAATTAGCATAAGCAGTACCATGCATACCCAACATACCCAAACACAAATTATCATTTTCGTCAATAATTCCCTTACCCATTAAAGTAGTACATATAGGTATTTGAAAACGATAGGCAAATTCCTTAATTACCTGATGAGCGCCAGCAATAATAGAACCACCACCAACATAAAGCAAAGGCTGACTGGACTCATACAAAAGATGTAAAATCTTAACAATTTGACTATTCTTAGGCTTCATAATTGGACGACAACCTAATAACTTAACATCATTAGGATAAAGGGGTTCATAAGAAAATTTTTCTAAACCAACATCTTTAGGAACATCAATTAACACAGGTCCTGGTCGTCCATGTTGAGCAATATAAAAAGCTTCAGAAACTATTCTAGACATATCTCGAGGATCTCTAACAACATAAGAGTGCTTAACTATAGGCAAAGTAATGCCAAAGATATCAACCTCTTGAAAAGCGTCAGTACCTATAAAAGGCCGCGCTACTTGACCTGTAATAAGAACTAAAGGTACAGAATCTAATTGTGCAGTGGCAATACCAGAAACAAGATTGGTGGCTCCCGGACCGGATGTTGCAAAACAAACACCAACTTGTCCAGTAGATCTAGCATAACCATCAGCAGCATGAGATGCACCTTGCTCATGACGACATAGAATATGTTTAATTAAACCCTTATTCTCCCATTTATATAATTCATCATAAATAGGTAAAATAGCACCACCAGGATAACCAAAAACATATTTTACATTATTGTTCACTAAACTATCCATAAGGGCAAATGCACCTGTAACTTCTTTTATTTGCAAATCAGAATTATAATTTATATTCATATATCTTTTAAAATATTTGATGAATTGTAAAATGGTGAAAAAATTTATTTTACTAGAGTACAAATGAAAACCATAGCTTTTATTTGTTTTGAGTATTTTATTAATTTGATACAATTATATTTTGATTTTAAACTCTAAGATTCTTTGTTAATTTGTATTTTTTTTCTTAATTGTATATATAATATTATATATGTCGAATTTTTTAATATAAATCTTGAAATTTTTCTTTATATTTTTTTATTTTATACCTAACATCTGCCTTAAAATGATGGTTGTAAATCCTATAAATGTTATTATTATAATACTTGTTATTAATCTTTTATTTTCCTCTTTTAATAACTCAAAAATTGTATGAAAAGTTGTCAAGAAAAATCCTGCAATTACTGATAATATAAATCCCGGAAATTTTTTTATGTTGTCCCAAAATTTGGTCATATGTTAATCTTTTTATGTCTACTTATTGTTTTAACTAAAATAATTCAAGAATGTTGTGTTTGTAAACTTATTTTGATCATTTTAGTTTTTCAGTTTAATTAATAGAGGAAAGAATGTTAAATAATCTTGAACGCGTACAAATATTAAGTGACCTTTTGCCTTCTATTAAATGTCTTTATGGGTCTACTATAGTCATTAAATATGGTGGTTCTGCTATGAAAAATATTGATTTGAAATCTAAAATCATGGAAGATATTTTATTTTTATATTATATAGGTGTTAAAGTTGTTATAGTACATGGTGGTGGGCCAATAATTAACTATTGGTTAAAGCAAATGAATATAGAGCCTAAATTTTTTAACGGTATTCGTATGACTGATAAAGAGACTATGGAGTTAGTAGAGATGGTTTTAGTGGGGAAAGTTAATAAAGATTTAGTCTCTTTGCTTAATTGTTCATCTAATATAGCCGTTGGTTTGTCGGGTAAGGATGCTAATTTAATTACTGCATCTAGTTTTTTCCCTGATCAGTCAGATAACTACACTGGTAAAGTAAAAAGTGTTAATCTTGAGATTATTAATTTATTGCTTTCTCGTGGATATATTCCTGTTATTGCTAGTGTGGCTTCAGATTTAAACGGACAGACTTATAATATTAATGCGGATTCTGTGGCTGGTGCCATTGCAGAGTCAATTAATGCTGAGAAACTTGTTTTATTAACGGATACATCTGGTATTATGTTAGATATTAATGATCCATCAACTTTAATTCATAATTTGAATATAAAGCAATTAGAGGATCTAAAAAATCAAAAAATAATTTTGGGTGGTATGATACCTAAGGTTGATTGTTGTATTAAAGCTTTGCAACACAATGTAGGTGCAGCTCATATTATTAATGGCAGTATAAAGCATGCTTTGTTATTAGAAATTTTAACATCTGTTAGTATAGGTTCCAAATTAGTAGCATAATTTATTTGTTTGTTTTTATTTTTATGCTATAATTATTTTGGAGTTTCTATCGGCTCAGTAGCTCAGTCGGTTAGAGCAGGGGACTCATAAGCCCAAGGTCGCAGGTTCAAGTCCCGCCTGAGCCATTAAAATTGATTTTTTTATTTCTATTATCTATATAGATGGAGAGGTGGCTGAGTGGTTGAAAGCGCCAGATTGCTAATCTGTTGTATGTATAAATCATACCGAGGGTTCGAATCCCTTCCTCTCCTTATTGTATTTTGTTAGAATATGTGTAGTATAATTTTTATGTTTGACAATTACTTTATTAGTATGAGATCATAAGTGTGACTAACTGAGATTGTAGTTCAATTGGTTAGAGCACCGCCCTGTCACGGCGGAAGTTGCGGGTTCGAGTCCCGTCAATCTCGTTATGTTTACTTAATCTTTTATTTTATATATAATTCTTTTTCTGGAACAGGTGTATATTCATTAATAATTTCTCTAAACTCTTTTCCTTGAATAGTTTCTTTTTCAATCAATAAGTCTACCAATCTATCAATAACGATTCTATTATCTCTAATAATTTGCACTGTTTCTTGATAGCATTTTTCTACTATATCATGTATTTGTTTATCAATTTTAATTGCAATTTCATCAGAATATTCTGAACTACCTCCCATACTTCTCCCCAAGAATGGATTTGATTCTTCATTTTCTAAGCATAGTGGGCCTATATTTGACATGCCAAATCGTGTGACCATCTGACGAGCCATAGATGTTACTTGTTGTAAATCGTTACTAGCTCCAGTGGTAACCTCTGTATCTCCGAATACAACGTCTTCTGCAGCTCTACCACCTAACGCTCCCATTATACGTGATAAAATTTGAGATCTTGATATTAAATTTTGATCTTCTCCTGGTGTAAACCAGGTTAATCCTTTAGCTTGACCACGAGGTATCAAGGTTACTTTTTGTACTGGATCATGATCTTTAAGAAGTGTTCCAACTATTGCATGTCCAATTTCATGATATGCAATTAAACGTTTACTTTTGCTATCAATTAATGCTGTTCCTTCCATGCCTGCTACTATACGATCAATAGAAGCATCTATTTCATTTAATGTAATATAGTTTTTTCTACGTCTAGCTGTTAGTATAGCTGCTTCATTTAATAAATTTGCTAAATCTGCTCCCGAAAAGCCTGGAGTTCTTCTAGCTATCATTGATAAAGATATACTGGGTTCCATTTTTTTGTTTTTAGCATGCACTTTGAGTATTTCTAGTCTTCCTTTAAAATCTGGTATTTCTACAGATACTTGGCGATCAAAACGACCAGGTCTTAATAAAGCAGAATCGAGTATATCAGCTCGGTTAGTTGCTGCAATTACTATAACTCCTGTATTTCCTTCAAAACCATCCATCTCAGTTAATAATTGATTTAGTGTTTGTTCTCGTTCGTCATTACCACCACCAATTCCTGTTCCTCTTTGTCTGCCAACCGCATCTATTTCATCTATAAATACGATGCATGGAGCGTTTTCTTTTGCCTTTTTAAATAGATCTCTGACACGTGAAGCACCTACACCTACAAACATTTCTACAAATTCAGATCCCGAAATACTGAAAAAAGGTACATTAGCTTCTCCGGCGATTGCCTTAGCTAATAATGTCTTTCCTGTTCCAGGAGGGCCTATTAATAGAACACCTTTAGGTATCTTTGCACCTACGGCAGTGAATCTTTCGGGTTTTTTTAAAAATGTAACTACTTCTTCAAATTCTTCTTTGGCTTCATCGATTCCTGCAACATCATTAAATACCACACCTGTTTTGGCCTCCATTTGAAATAAAGCTTTAGATTTACTAAATGACATTGCTTGTCCTGGTCCGCCAGATGAGTTATTAGAGCGGCGGAATAAGAATGCTAAGCCTACTATTAATAGTATAGGGAATAGTAAATTTCCTATTAAATTCCAGATAGCACCAGTATTTTTTGTTGGGTGTGCATCCAAATCTATATTGGCTTTTTTAAGTTTTACGATTAATTCTGGAATTGCTGCTGGTAGCTCAACTCTGATTTTTTGAATTCTGTTGCCTAGTTCAGGACCAACTGCTTCTACTATTGCAGTATGTCCATTATCGTATAAATCAACTTTTTTTATCCAACCCATATCTAAGTATTCTAAAAAACGACCATATGTCATGCGAGAACGTGCTATATTTGTGTTTAATTCATTTGTTGTTGGAGCTAAAAATCCTTGCCATACAAAGAATCCAGTCACAATTATGGGTAAAGATAGTAGCAGTAAAGTTTTCCAGGATAATTTCATTGTTTTAAGCCTCATATATTAACTATGTTTAAATGAATTTAACATCTTTAATATTTTTTAGGCAACTATATTATATTAAAATACATTTCATGTGTTTATATAAGTTAATTTTTTTAATTCTTCTTAGGTTTATAATAATATTATTATATTTTGAATTATTTACATTACATTATTGCTTATGATAAAGAAAGGATCAGTAGTAAAAGTTCTACGCAAAGAATCTTATTGGTATCAAGATACAGGTACGGTTGTGAAAGTGGAGCAAGATATTAAATATCCGGTTCTTGTGCGTTTTATTAAAGAGACTTATAGTGGTGTTAATAGTAATAATTTTGCTGAAAGTGAATTATTCTTAGTTAAGTCTTAATTTATACAGCATAACTTATATGAAAGCAAAAGATAAAAGTAGTAGCTTTTATCTTTGTTAACTATTTGAGATTTTTATTTAGCTTCCCAATGCTGCCCAGTCTACATCTACATTCTCTAAAATTAAGGATGAGTTGTATATTTGTAAGATGATCAATAAAAATAAAAAAAATAATAGCATAAATATTCCCATAATTGGAGTTGTACCCCAACCTGGAGCGACTTTGCCATATTCAGAATTTAAAGGTCTTAATATTTCTCCTAATCTTGTTCTTAGTGCCATAATATTTTAACTTAATTTGTATGTTTTATAATTTTTATCTTTATAATTATAGTATTAGTATTATAAGTATAAAAATAAATTAATTAAATATATCTTTTCTATTTATGGAAACTGCAACAGTTCTGAGCATTTTTATTTCTAGTTTATTATTAGGAATAACAATGTATTCTATATACACGTCTTTTGGTCCTATATCTAAGGAGCTTCGAGATCCTTTTGAAGAGCATGAGGAGTGAGTACTATAATTTAATAACTCTAAGTATTAAGGACTATTTTAAAGTACTGATGCCATTCATGTTATTTGACAGCTACTTAAATTTATATAATTATATAAATTTAAGTAGCTATTTATGTTCAGAACAGATTTAGTTATTTATTGTTTTTTAGGTTCTAATTTGCATTTATTTTGCTATTCTTGGAGGGTCTCTAAAAAATACAGCAAAGAATATAACCATTAATGTTCCTACTAATAGAAAGACATATACAAGTGCTTCCATGTAAATCTCCTTACATAAATAGATATATACTTATATTTGCTTATACAGCACCTTGTTTCTTGCTGCTTCTATCTCCTAATTTTTGGAATGCACCGAATTCTACTTGTTCTGTTACTTCTGCACCAATCCCAGCGAATACATCTCTGAAGATAGTTCTTGATCCATGCCATAGGTGGCCAAAGAAAAAAATTAGTGCAAAGTTTGCATGTCCAAATGTGAACCATCCTCTAGGGCTGCTTCTAAATACTCCGTCTGATTCTAATGTTGTGCGATCAAATTCGAAGACTTCTCCTAATTGTGCTTTACGTGCATATTTTTTCACACTAGGTGCATCAGTAAATACCTTGCCATTTAATTTTCCGCCATAAAAGCTGACAGTGACACCAACTTGTTCAATACTGTATTTTGATTCAGCTCTGCGGAATGGTATATCTGCGCGAATTATGCCATCCTTATCGACAAGTATTACTGGAAAAGTTTCAAAAAATGCAGGCATTCTTCTAACAGTTAATTCTCTTCCATCTTTATCCTGAAATATTGGGTGTCCTAACCATGCTTCTGCTATGCCATCGCCTTTATCCATAGGACCAGCTCTGAATAAGCCGCCTTTTGCAGGATTATTCCCGATATAATCATAAAATGCTAATTTGTCGGGTATTTTAGACCATGCTTCTTCGGGTGTTCCTCCCTCATTTAGTGAATTTTCGACTCTTCTTTCAATCTCTTGTTGAAAATATCCACTATCCCATTGATATCTAGTTGGTCCAAAAAGTTCGATAGGAGTTGTTGCTGAGCCATACCACATAGTTCCACAGGTTACGAAAGCACTAAAGAAAACAGCAGATATACTACTAGATAATACAGTTTCTATATTTCCCATTCTTAGAGCCCTATATAACCTCTGTGGTGGTCTTACAGTTAGATGGAACAAACCTGCTAATATTCCTACTGTCCCTGCTGCTATATGATGTGATGCTACTCCACCAGGATTGAATGGATTGAAACCATCTGGACCCCAAGCTGGAGCAACAGGTTGGACTTTTCCTGTTATACCATATCCATCTGATATCCATATTCCAGGTCCAAATAATCCTGTTGCATGAAATGCACCGAAGCCAAAACATAATAAACTTGATAATAGAAGATGAATACCAAATATTTTAGGTAAATCTAATGCAGGTTCACCTGTTCTTGGATCTCTGAACAATTCTAAATCCCAGTAAACCCAATGCCATATGGATGCTAAGAACAACATACCTGATAAGACTATGTGAGTTATAGCAACACCTTCAAAACTCCATAATCCGGGATTGGAAACGCTTTCTCCTGTAATACTCCATCCGCCCCATGAATCTGTTACTCCAAGCCTTGCCATAAAAGGCATGACAAACATTCCTTGTCTCCACATGGGATTTAAGACTGGATCAGATGGATCAAAAACAGCTAATTCATATAAAGCCATAGAACCTGCCCATCCGGCTACTAATGCTGTATGCATTAAGTGAACAGATATTAAACGTCCTGGATCATTTAATACAACTGTATGTACACGATACCATGGTAATCCCATTGAACTATAATCCTCCTAGTCAAGAGATATGAAATTTTTGCTTTTCTTACTATTTTATAGATATAAACTACATAGTATTTTATTATAACATTCTTCAGATCAATTAATTAGTTTTTACTCACATTTATATAGAATAATATTTTTTACTAAACAGAAGCATATAATAGTTATAATCATTAAAAGCAATATACTGTTGTTTATATTTAAGTTAAACCATGCTGTTTTGATAATATCGTTATTGTACCTTAAATAAGGTATTGAATAAAGAGATCTAATACTTTCTATTGCATAAGTTAATGGATTGATACTAGCAATTATTTGCAACCAATAAGGCATAAATGATAATGGAGCTAATGCTGTGCTCGAAAATAAAGTTGGTAAATTGACAATTAATATCACTGCAAGAAATTCAATATGACCAGGTAGAATGAAAGCTAAGCAAATGCTTATGCTTCCTATACTGAGTGTAATTAATAAAAGTATGATAAATATAGTTATAATTTGTTGGATATGTAATTTATTATATTCTATTAAAAGACTAGATACTATAATAAAACTAGTTTGTAGTGTAGTGATGATTGCAATAAAAATAATTGCAGATATTAATAATGAGTCACGCGACTTTAATGGTGCTACAAGTAATCTGTTTAGGAAACCAAATTCTCGATCAAACATCAAAGGTAAACCTGAATTAATAGCTCCTGTAAAAGATGAAAAAACTACAATTCCTGGACTCAAAAATTGGTAGTAAGTTTTATTTTGTGTCAATAGATTTACTGGCGCATTTTGAAATAATGCCCCAAACAGAATAAGCCATAATAATGGTTGTAATATACCAGAGAATAAGCTAGAGGGTCTTCTCTTTATTTGTATGCAATATCTTTTAATTAAACAAAAGATCTCTTGGTATATGGTTTTTATATATATTGTAGATTTTATATTCTTCTTAGGTCTTAGTTGTATACTATTGTATTTTGTATTATTTCTTGAGGTATTTAACATTATATTGATTTTGTAAATTTATTTAGAAATTTTTTGCTTGTAATTATAATATTTTTCATATATATTTTAATTATATCTTTATTGATTTTGTTTTATGATTTACTAATATGTAATCATTATATTATGTAATTCATTTAAATGATGCTCAATCTGTAGTTTTAATAATCTTATTGTACTTAATATTTTAGGAGAAAGTAATATGTCTGAAACTTTTAAAGTAACTTTAATTTGTGATTCGGAAGGACTAAATGAGGTTATTGATTGTCCTTCTGACACGTATATTTTAGATTATGCCGAAGAAATTGGTCTTGATTTACCTTATTCTTGTAGAGCAGGTGCTTGTTCTACTTGTGCTGGTAAATTGCAAGAAGGGACAGTGGATCAGTCTGATCAATCTTTTTTAGATGATGATCAAATGGGTGAAGGTTTTATTTTAACCTGTGTAAGTTATCCTACCAGCGATTGTACTATTCTAACACACCAGGAAGAAGCATTGTATTAATTTTTTTTATTAAATTGTCGGTAGAATACATAATATATATTCTACCGACAATTTTACAGTTTTATTTCTATATCTACCCCTGAAGGAATATTAAGTTTCATCAAAGAATCAATTGTTTGTGAAGATGGTTCATATATATCTATGATTTTTCTGTGTGATCGTATTTCAAAATGTTCTCTTGAATCTTTATCTACATGTGGTGAGCGCAAAACACAATAAATTTTGCGTTTTGTTGGCAAAGCTATTGGTCCTTTGGCTTTAACTTTTGTTCTATAAGCTGTATCTAGTATTGTTTTGCATGATTTAGCTAATAAAGCATGTTCGTAAGCTTGTAATTTAATACGTATTTTATTTTGTTTATGAATTTTCATTTTTTTATTTTTACTCAAGAATTTTAGACACTACACCTGCTCCCACAGTTTTACCTCCTTCACGTATAGCAAATCTCATTCCTTGTTCAATAGCAATAGGATTAATTAATTCAGCACTCATTTTAATCCTATCCCCTGGCATAACCATTTCTGCAGCAGAACCATCATCTGCAGTAAACTTTGTAATTGTTCCTGTTACATCAGTAGTTCGGACATAAAATTGTGGACGATATCCTGAGAAAAAAGGAGTATGTCTTCCACCTTCTTCTTTAGTAAGTATATATACTTCTGCTTCAAATTGAGTATGAGGTGTAATAGTTCCAGGCTGTGCTAAAACCATTCCTCTCTCAATGTCTTTTTTTTGTACTCCTCTTAACAATATGCCTATATTGTCTCCTGCCATACCTTCGTCTAAAGTCTTTTGAAACATTTCTAGTCCTGTAATTGTAGTAGTGGCAGTATCTTTTAATCCTACTATTTCTATTGTGTCACCAACTTTAATTACTCCTCTTTCAATTCTTCCTGTAGCGACAGTACCTCTTCCTGTAATTGAAAATACATCTTCTACTGCCATTAAAAATGTTTTTTCTACATCTCTAACAGGTGTCGGAATGTACTCATCTACCGCATCCATCAATGAATGAATTTTGTCTACCCATTCGTTTTCTCCCCTTTGAATAGCATTATTCTCTGTTACTTTTTCTAATGCTAATAATGCAGAACCTGCTACAAATGGAATATCTTCACCTGGAAAATCATATTGTATTAATAATTCTCGTACTTCTAATTCTACTAGTTCTAATAGTTCTTCATCATCTACTTGATCTTGCTTATTTAAAAAAACAACAATATTAGGTACTCCTACCTGTTTAGCAAGTAATATATGTTCTCTTGTTTGCGGCATTGGTCCGTCAGCAGCTGATACTACTAAAATAGCTCCATCCATTTGAGCTGCACCTGTAATCATGTTTTTTACATAGTCTGCATGACCTGGACAATCTACATGTGCATAATGGCGATTTTGAGTTTCGTATTCAACATGAGCCGTATTAATTGTTATTCCTCTTGCTTTTTCTTCTGGAGCAGCATCAATTTCATCAAATTTTTTTGCTTTTGTATCATTTGCAGCGGCTAAAGTTGCCGATATAGCTGCTGTAAGTGTCGTTTTTCCATGATCAACATGTCCTATTGTTCCAATATTAACATGAGGCTTTTTGCGTTCAAATTTTGCACGTGCCATAATCTTTAATCTCCTTCTTCTAAATAATTATGATTTTAATCGATATGATTTTAGTAACGGTAGTGAGCAAATGCTTTATTAGCTTCAGCCATACGATGTGTTTCTTCTCTTTTTCTAATTGTATTACCGCTTTCATTAGATGCATCAATGATTTCATTGGCCAATTTGAAAGCCATACTTTTTCCAGATCTTGTATGTGCAAATTTTGTAATCCATCTAAGAGCTAAATTTGTTCCACGATATGCCCTCACTTCCATGGGTACTTGATATGTTGATCCTCCAATTCTTCTACTTTTAACTTCTACTAGAGGTGTTGCATTGCGTATGGCTTTTTCTAATATTTCTAGAGGATCGTTGGATGTTTTGTTGTGAATTATATCTAATGCTTGATAAACTATTTTATATGCTAAACCTTTTTTACCATTTTGTAGTATTCTTACAGTTAACATGCTTATTAGCTTACTATTGTGCACAGGATCTGGATGAGTCAATCTTTTCTTAGATTTATTACGACGCGACATGTGTATAATTTAATCTGATATTATAGGTTTTTAAATTTTATATTTTGGGTTTTTTGGCTCCATATTTTGAGCGACTTTTTTTTCTATTTTTTACTCCAGAAGCATCTAGAATACCTCGCACTATATGATAACGTACACCTGGTAAATCTTTAACGCGACCTCCTCTTATTAGTACGACTGAATGTTCCTGTATATTATGTCCTATGCCTGGTATGTATGCTGTTACTTCAAATCCTGAAGTTAATCTAACTCTAGCTACTTTTCTTAAGGCTGAATTTGGTTTTTTAGGTGTAGTTGTATAAACTCTGGTGCATACTCCACGTCTTTGTGGACATCCTTTTAAAGCAGGAGATTTAGTTTTTTTACTTGATTTTTGTCTTTCCGATCTTACAAGTTGTTGAATCGTTGGCATTTGTAATTTTTATATTGATATTTTAATAAATATCTTTAACATTATAAATATTGAGATATACACTGTCAAACTCTATATTTTCTATATAAGTATGATTCAAGTTATTTGTTACTATTTGATTTCATATTATATTTACGCACAAATTTTTCAACTCTTCCTTCTGTATCTATAATCCTTTGTGATCCCGTAAAGAAAGGATGATTTCCTGACCATATATCTACATGTAATTCAGGTTTAGTTGAACCTACTGTCATAATATGTTTTCCATCGCAATATACTTTAGCATCATTATACCATTTTGGATGTATGTCTTTATTAGTCATAATTAGTCATATATTTTATATATTAAGATGATTAAAATTGTTGATATCTTTTGTTTTATATTATCGTTTTGAATATTGTGGAGCTTTTCTTGCTTTTCGTAAGCCATATTTTTTGCGCTCTTTTATTCTGGCATCTCTTGTTAAAAATCCTTTAGCTTTTAAAGTAGTACGGTTCTCGGGATTCATTTCGCACAATGCTCTTGTTAATCCTAGTTTTATTGCGTTTGCTTGACCTGTTAATCCACCTCCTTCTGCTTTTACATATATATCATATTCTTTATTTAAGCCAAGAAGTTTTAAAGGCGAGCATGAAACTCTTAAATAATTAGGACTAAATTGTAAGTATGATTCACCTGGTAAGCCATTAATAATTAATTTTCCAGATCCCGGTACTAGCTTTACCCTGGCAATAGATGTTTTGCGTCTGCCTGTACCTGAATAAATTGTTTTGGAATTGTTTGTTGAGATAGTCATTTATATATATTATTAAGTTAATGTAATTAATTCTGGTTTTTGTGATTTGTGAGGATGTTGATTATTGGGATAAATTTTTAGCTGTGTAAATAATTGTCTACCTAAAATACCTTTAGGTAACATACCTTTAATAGATTTTTCTAAAATCATATTTGGTTTTTGGTATAAAATATGATTGAATGTTTTGGTTTTTAATCCTCCAGGATAGCCTGAGTATTTTTTATATGTTTTTTGAGTAAATTTTTTTCCCGTTACTTTAATTAATTTTGAATTTATTAATATAATATATATTTTGTTATTTATATGTGGTGTATATAAAGTAGAATTTTTCCCTTTCAATAATTTAGCTATCTTACTACTAAGCCGACCCAAATTTTTATTTTCAGCATCAATAATGTACCACTTGCTTTCTTTGGGTTGTTGTGCGATATATGTTTTATTCATAATTGATATACGATCTGTTTATTATATAGATAATATAAATAAGGTGTGCTTTTAGCTGCTTTCTATATTTTTTTCTTTTGGTAATCTGATACCAAGTTTATTTTGTAATGCTTCAATTACCTCTTCTGCAGATTTTTGGCCGAAATTTTTAATTTCTAAAAGTTCGTCTTGCGAATAATCTAATAGGTCTGAAATGGAATTTATTTGAGCTCTTTTAAGACAATTGTATGCTCTAACAGATAATTGTAGTTCTTCTATTAGTACTTGATTAATTTCTTCTTCGTATTCATTACTTGAATTATCAACACTGTTGAAGTTTAGATTGGTTAAAGGATAAAATAATTTGGTTAAAACTTGAGCTCCTTGGCTAATAGCTTCTTGTGGAGATAAGCTACCATTTGTCCAAACTTCTAAAGATAGTTTTTCTTGAATAAGTGTCGGACTAATTTTTTTTTCTTCTACTATGTAACTGAATTTGGTTGCTGGCATGAATACGGCATCTATTTGTAAAAAATCTATAGATTTTTTATCAAATCCTTTATTTACCATTTTATAACCACTTCCTGTTTCAATACGAAATTCCATTTCGAAGATAGTATTGTTACAAATAGTTGCTATATACTGTTGTGGATCAATAATTTGAACTTCAGGTGGTACTTCAAATAAACCTGCAGTAATAATAGCTGGTCCTTGTACTCTTATTCGACCTATTTGCGATGTGTTACTGTAACTTTTTAAGACTATTTCTTTAAGATTGAGTAAAATTTCCAATACATCTTCTCGAACCCCTGTAATAGTTGAAAATTCATGGCTTATACCAGCAATTCGAACAGCCACAATTGCAGCGCCCTGTAAGTCTGACAGAATAGTTCTTCTTAATGAATTACCTAAAGTAATGCCTTGTCCTTTATTAAGTGGTCCTAAAATAAAACGACCGTATTGTTGACGGTTACTTTCTATTTTTGATTCTACACATTCTATTTGAAAATGAGTCATACAAAATTATTCAAGATATATCATTGGCAGCATTTAATAAGTTATGTAAATTAAACACGTCTTTTTTTAGGCGGTCTACAGCCATTATGTGGTGTAGGAGTAATATCCTTGATTAAAGTTATGTTAATACCAGTTGCTTGTAACGATCTTATCGCTGTTTCGCGTCCTGCTCCTGGTCCATTAACTAATACTTCTGTTTGTCTTATTCCTTGTTCCATTGCTTGTTTAGCAGCTTTTTCGGCAGCTATTTGTGCAGCAAAGGGTGTCCCTTTTTTAGTTCCCTTAAATCCGTTTGCACCAGATGAAGACCAAGATAAAGTAGCTCCTTTAAGATCTGTAATAGTTATAATCGTGTTATTAAATGTTGATTTTATATGTGCTATGCCATTAATAATATTCTTTTTCTGTTTTGTATATGTTTTTCTTGTTTGTCTAGCCATATATTATAAATTTACTATATTATTTTTATTTGCGTGGGGCTTTTTTCTTTCCTGCCATTGTTTTTTTTATACCTCGTTTTGTGCGAGCATTAGTTCGTGTGTTTTGCCCTCTTAAAGGTAGACATAATTGATGCCTTTTTCCTCTGTATGAGCAAATCGTCATCAGCCTTTTAATATTCATGGATTCTATCCTTTTTAAGTCTCCTTCTACTTGGTAACTATTACTGAGTATTTGCCTGATTAGTACAATTTGTTCATCATTAAGTTGATCTGTTTTAATATTACGATTGATTTTAAGTTGATCTAAAATTTCTTTTGCTTTTGATCTGCCTATACCATAAATATATGTTAATGATATCTCTATACGTTTATTTTTAGGTAGATCTACACCTACTATTCTTGTCATTTTAGTTTCCTGTTATTTTAATATAATTATCCCTGCCTTTGTTTGTGTTTTGCATTTTTACAAATTACTATTATCTTTCTATGTCTACGTATAATTCTACATTTCTCACAAATTTTTTTGACAGATGGTCTAACTTTCATTGGTTTTTAAAATTTCCTTATTTAGATATTTAATTGTCTACTCCATTATATTATCATATTGTTGAGATATTATATATGTTTGAATTTGTTTTGCTGTTTCAATTGCTACGCCTACCAATATCAATAAAGATGTAGTTCCTAATCCTTGTAAAACACTTGTATTTGTTGTTTTAGTTATTAGAGAAGGAATAAGAGCTATTATGAATAAAAATATTCCTCCTACTAGTGTCATCTTATCCAGTATTTGTTTGATATATTTTACTGTATCAGATCCAGGCCTAATTGAGGGTATGCTAGCACCCATTTTATTTAGATTTTCTGCTATATCTTCTGGGTTTAAAACTAGTGATGTATAAAAATAGCTAAAAGCGATTATTAATAAGCCATACGTAGGTAAATATAAAATATGTCCTGGTAAAAATAAAGCAAGTATACTACTTATTTTAGATATTTGTTCATTATCTGAAATGTATATAGGTAATGTCATTGTTGCAGAAGCAAATACAATTGGCATAACGCCACCTTGGTTGAGTTTTAGTGGTATATAACTTTGAGGATTTAGTATATTAACTTTGCTCAATTGTTTTGCTGATACAATTATAATTTTTCGTTTACATTCTTGAATTAAGATATTTATAATTAAAATCATTATGATTAGTGTAAAAAAGAAGCACGCATTAATAAATGTGTGTCTATCATAAATATTAATTTTATAATTCTGTAAATTTTTGGGTATACCTGAAATGATATTTTGAAAAATTAATAGTGATGCTCCATTACCTATTCCATACTCTGTAATAATTTCTGCACACCACATTATTATTAAAGATCCTGTGCTTAATGCAATGATACAGTCTAATATAAAATAGTAGTTCCAGTTGAAAACATAAGGTTTAATCCATAAAGATATTCCTATACTTTGTATAATACTCCAAACCAGTGTGCAATAGCGTGTTATTTGTGTTAATTTTTGTCTCCCAGAATCCCCTTCTTCTTTTTGTAAATTTTCTAATGCTGGTATTAATTTTATTAATAATTGCATCATAATTGATGCATTGATATAAGGAACTATTCCCAAAGCAAAAATTCCTATTGTTGAAAAGCCTCCACCTGAAAAAATATTTAAAAAATTTATTAATCCATTGTTATTAACATTATTATTTAATGAATTATGATCTATTCCTGGTACGGGAATAAATATTCCTAATCGAGCTAAAATTAATAGTATTAATGTAATTAAAAGTTTTTGTTGTAATTGTGTTATAGCCTTCATTTTATATTTACATTAATATTGCTTTAGATATTATTATTATAAAGTTGTTCTATATTTATATCTCTGTTTTTTGCTGTGTTGTGAAATGTTTTTAATTGGCTTAAGGCATTTAATACAGCACGTGCGTTATTTAAGCTATTACTAGATCTTAATTGCTTAGCTAAAATATTTTTAATTCCGGCGAGCTCTAAAACTGTACGTGTAGATCCACCTGCAATAACTCCTGATCCTATAGCAGATGGTCTTAAAACAACTTTAGCTGCCCCCGATATTCCTTCTATTTGGTGAGGTATAGAATAAGATTTTGTTAAGGGCACATTGACTATATTTTTTTTTGCATCGGTGACACCTTTTTTCACAGCTCCTATTACATCACTCGCTTTGCCAATACCTACTCCTATTTGTCCTTGCTCATTGCCTACAACCAGAATAGCTCTAAAGCTTAATTTTTTTCCTCCTTTGACTACTTTTGTAACTCGCTTAACTTGTACAACTTTCTCTTCCCAGCTATATTCTTGCTCTTTATTTCTAACTGATTTTTTTTTCATGACTTTCAAAGTTAAAATTTAATACCTTCTTCTCTGACCGCTTCTGCTAATGCTTGAATTCTACCATGATATATTTTATCTTGACGATCAAATACAATTTCTTTAATACCCAATGCTTTTGATTTTAGAGCTATATTTTTTCCAATGCTACGTGCAGCATTGCAATTATGAGGTTTTTTTATTTTTTCTCTAATTATTTTTTCTAATGTCGAGCTACTTGTAATAATTTTTTTGTTGGTATCATCTATAATCTGTGCATATATATGTTTATTTGATCTAAATACACAAAGACGTGGACGATTTATTGTTCCTCTGATTTTTTTTTTCATTGTGTTTTTATGGTTAACGACTAATAAATTGTTATTTGCCAGCTTTACCTACTTTTAGATTTATTGTTTCATTTAAATATCTAATTCCTTTTCCTTTATATGGCTCAGGAGGTCTAATTCTTCTAATTTGAGCAGCTATTTCCCCTACTACTTCTTTTTGTATACCTTTGATAATAATATTAGTATTATTTTCTACCTCTATTATAATATTTTCAGGTGGTTCTATAGTGACTTGATGACTGTATCCTACATTTAGTATTAAATTCTTTCCTTGTAATTGTGACCTATAGCCCACACCTTGAATCTGTAATTTCTTTTCAAATCCTTTAGAAACTCCTATCATCATATTGTGTATTAGAGTTCTTGATAGTCCATATAGTTTTTGCGCTTCTTTATTTTCATATGCTTTGTACAGGTGTAATATTTGGTTCTCTTTATCATACTTGACTTTAATGATTTCTGGTAACTGATACGACAGTTGACCTTTTGGACCTGTAATATGTACATTGTTTTTTATGATTTTAATATCAGTATTTTGCGGTAAATTAATGGTTTTTTTTCCTATTCTAGACATTGTATTTTTTAAATTAGTTTTACCATATATAGCATAAAATTTCTCCACCTAGTCCATAATGCCTTGCGTGATGATCAGACATAACTCCTTTCGATGTTGAAATTATGGCTATGCCAATTCCTCCAAAGACTTTAGGAAGTTCTTTATAATTAGCATATACTCTTAAACCAGGTTTACTTATTCTTTTTAAGGAAGTAATGACAGGTTTTTTACGTTTGCCTTTGTATTTTAATGATATTAGTAAATATCTGCTACTTTTTTCTCCTATTTCTTCAAATTTATAAATAAAACCTTCTTCTTTTAATACTTTTACTATATTTCGAGTCATTTTAGTTGAATAGACTTGAACAATTTGATGTTTTGCTAAGCTTGCATTTCGAATACGGGTTAGCATATCTGCAATTGTATCATTAATCACTTTTTAAACTCCATTAATTATTGATGTGTTTTTGCAATTATAATTTTTAAGTTATTGTATGAAAGGCATGCCAAATTCTTTTAATAGTGCAAAGCTTTCTTCGTTGTTCTTAGCTGTTGTGACTATCGTAATATTTAATCCTCTAATTTTATCAATGTCATCATATTTAACTTCTGGAAAAATTATTTGCTCTTTTAAGCCTAAATTATAGTTGCCTCTGCCATCAAAACTATTGGAGCTTATTCCTCTAAAGTCTCGAATTCTTGGTAAAGCTAGGTTAATTAATTTATTAAGAAAATTGTACATTTTATCTCTTCTTAGAGTAACCATTAGACCAATAGCTATATTTTCACGTATTTTAAAGCCTGCTATAGCTTTTTTAGATTTTGTAATTTTAGGTTTTTGACCAGTAATTGCTGTTATCTCATTAATGCTTTTTTCAAGCACTTTATTGTTCATAGCAGCCTCTCCTAAACCTCGGTTAATTGTGATTTTTACAATTTTAGGTACTTCATGAATATTATTGTATTTAAATTTATTTTGTAAATCATGACAAATTTTTTCTTTATAAAGTGTTTTTAGTGCGTTTTTCATACTAGATTGGAATATTGTTTATATATTATTTTTGTTCGTATAATATGACATTTGAGCTATTAATACACTTTTCAATTCTAATAATCTTACCTTTATTGCTATCTTTTTGTGCTTTTAGGTGTTTTATAGCTATGTTTAAATTTTCAATAATAATTTTACTTTTTTTTGGTAAAACTTTAATAATTTTTCCTATTTTTCCTTTTTCACGGCCAGATATAATTTGCACTGTTTCTCCGTTTTTAACATGCATTTTTATATTTGTTTTTTTAATTTTCATTATACAACCTCTGGTGCTAATGATATAATTTTTGAAAATTTTTTATCTCGTAATTCTTTAGCTATAGGACCAAAAACTCTAGTACCTCTCGGGTTATTTTCTTGATTTATTATAACTGCCGCATTATCATCAAATCTTATGCTCATTCCGTCATTGCGCCGTATGGCTTTTCTAGTTCTGACTATGACAGCTCTGATAATATCAGATTTTTTTATTGGCATATTAGGTAATGCATCTTTTACAACCCCAATTATAATATCTCCTATACTCGCATAAGAAGGATTATTACTTCCTAGAACCTTAATGCACATAATTTTGCGTGCTCCACTATTATCAGCAATATTTAAATAACTTTGTGTTTGTATCATTTTCCTAATATTTTTTCTATTAATATCCAACGTTTTTTCTTGCTTATAGGTCTGTTCTTTTGTATTTTTACAATGTCGCCTATATTACATTCATTATTTTCATCATGGGCATAATATTTATTTGTTTTTGTAAGTATTTTTTTATATTTAGCATGTGATATCTTATTTTTGACAGCCACAGTAATGGTTTTATTCATTTTGTTACTCACTACTGTTCCGATTGTATATTTTTGATACATGATTTAATATTTTTTTATAGTTAATAGTTGAGCTAATTCATGCTTTTTATGTTTAAATAAGTGCGGTTTTACATTTTGTCTTGTTGCTTGTTTTAATTTTAATTCAAATATTTCTTTCTTTAACTTTATAATTTTTTCTTCAATTTCGTTAGTTGTCAGATATTTAATATTTTTAAATTTTGGCAAAGGCATAAGTTGTATTTTATTTATCAGTTATAAATTTAGTTTTTACAGGTAGTTTGTATGATGCTAATTTCATAGCTTCTTCAGCAGTTTGTTTAGGTACTCCAGCTATTTCAAAAAGGATATGACCGGGTTTTACAACTGCAACCCAATATTCTGTAGCGCCCTTTCCAGAACCCATCCTTGTTTCTGCTGGTCTAGCTGTAATTGGTTTATCTGGAAAAACCCGTATCCATAATTTGCCACCTCGTTTTACATATCTTGTAATTGTTCTTCTTGTGGCTTCTATTTGTCTTGCTGTGAGCCATACAGGTTCTAAAGTTTGTAATCCATAATCGCCGAATGCAATACGATTTCCTTTGCTTGCTTTACCATTCATGCGACCACGATGTTGTTTACGAAATTTTGTTCTTTTGGGACTTAGCATATTATTAATAAATTGTATTGCAATATTATAGTATCATAGTTTGTGATTTAATTTTGGGTTGTATGTGTTATAATTTTTTCGCCTTTGAATAGCCACACTTTTACACCCAATATTCCATATATAGTATGTGCTGTTTTATGGGAGTAATCTATGTGTGCTCTTAGAGTTTGTAATGGTACACGACCTTCTCTAACCCATTCACTTCTTGCTATTTCAGCACCATTTAGTCTACCAGAAACTTGAATTTTGATTCCTTGATTTTTTGCTTTTTGAGATCTTTGAATAGCTTGTCTAATCACTCTTCTAAAAGCTATTCTTTTTTCAAGTTGTTGTACTATAAATTCAGCTATTAATGCTGCTTCTTTATCAGGGTACGTGATTTCTATAAGATTTACCCTGATTTGTGCATTGTTTTTTAATACATTTTCTATATTTTTTCTTATATCTTCTAAGCCGTTACCTACTCTACCTAATACAATCCCTGGCCTGGCTGTATGTATTTGTACTTGGATTTGATCAACTTTCCTATCTATATGAATTAATGTAATACTGGCATTATGTAGTCGTTTTTCTATTAAGTTTCTGATTTTATCATCTTCCTGAGCTAGTTTTGAATATGATTTCATATTGGAAAACCATGAAGAATTGTGTGCCTGCGTAATCCCTATTCTAAACCCGAGTGGATGTGTTTTTTGTCCCATTATTTACTATTTTTATATCTACTATAAAATTATTTTAATTCTAATTTAATTATGATATGGCATGTCGGTTTCTGTATTTTAAATGCTCTTCCTTGCGCTCTTGGTTGAAACCTTTTTAGTCTTGGACCTTCATTGACAACAGCTTGATATATAATTAAATTTTGCTTTTCATATTCTAGATTGGATGCATTACTTGCAGCTGACTCTAAAATTTTTTTTATAACTTTACATGGCTTATATGGCATGAATTCAAGTATAAGCATTGCTTCTTGATAGTTTTTTCCTTTAATTTGATTTAAAATTCTTCTTGTTTTTTGTGTTGACAGGCGCAAATATTTTCCTGTTGCTTGAATTTGTGAAATTGTATTCATTATATAAATAATTATTTCTTGGTTTTTCTATCACTTTTTATGTGGCTTTTAAAATTTCTGGTTGGTACAAACTCACCAAGTTTATGCCCTACCATTTGATCAGATATAAAAACAGGAAAAAATTGTTTTCCATTATAAACAGCTATAGTATGGCCTATCATTTGTGGAATAATAGTTGAAGATCTTGACCATGTTTTTAATGTTTTTTTAGATTCTTGTTGGTTCAATTCTTCTATTTTTTTGAGTAATTTAAATTCTATATAAGGGCCTTTTTTTAAAGATCTAGACATAATAATAATAATTTAAGTTTATATAGTTAACTTTTATTTTCTTTTCCTTAATATATAACGATTACTATATTTAGGTTTTTTACGAGTTTTTCTTCCTAGCGCAGGTTTTCCCCATGGAGTTACTGGATGAGGCTTTCCTATTGGGGAGCGCCCTTCTCCACCTCCATGAGGATGATCTATAGGGTTCATTACTACACCTCTAACTTTAGGTCTTTTGCTTAACCACCTATTTCTTCCAGCTTTTCCTATGCTGATATTGCCTGCATCAATATTACCTACTTGGCCTATAGTTGCTAAGCATTCTTTGCGGATTAATCTAACTTCACTTGATGGTAGCTTTAGTGTCGCGAAAGCACCTTCTTTTGCAACTATTTGAGCATATGTTCCAGCAGCTCTGACTATTTGTCCACCTCTATATGGAGTTAATTCTATATTATGAACGGCTGTACCTAAAGGAATTGAGTGCAATGGTAAAGAATTACCGACTTCTAAAGGAGCATTAATGCCAGAAATGACTGTTTGGCCAACACTTAATGATCTTGGATGTAAAATATATCTTTTATCACCATCTGAGTAATGTAATAGTGCTATTCTTGCATTTCTATTTGGATCATATTCTATACTTGCAACGTTGGCTTTAATGTTATATTTATTACGTTTGAAATCAATTGTTCTATAACGTCTTTTATGTCCTTTACCTTTATGACGTGATGTAATAATACCTCTATTATTATGTCCTTGGCAACGATGATTTTTACGTATTAATGATTTTTCTGGTTTGTTGTTTGTTATTTCATCGAATGTAGATATAGTTCTATTTCTCGTACCGGGTGTGTATGCTTTATATAAACGAATAGCCATTTGATTAATGCCACATATTTTTATAAGTTAATTATCTAAAAATAAATTTATCTGATATTGGTTATGAAGTTTCACAATAGCTTTTTTATATTTGCTTTTGTAACCTATATGTTTTCCTATACGTTTTTTCTTTGGTTTCATAATTAATGTATTAATTTTTTCGACTTTTACATCAAATAATTTTTCGATAGCTTGCTTAATTTCTGATTTTTTAGCTTTGATTTTAACAGTAAAAGAATATTTATTGTCTTCTAGCATTTGGGTTGTTTTATCTGTGAGTATTGGATATTTAACTATATCCATTACAGCTTTTTCGTCTATCTGTTTATTCATTATATATTTTATTAATAATATTTAAGGCATCTTTATTTATTATGATTTGATTTGCTTTCAGTAAGGAAATAATATTGAGATGCTTGGCATTTAAAAGCTCTACATTCTTTAAATTGCGAGTAGACAGATATAAATTATATGATTTTTCACTTACTATAATTAAAATATTATTTTTTTTATCTGTCTTTAGTTTATATTTTTTTAGTGTATTGACTATTAATTTAGTGCTGGGCTTACTTAGTGGGTCTATAAAATTTTCTGCAACTATTGTATTCTTAAATTTGTTTTCTATCAAGATTCGCAATGCCAATTGTTTTTCTTTTTTGTTTATTTTCTTTTTTTGAATTTTAGTACGAGGTCCAAAGATAACTCCACCTCCTCTCCATAAAGGAGACCTGTTAGAACCAGCCCTTGCTCTACCAGTTCCTTTTTGTTTCCATGGTTTCTTTCCTCCTCCTCTTACTTCGCTACGTGTTTTTGTGTTTGCGTTGTTATTTTTATTATTAATTAATTGTTGTGTAAGTGCTCGATGTACTACATGTATATTGTTACTCTCTTGCTTGCACAATTTTATTATTACTTCTTCATGATCTTTTTTATTTATATCTTGAGAAGATATTATTGAATAGATTAATTTCTTTTTAATATTCATGGATCTATTTTTGATTAATGCTAACAATATTACCGGGTTTTCCAGGTACGGAACCTTTGATTACAATAATATTATTATTAGTTTTAATATCTATAATTTTGAGATTTTGAATTGTTACTTTTTTACCACCCATACGACCAGCCATTCTTTTCCCAGCAAAAACTTTACCTGGTGTTGTTCCTGCTCCGATTGATCCGGGTTGTTTATGATTTTTTGAGCCATGAGACATAGGTCCTCTACTAAAATTATGTTTTTTGGTACAGCCCGTAAATCCTTTTCCTATACTAATGCTAGAGACAGAAATATTTTGGTTAATTTTGAAATCTTCTACTGTAATCCATTGACCTATTTCAAAGTCTTTTAGTGAATTTACTCTATATTCCTTTAAATATTTTAAAGCAGGCATATTATATTTATTTAAATGGCCAATTTCAGCTTTATTTAGTTTATTCTTTCCTATTTCTATATAGCCTAGCTGAATAGCTTGATAACCATGAGATTCTATACTTTTTATTTCAGTAACTAAACATGGTCCTAGTTGTAAAATAGTTACGGGTACTGCTTTGCCTTGTTGGTCAAAAATTTGAGTCATGCCAATTTTTTTACCTAGTAGCCCGATCTTCATTTTATCTCTAATCTCCTCAATTATGTAAAGTTTTTTGCTTATGTATCTTTATATCATATATTTATTATCTGTTAAATTCTTAAAATTTTCAACCTTCTTATTGTAATAATTTGGGCTTTTATACAAAAAATATATAAATATTTGTAATTCGGTTTTTTAGATATAATTAAATTTAAATTATAGATTATTGAAGTTAGTTTAAATATATAAAATGGTATATTCAATGAGTTCGGTAATTACTACTTTACTGATTATTTAATCTAGTGCAATATATAGTTATAAACATAAAAATTTATGATGCATAAAACTAAAACATATTCAGTTAATTTTTTAAGAGGTGATTTATGGCTAAAGTTGTTGGCATTGATTTAGGTACAACAAATTCTGTTATTGCTGTTATGGAAGGAGGTAAACCTGCTGTAATTCCTAATAAAGAAGGATTAAGAACTACACCATCTGTCGTTGCTTATACAAAAAAACAAGATAAATTGGTAGGACAAATAGCTAAACGACAGGCTGTAATGAATCCAGAAAATACTTTTTATTCTGTTAAAAGATTTATTGGCCGTAAAAAAGATGAATTGGCAAATCAGTTACAACAGTCATCTTATAATGTAAAGACAGATAATAATTCTAATATTAAGTTAGAATGTCCAGCATTAGGCAAAGATTTTGCTCCTGAAGAAATTTCTGCTCAAGTCTTGCGTAAACTAGTTGAGGATGCTAGTGCTTATTTAGGTCAACAAGTGATTCAAGCAGTTATCACTGTTCCAGCTTATTTCAATGATTCACAGCGTCAAGCTACTAAAGATGCTGGACAGATTGCTGGTTTAGATGTTTTAAGAATTATTAATGAACCTACAGCAGCATCTTTATCATATGGTCTAGATAAAAAAAACAATGAAACTATTTTGGTATTTGATCTTGGCGGAGGTACATTTGATGTTTCTATTTTAGAAGTAGGTGATGGCGTTTTTGAGGTTTTATCAACATCTGGAGATACTCATTTAGGAGGTGATGATTTTGATAGAAAAATTGTTGATTGGTTAATTAATGAGTTTAATAATGATGAGAGAATTGATTTAGGTAAGGATAGACAAGCTTTACAAAGATTAACAGAAGCAGCTGAAAAAGCTAAAATGGATTTATCTAGTTTATCACAAACTGATATTAATTTGCCCTTTATTACTTCTACTGATACAGGTCCTAAGCATTTAGAAAAAAATATAACTAGAGCGAAGTTTGAGTATTTATGTCAAGATTTAATTAATCGTTGTGAAGTACCTGTTAATAATGCTTTAAAAGATGCTCAATTATCATCAGATGATATAGATGAAATTGTTTTAGTTGGTGGTTCCACAAGAATTCCTGCTATTAAAGAGTTAGTTAAAAAAATGATAGGTAAAAATCCAAACCAAAGTGTAAATCCTGATGAAGTAGTTGCGATTGGAGCGGCTGTTCAGGCTGGTGTTTTAGCAGGTGAAGTAAAAGATATACTATTGCTTGATGTTACTCCTTTATCTTTAGGAGTCGAAACTCTTGGAGGAGTAATGACAAAGATAATAGCTCGTAATACAACGGTGCCTACAAAGAAATCTGAGATCTTTTCAACAGCGGTTGATAATCAGCCTAATGTTGAAATTCATGTTTTGCAAGGGGAGAGAGAATTTACTAAAGATAATAAAAGTTTAGGTACTTTTAGATTAGATGGTATAATGCCTGCACCTCGAGGTGTACCTCAAATAGAAGTCATATTCGATATAGATGCAAATGGTATATTATCTGTAAAGGCCAAAGATAAAGGAACTGGTAAAGAACAATCTATTACTATAACAGGTGCATCTACATTACCGAAAGAAGAAGTTGAGAAACTAGTTAAAGAAGCAGAAGAAAATTCAGAGCTTGATAAACAGAAACGTGAAAAAATAGATTTAAAAAATCAGGCGGATGCTTTATGTTATCAGTCTCAAAATCAACTTGATGAGCTTCAGGATAAAATTAGTGAAGATGAAAAGCAAAGCGTCCAAAAACTTATAGATTCATTAAAATTATCTATTAAAGAAGATAATTATGAGCAAATTGAAAATATGAAGAATCAGTTGCAGCAAGCAATGATGAATATAGGTAAAAAAGTTTATAGTTCTAAACAACAAGAATCGCAAGAATCAACCGATGATTCTGTTATAGATACTAATTCTAAGGAGGCATAAAGAGTAAATTATAAGCGGGTAACGCGATTCGAACGCGCGACATCAACCTTGGCAAGGTTGCGCTCTACCACTGAGCTATACCCGCTATATTTTCATATGATTACAAAAAAATATTATTTTGTCAAATTTTTTTTATCTTATATACTATGTATACTAAAATAGATATTAATATTTTTATATACATAGCAATACATAATTTCTAATTAATAAAAGAGTTAAAGAATCCTGTTATTAATACTAATCCAGTCCATATGCCTGCGCCAGTGTAAATTAAATTTTTAGATTTTTCCCATTGCCCAGGAGAAGCGAATGTTACAGGTATACTTACTACTAGAAGAGTTGAAAATATTACTAGTATAAATACTAACAGTTGAATAATAATTGTCATATTTTTTATCCTTTTTACATTTCTTAACATCTTAATTGTATGACTTAAAGATGGATTTATATATAATATATAATTATATATTGTGATACATAATTTATTTATTATTGTAAACTGTTTTCTTTTGTATATACACTTGTTTTCACAATGTCAACAGTTCAGTATTTATATGGATATAATTATCATAGTAAATTTATAAGAAAAATATCCAAAATATTGTTTTTATGTTTATACTAGATAATTTATCTTAGTATATACATAGATAGATATATAAATTAATGATAAAGAGGTTTATTTTATGATTACAGCGATTATATTAGCGAAATTACCTGAAGCTTACTCGATTTTTCGACCATTAGTTGATATCTTGCCAGTAATTCCTGTTTTTTTCTTATTATTAGCTTTTGTATGGCAAGCAGCAATTGGTTTTAGATGATAAGATAAAATAAGCAGTATTATTTTCTATTTATTTTAGGAAGTTTTTATTATGGTAGAACCTCTTTTGTCTGGTATAGTATTAGGATTAATTCCTGTAACATTATTTGGTTTATTAGTGGCTGCTTATCTACAGTATCGTAGAGGTAATCAGCTTGGACTATAGTTTGTATGTATAAGAATTAATATAATATAGATATTATATTTATATAAATGTTGTATGATAGCATTTATGTAAATATATAATTGTATTACCAACTAGCTTTTTTAACACCAGGCAACAGACATTTATGTGACATTTCTCGTAAGACATGTCTTGATAGCCCAAAATCTTTGTAAAATCCACGACTACGTCCTGTTTTCCAACATCTATTTCTTTTACGGCAAGGAGCGCTATTTTTAGGTAGTTTTTGTAACTCTCTTTGTAATTCTATTTGTTCTATGAAAGTTAATCTATTATCTATTTTCTTTTTAATTTCTTGCCTTTGATTGTTATATTTTTGAATCAGTTTTGTTCTTTTTGCTTCTCTTTGTATCATATTTTTTTTAGCCATTTTTATGTTTCAGTGAAAATTATCTATTATTTTAATTGAAAAATTTTTGTATTGCAATAAAAAATACTGCTTGATATTAAATCGAAGCAGCATTTCAAGTATCATATTTTATGTGTTAACCAAACTTGCCAGATGTAGATGCTATTACAAATGCTGCGTACGTTAGTATATACCCAACAGAGAAATGTACTAATCCAACTAATCTAGCTTGCACTATAGATAGTGCTACAGGTTTATCTTTCCATCTAACTAAGTTTGCAAGAGGTGTTCTTTCATGAGCCCAAGCTAATGTTTCTATAAGTTCTTGCCAATAACCACGCCAAGATATTAAAAACATAAATCCAGTTGCCCACACCAAATGACCGAATAAGAACATCCATGCCCACACAGACAAATTGTTCATACCGTAAGGATTATATCCATTTATTAATGGAGATGAATTAAGCCATAAGTAATCTCTTAGCCATCCCATTAAATAAGTTGAGGATTCGTTGAATTGGTTGATATTACCTTGCCAAATTGTCATATGTTTCCAGTGCCAATAAAATGTTACCCATCCAATAGTGTTAAGCATCCAAAATACAGACAAATAAAATGCATCCCATGCAGATATGTCGCATGTTCCACCTCTTCCAGGACCATCACAAGGGAAGCTATATCCAAAATCTTTTTTATCAGGCATTAGCTTCGATCCTCTAGCATCTAAGGCACCTTTTACTAATATTAGTGTGGTAGTATGTAAACCTAATGCAATTGCATGATGAACTAAAAAATCACCTGGGCCTATTGATAGAAATAAAGAATTTTTATTACTGTTTATTGCTTCTAACCATCCTGGTAACCATATATTACTGCTCGCTTTTGCTGCTATACTTGATGAAGAAGATAATAAAGTGTCAAACCCGTATAGTGCTTTTCCTGAACTGGCTTGTATCCATTGTGCGAAAACTGGTTCAATTAATATTTGCTTTTCTGGTGTTCCAAAAGCAATCATTGTGTCATTATGAATATATAATCCTAGCGTATGGAATCCTAGAAATAAGCATACCCAACTTAGATGTGAAATTATAGCTTCTTTATGGTCTAACATTCTAGCAAGTACGTTATTTTTATTTTCTTCTGGATCATAATCTCTTATAAAGAAAATTGCACCATGAGCAAATGCTCCTACCATTAGAAAACCTGCTATATATTGATGGTGTGTATAGAGAGCAGCTTGTGTTGTAAAATCTTTTGCCATAAATGCATATGGAGGCATTGCATACATATGCTGAGCAACTAATGATGTGATTACACCTAAAGAAGCTAAAGCTAATCCTAGTTGCATATGTAATGAATTTGTAATAGTTTCATATAATCCAGTATGTCCTTTACCAAGTTTTCCACTTGGTGGACGATGAGCATCAATTATATCTTTAATATTGTGCCCAATACCCCAATTAGTTTTATACATATGACCGGCGATTATAAATATTATTGCAATTGCTAAATGATGATGAGCTATATCAGTTAACCATAAAGATTGACTTTGTGGATGGAATCCACCTAAGAAGGTTAAAATAGCTGTTCCTGCTCCTTGGGTAGTACCAAATATGTGGGTTGATGTGTCGGGATTTGAAGCATAAATGTTCCAATTTCCTGTAAAAAATGGCTGTAGGCCAGAAGGATGTGGTAGAGTATATGTAAAATTATCCCATCCTACATGTTGTCCACGAGATTCTGGAATAGCTACATGGATTAGATGTCCTGTCCATGCTAATGAACTTAGTCCAAATAAACCTGATAGATGGTGATTTAATCTTGATTCATTGTTTTTGAACCATGATAGACCAGGTTTGAATTTGGGTTGCAAATGTAACCATCCAGCAAAAAGCATAATTGCAGATAGTACTAATAAAAATAATGCAGCATTATATAAATCATTATTAGTTCTCATTCCTATTGTATACCACCAATGATATACCCCAGAAAAAGTTATGTCTACTGGGTATGACGCGCCACCTTTTGTGAATGCTTTTACAGCTGGTTGTCCAAAGTGAGGATCCCAGATGGCATGAGCAATGGGTTTAATTTTCATAGGTTGTGTTACCCATTGTTCAAAGTTTCCTTGCCAAGCAACATGAAATAAGTTGCCTGATGTCCATAGAAAGATTATAGCTATATGACCGAAGTGAGAAGAGAAAATTTTTTGATATAAATTTTCTTCTGTCATTCCATCATGGCTTTCAAAATCGTGTGCCGTTGCTATACCATACCATATACGTCTAGTTGTAGGGTCTTGTGATAATGCTTGGCTAAATTTTGGAAATTTTGTGGCCATTTTTTTATATTCCTAATTTAATATTTTATCCTACTGATATAATTCTTGCTAAGAAGAAAGCCCAAGTGGTTCCAATTCCTCCTAATAAATAATGAGCTACACCTACAGCTCTTCCTTGTGTAATACTTAATGCTCTTGGCTGAATAGATGGTGCCACTTTTACTTTGTTATGAGCCCATACAATCGATTCTATAAGTTCTTGCCAATATCCACGTCCGCTAAATAAGAACATTAAGCTAAATGCCCATACAAAATGAGCTCCTAAAAATATTAGCCCATATGCTGATAAGGCAGATCCATATGATTGAATAACTTGAGAAGCTTGGGCCCATAGGAAGTCTCTTAGCCAGCCGTTAATAGTAATAGAGCTTTGAGCAAAATTGCCTCCTGTAATGTGAGATATTGCTCCTGAAGATTGGACACTTCCCCAAACATCGGATTGCATTTTCCAACTAAAATGAAAAATAGCTATAGATAATGAATTATACATCCAAAAAAGACCTAAAAATACATGATCCCATCCAGATACTTGGCATGTGCCACCTCTTCCAGGCCCATCACAAGGAAAACGGAATCCTAAACTAGATTTATCGGGTATTAATCTAGAATTACGGGAGAATAGAAATCCTTTGACTAATATAAGCACTGTTACATGAATAGTAAATGCATGAATATGATGTACCATAAAGTCAGCTGTTCCTAATTTTATAGGCATCATAGCAATTTTATTGTTGATTGCAACTATATCTCCTCCAAAGGCATAGCTGGCTGCTGCTAATGCATTGGGACTTGTATTGCTTGGAGCTAAATTATGAATATTCTGTATCCATTGTGCAAAGATAGGCTGTAATTGTATAGCTGTATCTGAAAACATATCTTGAGATCTACCTAAGGCTCTCATTGTATCATTATGAATATATAAGCCAAATGAATGAAATCCTAAAAAGATACATACCCAGTTTAAATGAGATACTATAGCATCTCTATGTCTTATAATTCTATCTAGTACATTATTGTAATTTTGTGCTGGATTATAATCTCTAACCATAAATATTGAAGCATGCGCTCCTGCTCCTACAATACAAAAACCTCCTATCCACATATGATGTGTAAATATAGATAGTTGGGTTGGATAATCAGTAGCAATGTAAGGATATGCAGGCATTGCATACATATGATGAGCTACAATAATACTTAATGAACCTACCATAGCTAAGTTTATAGCTAATTGTGCATGCCAAGAAGTGGTTAAAATTTCATAAAGACCCTTATGTCCTTCTCCTGTAAATGGACCTTTATGAGCTTCTAGTATTTCTTTCATACTATGCCCAATACCCCAATTAGTCCTATACATATGTCCTGCAACTAAGAATAATACAGCTAAAGCTAAATGGTGATGAGCTGTGTCAGTTAACCATAAACCACCTGTGACTGGATTTAATCCTCCTTTAAAGGTTAAAAAATCTGAGTATTCATTCCAATTTAAAGTAAAGAAAGGTAGTATTCCTTTACTAAAGCTAGGATATAATTGACTGACTAGTTCTCTATTAACTAAAAATTCATGTGGTAGAGGTAACTCTTGTGGAGATACACCAGAATCTAATAATTTATTGATAGGTATAGAAATATGGATTTGATGTCCAGCCCATCCCAAACAACCTAATCCAAGTAAGCCAGCTAAATGATGATTCATCATAGATTCAACATTTTGAAACCATTCTAGTTTTGGTGCAGCTTTATGATAATGAAACCAGCCTGCAAAAATCATTAAACATGACATTAATAGCCCACCTATTGCGGTTGCATAAAGTTCAAACTCTGTTGTTATTCCAGATGCACGCCATATTTGGAAAAAACCAGATGTAATTTGAACTCCTTGAAATCCTCCTCCAACATCACCATTTAAAATTTCTTGACCGACAATAGGCCATACAATTTGAGCACTAGGTTTAATTATAGTAGGATTACTAAGCCATGCTACATAGTTTGAGAACTTTGCCCCATGGAAGTACATTCCACTAAGCCATAAAAATATAATTGCTAATTGACCAAAGTGTGCGCTAAAGATTTTTCGTGAAATTTCTTCTAGAGAACTTGTATGACTATCAAAGTCGTGAGCATCTGCATGTAAATTCCAGATCCAAGTAGTTGTCCTAGGACCTTTAGCTAAAGTTCTTGAAAAATGACCAGGTTTTGCCCATTTTTCAAATGATGTAGCAACAGGATTTTTGTCTACAGTAACCTGAACTTTTCTTGTCTCTTGCTCTTGTGAGCTAATCGTCATTGAGCTTCTCCTGTTTATTCTAATAAAATACAATGAGACAATTTAATAAAACACTCATTATGTGAATATTCTAGCATTTTTTGTACATATCTTGAGTTGATCTTAAGATATGTAGTTTTACAATTGAGTTTTTATTATTATCTTATATTATAAATATAATCTGTGTGTTACCTGAAATCTGTTAACAATAGTTAAAATCTAATATTTATGATTCTATCAAATATATTTGATAATTATATTTTTTGTACTTTCATAAGGGCTTGACCACAATCAACAATTTCTCCGTCTTGAACCAATATTTCAACAATTTTACCATTGACTTCAGCTTCTATTTCGTTCATCAATTTCATAGCTTCGATTATACATACGGTTTGTTTTTTATTAACTATGTCATTTTTCTCTATAAATGGCGGCTCATTTGGTGCTGGTGATCTATAAAATGTACCAACCATAGGTGATAATATTGTAGAGTAGCTTGTAGTTTCATTTGAATGTATTTGTGTATTGTGAGAATTGCCATAATTCAGTACATTTTCATTTTCTTGAACTTGCATTACATTCTTTATGGGAATATCAGAATATTTTACTTTTGTAATCGTAGAATTTGTATTAAAAACAATGTTATTCTTATTAATAAATAATTCAAATTGTTCACTAATTATATTAAGACGACAGATTCTATTTGTTTTGATTGAATATAATATTCTTCTTAAATCTTTTATTTGAAAATTCATATTGAATGTATTTTCTCCTATATAGTATATTTTTTTATATTTTTAGCTCATACTTATATTCTTATAATTGTAGTTGATTTTTAAATATTTTTTATATTTTTACCATATATTTATTTACTATTACAAGATTATTGTATTATTATAGTTCCATTGTATAGTATTGATTCTATTTGTTTGTAAAAAATATATACAGTAGTCAATAATTAACAATAAATAACATATTTTATGTAAATTTTAATTCTTTTTTGTAAGGGTATTAGAAATTATTATACTTAGAAATATAAGTTTTTATTTTATTAATTTATAAACTAATAATGTTAATAGCAGATGATTTAGCACAATTATTAGAGATTTTACCTGATTTTATTAGGCACCCTCTAGAAGTTCATGCTGACAGGAAGTTACTGATTGAAGTTGTTATGGATTTAGGTAGAAAACCAGAGGCACGTTTTCCTAAAGGACCCGAATATTTATCTAGTAGAATTATAACTTGGCAAGATTTAGATTATTCTATCAAGCGTATAGGAAATTTTAGTGGGGATAATCGCTCTGGTATTGAGAGGACGTTACATAGAATTAGCTCTATTAGAAATCGACAAGGTAGTATTATTGGTTTGACCTGTCGAGTAGGTAGAGCTGTTTTAGGTACTATAAGTATTATTAGAGACTTACTAGAGAAAGATCCTTCTATATTATTGTTGGGTAAGCCAGGTGTGGGTAAAACTACTGCGATTAGAGAAATGGCCAGAGTATTAGCAGATGAAATGGAAAAAAGAGTTGTTATAATTGATACATCCAATGAAATAGCTGGGGATGGTGATATACCTCATCCTGCTATTGGGAGAGCAAGGAGGATGCAGGTATCAAGACCTGAGTTACAGCATCAAGTGATGATTGAGGCAGTAGAAAACCATATGCCTGAAGTTATTATAATTGATGAAATAGGAACAGAGTTAGAGGCTTTAGCTGCTCGTACAATAGCAGAGAGAGGAGTTCAATTGGTTGGTACAGCTCATGGTAATTATTTAGACAGTTTAATAAAAAACCCCATTTTGTCTGATTTAATTGGAGGTATACAATATGTTACTCTTGGAGATGATGAAGCAAAACGGAGGGGCTCGCAAAAAAGTATTTTAGAAAGAAAAGCATCTCCCGCATTTCAAGTGGCCATAGAGATTCATGATCGTTATAGTTGGATTGTTCATGAATCAGTTGGCCAAGCTGTGGATCAATTATTGCAGGGTGTTAACTTATGGGTTCAGCGACGTAAATTAATATCTAATCGTTCAATTATTGTTCAATGTGAACAATACATACCTATGAATTTCGTTTTGAAGACTAGTCCATACAATCCGAAGATTAATACCAAAAATTCAAAGTCTACTGACTCTACTTTAAATCTAGTGAATTCACAAGTTTCTTCATCTTTTTCTAAAAAACAAACTCCAATAAAATGGCATAAAATATATACTGTATCAAATTCTTCTGAAGGTATAATAGATGATGTTTTTAGTATACGTGTTTATGTGTATTATATCAATATTGCGCAAGTCCAAATGATAGTTAATTCTTTACATTTACCTATTGTTATTACAAGAGATATTGTAAAGGCAGATGTAATTTTATCTTTAAGATCAACTTTTAAGCATAATACAAAATTAAAGCAAATAGCTAAAGCAAGACAAATAACAATATATACAATATATAGTGGTACTTCTGCTAATATTAAACGTGCTTTAACAAAAATGCTGAACATTAGCAAAGTATCTAATTATAATTGGGATGTTATATGTAAAAATAGAACAGTAATAGAATTAGGGACTTTGATAGAAACTAGAATAGCTATAGAAAAAATTGTGAATGGCAAAAAACAGTCAGTAGAGCTCCTTCCAAGAAATGTGAATTTACGTAAATTGCAGAATGAATTAATTAATTTTTATAATCTAAGGTCCCGTAGCTTTGGTGAAGAGCCTAATAGAAGATTGAAAATTTACCCTGACTAATATCATAACATAATTGATGATATAAATGATATTATTATTAATAATTATAGATACAGGTTACTTTAATAAGAATATATTTTATTTATCAATGAAGGGGCTACTATGTCATCGACTCAATCACTATCTATTTTTCAAAGAGTTAAAAATATTGTAGTTAAACAGTTAGGTGTAGATATTAATAAAGTTAACAAAGAATCAACATGGGCTGATTTAGGAGCTGATTCTTTGGATACTGTTGAACTTGTCATGGCTCTTGAAGAAGAATTTTCTATAGAGATACCTGACGAAGTTGCTGACAGCATAAAAACATTAAATGATGCTGTAGAACTTATAATAGAACAAGTTGGTTAAAGAAGATAGACTACTAAAATAATATATTGAATATACGGAGAGGGTGGGATTCGAACCCACGGAACCTAATGGTTCATCTGATTTCAAATCAGACGCAATAAACCAACTCTACCACCTCTCCAGAGTTTTTTCATACTTGCAGAAATATCATATCATAAGTAAGATGTTAAATACAATTTTATATTTTGATCTTACTTATGTCTTATATTATAATTTATATTTAGTGTTTTCTTTACACAAATAAATGTTGAAATAATTATTCATATGTAGCTTTTCCTGTAAATTTTCTTTTTACTGGATTATCATTCTTACCTATTGAATGATTAATATTTCCTATACCAATTCTTCCAGAATTAGATTTTTCTGGAAATACACCGTCTTTTGGATGTAAATATTGAACTTCACTATTAGGAAAAATTCTGTAAATTTTGAAATCTGTAATTTTGAAGTTCGTTTTTAATTGTACACTTAATGCTAGGCATTGTTCTTTTCTGGCTAAGTATAAAAGATTATTGCCTTCGTTCATGATTGCTGCTCCGCCTGTAGGCATTTCAAAAATTTGTTCTTTTTTACTAGTCCAAGTAATAGCATATTTTTCCTCTGTTTCTGCAGATCTTAGCCAACCACCTGTGCTACCACCAAAAGTTGGTGATGGCATTTTTAAATCTATTGTGTTAGTCATAATAAATAATTAAATTAATATGTAATGCATGTATAGAATAGTATTATAAGCTATTTTTTATTTTACATGTTAAATAGAACATAAAGCTTTATTTTTTTACTTAAAAAAGCATTTATTTAATCATTATGTATATTTTTAGATGTTTAAGTAAAACTATTATCTAATAGTTGATATCATATGTGATGAAGGAATAGTTGGCAATAAATATAGTTTTACTAGGTATAGGCTTAAGTTAATATAATTAGGTATTTTAATTAGTTTTTTAACGAACCAATGATTATTTTTACTGTCTATTTCTATCAGTTTTCTATTTTCTGAGGCACATTTATCTAAATACTGAAAAAATTCAGGTTGATCAACATTTAAAGCAATTGGAAAAATTCTTGATGCGCTTTCATTAGTTTTTCTAATGACTTGCATATCATACTGTCTTGCATCTAGTCCAATAGATCTATAAAAGTCTGATCTTTGAAAGTCATTTAAATACATAGTTGCGAATACACTCAATAAAAAAAATCGACACCATAGCTCTGCTTCCAAATTATTTAATAGCTGTGGTTGTGATTTCAACAATGCGGCAAAAAAATCACCATGACGGTTTTCGTCTTGGCACCAATTTTCAAAAAATTTAAATATAGGATATATTCTATGTTCAGGATATTGTTCTAAGTGCCTATATATAGTTATGTATCTCCAATATCCGATTTTTTCTGATAAATATGTTGCATAAAAAATAAATTTGGGAGAAAAGAAAGTGTATTTTCTACTTTTAGTTAAAAAACCTAAGTCTAATGATAGATTAAAATCGTTCATAGCTTTGTTTAAAAATCCAGCATGCCTAGCTTCGTCTCTTGACATAAGTAGAAAACATTCTGCAATAACAGGATTAGTTTTTTGCAGTCTTCTTGATAGCTCTTTGTATAGTAAAAATCCTGAAAATTCTGCTGTACATGATCTTTCTAAAAATTCAATAAATAGCGCTTTAGTGTTACTGTTTAAATTATTCCAAGATTGATCGAATTCCTCATCTCGAATAAAATGCTGCCTATTATAATCTGCTCTAAATTCTTCAAGTAAAGCTTCAAACTCATCTATATTTGCTGAAATATCTAGCTTAGACATTTCATCAAAGTCTGTTGTATAAAATCGTGGAGTAAGTAAAGTTTCTTGTGTAGGGATTTTCGATGAATTTTGACTAATGCCCATAATTAAGATAATTAATAATTAATTTAATTGAGATATAATATATTATTATTATTTTTATACTAACCTTAACTTTTATATAGTTGACTGATAATTGTGAAAAATTTACATTTCGTGATTTTTGTATCTTATATTATTTCAATATTAATAATTCAGTCATATGATTTTTGATACAATTAGTGTTATGAGATTAATCTCTAGATCGTTATTACATGATCACATAAGTATAGGAGCTTACATAAAATGTTAGATATAATTAGTCTTGGTTGGGGATCCCTATTAGCCGTGTTTAGTTTTTCAATTGCTTTAGTTGTATGGGGCCGTAATGGCTTTTGATTATCAGATTATTAATTTTAATTAAGAATTATATATAGAAATGGAGTAATATAATGGGAGGAGAAATTTTAATTTCTGGTACTGTAAGTTTTGTATTAATATTATTAGGTCTTGTTTTAGGATTTATATTACTGAAAGTTCAAGGTGAATAGAATTAGATATAAATGCTGTGTTAATGAGTATAAGATTATTAGTTCTGATACTTAATTTATTTAATAATAGTAATAAAGAATATGATAATCATATTCTTTTTATTTATAGTACTTATTTTAAAAATATAATTATATGAAAGTTATATGGTATCTTTTAGGGTTTTTTACAATGATATTAATTTTAGTTAATAATCCTAAGTTTACGAGTTTGGGTGGTTTTTCAAGCAAATCAAGTAGTTTAAACTTTACTCGCAGTACACAAAAAAATTTGCAGATTATTATAATTATCAGTATATGCTTATTTTTAGGATGGACGATACTGTATTTATTGTTTTCTGCAATTTATTAAGATAGCAACATAATATATAATATATGTAAAAACTTATGTCTATTTCTAAAAAAATATGTCCTGTACCTTTTGATCAACAACCTTTAAATGAGTATTTTTCTCTAAAAGCTTCTTGGTTTTTTTCTTGGTCTACTTTGTCATTAGATAAGTACTTTATAAAGCTGTTTACTATTTTTGTATTTATCTTCTCTTTATCTTTATTTTTACTTGTTTATACTGTCTTAAACACTTATAGCATGTGGAAATTAATCATCTTAAATATATTTATAGCGACTTTTATCTTTTTACTGATTTTTATACGTCTATACTTAGGATGGTCATATATTACAAAAAGGTTAATTAGTGCAACTATCTTCTATGAAGAATCAGGTTGGTATGATGGTCAGTTATGGATTAAAAGTCCAGAAGCTTTAATGCAAGACCGTCTTGTAGGACTTTATGAAGTTATGCCATTTTTGTTTCGGTCTAAGTGTGGCATAGTAGTAAGTCTTATACTATTGTTGGTTGAAAAGATGCTTTATTAATTGCTTTTAATATAATAAGTATATTACTATTATATTCTAGTCGCGGGGTAGAGCAGTCTGGTAGCTCGTCGGGCTCATAACCCGAAGGTCAATGGTTCAAATCCATTCTCCGCTATTGTAATAGTATAGTATTGCATGTAATACTTATACTAATATATGATATGATGTTGTTTTATTAGTTTCATTTTAGAATATATAATATAAAAAACTAAATGTTATAACAAAAAGTGTAATATTAGCATGGTAACAAAGAATAATTATATTAGAGTTGGTCAACAGGCACCAAATTTTTCTGCTATTGCTGTGTATGATCAAGAGTTTAAGAAAATAACATTATCTGATTATTTAGGTCAATATGTTATATTATTATTTTATCCTTTAGATTTTACATTTGTATGTCCAACTGAAATTACTGCGTTCAGTGACTCGTATAAAGAGATTCAAGGATTAAATACAGAAATTTTAGGTATATCTGTTGATAGCGAATATTCACATCTAGCTTGGCTGCAAATGGAAAGAGATGTAGGAGGTTTAGGAAATTTAAATTACCCATTAGTTTCTGATTTAACAAAAGATATTAGTGCATCATATAATGTTTTAACAGAAGAAGGTAAAGCATTAAGAGGTTTATTTATTATTGATCCAGAAGGCATTATTCAATATTCTTTAGTTAATAATCTTGATTTTGGTCGTAGTGTTAGTGAAACTTTGAGAATATTAAAAGCTATTCAGTATGTACAATCTCATCCAGATGAAGTGTGTCCAGCAGATTGGCAACCAGGTCAAGCTACTATAGTTAATAATCCTCAAAAGTCTAAAGATTATTTTCAGTCTATATAGATGAATTTATGAGCTTTCTCTTTAAAATATTTAATATAAATGTATATCATAAAGCTTTATTATATATTATTAAGTTATAAGTATGAAATAAGCTATTCGGGTTCGATAGAATTATATTAACTTTAGTTATAGATTTATTAGGAACAATAGTTATGTCTACTAATTTAGCTCAAAAATTACGTGAGGGAACAACAAAAGCTCATAGTATGGCTGAAAACGTTAGTTTTGTTAAATCATTTTTAGGTGGCGTAGTTGATAAAAAATCTTATCGCATATTAATAGCTAATTTGTTTTTTGTTTATACTGCTCTTGAAGAAGAAATTGAAAAAAATAAAAATCATTCTGTTATACGGTTTATATATTTCCCAGAGTTAAATCGTACCCTTAGTTTAAAACAGGATTTGGAATATTACTATGGTTCTAATTGGGAACAACAAGTTCGTCCTTCTTTAGCAACTAAAATATATGTTGATAGAATTCGTAATGTCAGTATTAATCAAACAGAATTACTAATAGCTCATGCTTATACTAGATATATGGGAGATTTATCTGGAGGCCAGATTCTAAAAAGAATTGCTCAAACAGCCATGAATTTATCTAGTGAACAAGGAACTGCATTTTATCACTTTGAGAATATTAAGGATGATAAAAGATTTAAAGTAATGTACCGTCATGCCTTAGATAATGCACCTATTAATCAAATGCAGGTGAAAAACATTATAGCTGAAGCTAATATAGCTTTTAATCTTAATATGAAAGTTTTTCAAGAATTAAACTGTAGTTTTATTAAGATTATGGGAATGTTATTATTAAGTGCAATTACAAGTTTGCGAAAAAAAATTACCTAAAACATAATAATTTTTATTGTTTGTTAAATTATATCTAAATATCTTATGCCTGATCTTGATAATGTAAATAGAGTATATTTATATTATCTAAGATCTGACCTATTTTTATATCGATTAATTTTGATATAATTCATTAATTTTTTGTTTTTTGACTAATTAATATAAATTCAACAGTATAATCTATATAATCTATGTATAAACTAAAAACTTCTAAATCAATTTTTAAAAGATTTAAGTTTAAATCTAAAAATAAAATTTTGAGACGGATGGCTGGTCACAGCCATTTATTAGAAAAGAAATCACCTAAGAGAAAACAAAAGTTAAGAAAAATTCTGAACTTAAAGAAAACTGATATATCAAATCTTAAATTTAAAGTACCTTACGTATATTAATCTTACATTTATGACTAGAGTTAAAAGAGGTAATGTTGCCCGTAAAAGACGCAAGAAAATTTTAAAATTATCAAAGGGTTTTCAAGGGTCTCATTCAATTTTGTTTCGTACAGCTAAACAGCAAGTATTAAAAGCTCTAAAATATTCTTACATAGATAGAAAAAAACGCAAACGTAGTTATAGAAGGCTTTGGATAGTTCGTATTAATGCTGCTGTTAGAGGTTATGGTATTACATATAGCGAATTTATACAGTTATTAAAAAAGAGAGATATTGCATTAAATCGAAAAATGTTATCACAATTAGCTATTTTAGATAAAAATATGTTTCAAAATATTATAAAATTGTGTGAATTAATTTAAGATGAGAAGTTATAAATAAATGTATTAAATATAATTTTTAAAATTAAAAGCAAAAATAGCTATATATTTGAGTATTAAAAATAATTATTTGTATGCTTTATAATCATTTATTTATATATAGATATATAGTTTTTTTATTCATTCATTTTAGTGAACTTTAAACAAATTGTAAATCATATTTCTCTTTAATACTATATTTTATAACTCTTGATTCTAATTTTATCAAATTTTCTATTATTGGAATAGTTTTGATCTTAGTAAAATAATATAAATCTATTAATTTATAATACAGCATTTATCATAATTTTATTTATTAATTTAATCGTTTTATGACGTAATTACTAATGTGAGATAAGCTTTCTTGAGCTAAGTTATTATTTATCTTATTGATAGCTTGTATGGATGCTTGTATATGTTCTTGAGCCAAATCATATGATTTTTGTATGCTATTACTATTTTTGATTATTTCTATAGTTTTAGCAATATCATTATTTTGCTCAAATTCTCTTTCAATGAAAGTGTAAAGTGTTGAATTTTCTTGTAAAGCAAAAATAAGCGGAGCTGTTAAATTTCCGTTTTTGAGATCTGATCCAGCTGGTTTTCCAAGAGAAACTTGAGAGCCAATTATATCTAAAATATCATCTACAATTTGGAAAGCTAGCCCTAAGTGTTTTCCGTATAAGTAAAATTGATTTTGTATATTTGGACTAGTTTCACTAAGTATAGCTGCTGCTTTACAGCTCGATGCTATTAATGATGCAGTTTTATAAAAAGATTTTTCTATATAGTTATCCATAGATATATCTGCGTCAAAACATGTTAAGCTTTGCCTTACTTCACCTTCTGCAAAGTCAGTAATTACTTTAGAAATAGCTTTAACTACTTCTAAATTATTTAAATTAGCTAAATACCAAGAAGATTGAGCAAATAGAAAATCACCTGCTAATACAGCTACTTTAGTGCTAAACGTATTATGTACTGTATTTACTCCTCTCCTTGTTGTACATTCATCAATTACATCATCATGCACGAGGCTAGCTGTGTGTATTATTTCTGTTATTTCAGCTAATCGTTTATGTTCTGGTAATATGTTTAATGTTTTTGTTGTTGCAAATGCTATTAGCAATATTATAGTTGGTCGTATTCTTTTGCCTCCAGCGCTGAAAAGATGTTCAGCTGCTGCGTATAATATGGGATGTTTAGCGCTAACCATTTTTTGTAAGTTTTTCTCTAGAATCAGTAAATCTTTTTGGATACTTGGTAAAATTTTAGGTACTATAGTCATAGCTATCTTAATTATATAATTTTTATAAAATACATATTCAAATAACTTATTATAACTATATTATTTACTAATAAGTAAGTATTTAGAGTTATTTTTTAATTGATATATAAAAATTCCTAATGTATGATTATTTGTATATTTTTATATACGGTATTTAAATTTATGATTTTTAATATTTGAATTAACTATTAGCATTTAAACAAATGAAGAATAAAATTACTTTACCCTCAAGTGTATTCAGTGAATATGAAATAAATTCTCAGGTTGTTTTGTCTATTTACAAGGATATGCTACTTGGTCGTTATTTTGAAGATATGTGTGCCCAGATGTATTATAGAGGTAAGATGTTTGGTTTTGTTCATTTATATAATGGACAAGAAGCTGTATCAACCGGAGTTATAAAGTCTTTGCAAAAATATGATTATGTTTGTAGTACATACCGTGACCATGTTCATGCTTTAAGTAAAGGTGTTCCAGCAAAGCTAGTAATGGCAGAACTGTTTGGTAAAGAGACAGGTTGTAGTCGTGGACGTGGTGGCTCGATGCACATCTTTTCGGCTCCTCATAATTTTTTAGGCGGTTTTGCGTTCATTGGTGAAGGTATTCCAGTTGCTATAGGTGCTGCATTTCAAAGTGTGTATAGGAAACAAGTTTTAAATGATCAACAACCAATGCGGGTGACAGCTTGTTTTTTTGGTGATGGGACAAGTAATAATGGGCAATTTTTTGAATGTTTGAATATGGCTGTTTTATGGAAATTACCTATTATTTTTGTAGTGGAAAATAATCAATGGGCAATCGGTATGGCTCATCATAGATCTACTTCATTTCCTGAAATACATAAGAAAGCAGAAGCCTTTGGTTTACCTGGAGTAGAAGTAGATGGTATGGATGTTTTAGCTGTCCGACAAGTTGCTATAGAAGCTATTAATAGAGCAAGATTTGGTCATGGACCTACTTTAATAGAAGCTTTAACCTATCGTTTTCGTGGACATTCTTTGGCTGATCCAGATGAGCTAAGATCAGTTGCTGAAAAAGAAGCATGGTTAGCACGTGATCCTATCAAGCGTTTAAAAAATTATATTTTGGATAATTCTTTATTTTTAGAACAACAAATTAATGATGTAAATTCAGCGGTAAAAATAGAAATAGATCAAGCTGTTGAATTTGCTATGTCCAGTCCTGAACCGAATATTAAAGATCTAAAAAAATATTTGTTTTCAGATTAATATATTCTCTTTTTATATTTCAATTTAGGATAGTTGTATTATGAATTCAGTTTTTATGTTTGATGCTTTAAGAGAGGCTACTAATGAAGAAATGCAAAAAGATTCTTCTGTATTTGTTTTAGGGGAAGATGTAGGTCATTATGGTGGTTCTTATAAAGTGACTAAAGATTTGCATTCTAAATATGGTGATTTACGAGTTTTAGATACTCCTATTGCTGAAAATAGTTTTATGGGTATGGCTATTGGAGCAGCAATTACAGGCTTAAGACCTATAGTTGAAGGCATGAATATGAGTTTTTTATTGTTGGCTTTTAATCAAATTTCTAATAATGCTGGTATGTTGCGTTATACTTCAGGAGGTAATTTCCAAATTCCTTTAGTTATACGTGGACCAGGTGGTGTTGGTAGACAATTGGGTGCAGAGCATTCACAAAGATTAGAAGCTTATTTTCAGGCTATACCAGGACTGAAAATCGTAGCTTGTTCAACTCCTTATAATGCTAAAGGTTTATTAAAATCTGCCATTAGAGATAATAATCCTGTAATTTTCTTTGAACATGTTTTATTATATAATTTAAAAGATCAGCTTCCTAGTTACGAGTATTTTCTTCCTTTAGATAAAGCTGAAATAGTTAGGCATGGATCAGATGTGACTATTTTAACTTATTCTAGAATGCGTCACCATGTTATGCAGGCTGTTCAAGAACTCGTGAATTATGGTTATAATCCAGAAGTTATAGATTTAATTTCGTTAAAACCTCTGGATATAAAATCCATTGCACAATCTTTAATGAAAACACATAAGCTCATTATAGTAGAAGAGTGTATGAAAACAGGAGGTATTGCTGCTGAGATAATAGCACAAATTAATGACAGTTATTTTGATTTTTTAGATGCTCCTGTAATAAGATTATCTTCTCAAGATATACCTACCCCCTACAATGGTAAATTAGAAGAAGCTACAGTTATTTATCCTAAACAAATTATTGAAGCTGTTAAAAGTATAGTCTAGTTTTTCTATATTTGTTATCCATGAATTATTTTACTTAATAATTAATCAATAAGTAAGTATGTATTGACTTACTTATTGAATCTTAATTAATTTTTATATTTTAAAAGTTAATTTCTGCTGCTTGTACTTTTTCCCACTGTTTTTTCTTTAATACAAAAAAGATTTGAGCTATTGTGACGGTAAAGAAAAACACTATCATACCTTTAATTCTAGAAGGGCTTTGCAAAACTATTTCTGTTTCAGTTTGTCCAAATCCTCCTACATTTGGATCAACAGTCAAGTTTTGATTGACAAGTATTTCATTTCCTTTAGAAATTGTTAAATCTAATCCCGGCGGTATATTCTCTGTATAATTTTCTCCATTTTGCTTTTCAATATTAATTTTATAGCCCCCTTTTTCCATTGAGATAATATTGGTAACTTTTCCATTTTGTGAAGATACTACTGGATTATTATTAGATTTATCCCCTGTTGGATATACTTGCCCTCTTCCTCTATTAGCGCCTATATAGATCGGATATTTCAAAAAATGAATATTTTTATCTTTGCTTGGATCCGGTGATAGAATAGGGAAAATAATCTCTTGGTTTTTATCTCCTGGCAAAGGTCCTACTAATAAAATATTATCCTTTGTTGTACTATATGGTTGTATGTAAACGTTTTTAGTCTTTTCTTTTAATTCTTCAGATAATAAATTTTTGGGAGCTAATTTAAAACCTTCGGGTAAAATTATTACTGCTCCAGTATTTATTGGTCCTTTAAGACCATTGCCCAGGATTTGTTTACTATTTGTTTCATAAGGTACTTTTACAATTGCTTCAAATATGCTATTTGGTAGTACTGCTTTAGGCGTTTCAATTTCAACAGGTTTTTGTGCTAGATGACAGTTTGCACATACTATTCTCCCAGTAGCTTCTCTCGGGTTATCATATCCTTGCTGAGCATATACCGGAAATGCTAGAGTTTTTATGGGTTGAATTGTAATTAAGTTTAGAATGCTAACTAAAACTAATAATGCAAGTTTAATATTCATATGAATTTATGATAATTGTAAGTAATATTACATAAAATTGGATTTTTAATAATTATATATCTTATTTATTTATAATAACATTCTATATTTACTATTTTTTCATAAATCTGAGTTCTTATGGTTTTAATATTATATGTTGAATAATTTTTACTTAAATATTATTTCCTGTACTTAATTCATTTGTTTAAAATTTTTAGTATAATAATTCCGCTGCTATATAAAATTAAAATAGCTAAGGACATAATAATTTGTGTTATTGGGTCTGTCGATGGTGTAATAATAGCTGCAATTATCGTTGTTATTAAAACGATATACTTCCAATATGCATACATTTCTGTAGAAGAAAAAATTTTTAATGTGCCTAAAATTATTTGAATAATAGGAATTTGAAATGCAATACCTGTGCTAAACAAAAGAAGTAGTATAAAATTGAAATATTGCTCAAATGACCATATTGGTTCTACAATTTCATTACCATAGTTAATTAAAAACTGCAAAGCTGCAGGAGCTAAAATTTTATAAGCAAATACAATGCCACTAAAAAATAGAATAATAGATGTAAAAAGTATGGGTATTATAAATGTACTTTCTTTTTTAGTTAGTCCCGGTAAAATAAATAAAGTTATTTGATAAATAATAAAAGGGCTACTTAATAAAAATCCTGTATATAAAGCTACTTTAACAGATGTAAAAAAATATTCACCCGGCGCTAGTTGTAAAAATTTTATCCCTATTGCTGGTTGTTGTAATATATATGCAATATTTTTCATATATGCAAAGCATGTCATTGTGATCATAAAAAAAGCAATAGAAGCAATAAATATACGTTGTCTGAGCTCTTCTAGGTGTTCAAAAATAGACATTTCTTTATTTGGATTTGTTTTTTTATTCATATTATGCGTTTAAGTTATAAAGAATTTGATCTTGTTTAGTTGTAGTATACGTGAATTTAGCAGATAAGCAGTATAGTTATTCTTTATATAACTTATTTCTAATAAGTATTACAAAGTTTATATTTATTCAAGGTAGATATATATTTTAAATATATTATAAGTATAGATTTATATAGTCAGTATATATACTGCTAAAATATATTAAATTTAAATTTTATTAATAAATAATGAAATAAATGTATAAAATTTGTTTTTTCAGCAGTTCTGTTTTTGAATTAAATTATTTAGCTTAAGATTATTATGGTCCAGAAAAAAATATAGTATTTAGATTTAGGAGATTAATATTTTATGAATATTAAAGCAATTAGTGGGAGTCCTTTAGTATATCCGCAGCTTTTTCGTACAGCTTCAATATCTGCTATAACACAAGCAGAACAACAAGATCGTTTTTTGCAGTTAGGCGAACTTGATGAACTTGTTACATTTTTAAATTCAGGCAATAAACGTTTAGAAGTAGCTGATATATTGACGAAAAATGCTAATATCTTAGTTTCTAAAGCTGCCGATAAAATATTCGTAGGAGGATCACCGATCTCTTATTTAGAAAGACCACAAGCATCATTTTTATCGATAGATAAATTAAATAATCAAATAAACTCACAAAGTTTATCAGGCAATATTCAAAATAATTTAGCAGAAGTAGTTGTATCAACTTTTAGTACAAGTGATTCATTGCCAGCCGGTTTCAAGCCTATTAGTATAGTACGTTATGGAACCAGTCGTATGAAAAAATCCCTGCGAGATTTAGATTGGTTTTTAAGATATTTGACTTATGCTATTGTTGCAGGGGATCCAAATATTTTGTCTGTTAATATTAGAGGTTTGAGGGATTTAATTGATAATGCATGTTCTAGTGCTGCAGCAATAGTTGCATTGCGAGAAATGCGTAAAATTGCATTAAGTATTTTTAATGAAGATATTAAAGGACAAGAGTTATTAAAAGAATATTTTGATATTATTATTTCAGAGTTTGACCAATCTTCTTTAACTGATAAGTTACGCAGAAGGACTTCTGGTGATTTACAAGGTTTACGATTACCTCAAATATATAATAAATCTAGTATTCTGAAACAGCGGTTTGTCATGAAGACAAGCTTATCTTCAGAAGAAAAAAATGCTGTTATTAAAGCCTGTTATAGGCAAATTTTTCAAAGAGATATTTCGAGGGCATATGGATTAGATTTTAAAGACTTGGAATCTCAAGTTAAGAATGGCGCTTTATCCATTAAAGAATTTGTCCGTTGTTTAGGAAAATCCTATATTTATCGTAAGCAATTTGTACAGCCTTTTGTTAATAGTCGTGTTGTTGAGTTAGCATTTAGACATTTTTTAGGTAGAGGTATAAGTTCCTTAGAAGAATTTCAGAAATACTTTGCTATTTTATCTTCTCGAGGTCTAGATGGTCTAATAGATAATATGATTAATAGCACTGAATACGCAGATTATTTTGGTGAAGAAACAGTTCCGTATTTGCGTAGCCTGGGAGAAGAAGCACAAGAAGCGCGTAATTGGGGGGCTCAGATTGACTTATTGCAATATAGCACAGCTTTTCGAAAAATACCTCAGTTTGTAACTTTATTTAGTGATTATAAATCTAATCTTCCAGATCAACATCCTTATGGTTTGAGTAATGATCCATTATTAATACAATTTGGCGCAATTTTTGCGAAAAATCGTGTTAACTTGCGTAAAAAGTCATCTCCTTTTGGAAAAGATACAAGAAGAATTCTGCCAAGAAGTGGTCCTGGTATTTATAGCCAAATTAGCAGTCCGAATTTACGTTCTAAATTTTCAGGTTCATTAGGACCTAAAATATTTCAATTAAATCCAGCTCCGTTAGATGATAATACTAAACAAGTTATAAAAGCTGTATATTTAAGGGTTTTTGGTCGTTTTATTTATCAAGCTGAGCAAATTGTAATCAAAAAGTTTGAAGATTTGTTTCAAGATCGTCAAATTTCTGTTCGTGAATTTATTAGTGAATTAATTAAATCTTCTGTATTTAGGTCGTTATATTGGGATAATTTATACATATGTAAAGCTATAGAGTATATACATAATCGATTAATAGGTAGACCAACTTATGGGAGGCAAGAAATTAATAAATACTTTGATATAGCCTATAAACAAGGTTATTATAAAATGATAGATGCTTTAATGAATAGTCTTGAATATATAGAAACTTTTGGTGATAATGTTGTTCCGTATGAGCGGTATATAACACCTTCTGAATTAGCTGCCAGAAATTTGAGGTTAAGTAATCAAAGGTATAATATTATTACATCTACACAAGTATCTCAACAAATACGATTGAATTTTCAGCTTACTCAACAAGGTAGCATTATGAAAAAAATTCAGCAAGGTGTTAATATAAAGAGAGATCAAACTGTAATTTTTAAAGTTGATTCTTCAATGAATGATAATATTTTTCAAGTTTTAAGAGCTATCTATCGTCAAATTTTTGAGAGAGATTTAAATTCTTTTATTGTAGGCGATGAGTTTTTTAATTTAGAAAAAGCATTTATTAACCGACAAATAACAGTAAGGCAGTTAGTAGAAAAATTGGGATCTTCCTCTTTGTATGCTAAAGAATTTTATCAGCCATATCCCAATACAAAAGTTATTGAATTAGGAACAAAGCATTTTTTAGGTAGAGCACCTAATAATCAAGCTGAAATAAGATATTATAATCAAATTTTAGCATCCCAAGGATTAGCTTATTTCGTATCTGCTTTAGTTAATAGTAAAGAATATGAGATTATTTTTGGTATTAATACTGTTCCATATCGTCGTTTTCCAACATTACCAGCTGCTAATTTTCCAAATACGGAGAAATTGTATAATAGTTTAACTAAGCAAAATAGGTCAATTGTTATACCTAGTTTCATATCTAGTAGTGGTAATCAGTAAATTCTTATTTCTAATATATTATATAACTTTCTTGCTTTAGTACTTCTCAAGTATGTTTTTTTTGTACTTATAGAAAAAAGTGTAAAAGTGATTAATATTGAACTTTAAGTTGTAGTTTAAAGTATATTTTATTGTATAAATGTTGTAGGCCATAGTATTATTGGAGTTTTATTAATGAGTATTATTACTAAATCAATTGTTAATGCAGATGCAGAAGCTAGGTATTTAAGTCCTGGAGAGTTAGATCGAATAAAAAGTTTTGTGCTATCTGGTCAAAGGCGCTTACGAATAGCACAAATTTTGACAGATAATCGTGAATTAATTGTAAAGCAAGGTGGTCAACAGTTATTTCAAAAACGTCCAGATGTAGTATCTCCTGGCGGGAATGCTTATGGGGAAGAAATGACAGCTACATGCTTACGAGATTTAGATTATTATTTAAGATTAGTAACTTATGGTATAGTAGCTGGTGATGTAACTCCCATAGAAGAAATCGGTTTAGTAGGAGTTAAAGAGATGTATAATTCTTTAGGAACACCTATTTCTGGAGTTGCTGAAGGAGTACGTTCAATGAAAAATATTGCTTGTTCCCTGCTATCTGGTGAGGATTCGGCTGAGGCCGGATTTTATTTTGATTATACATTAGGTGCAATGCAATAAAGAATAAAAATTTGTATTAAAGAATATATAATTAAAAATTAAGAGAAATAACTTAAGGACAACTAAAAACTATGCAAGATGCTATTACTTCTGTAATTAATGCAGCTGATGTACAAGGTAAATATTTGGATGATAATTCATTGGATAAATTGAGAGGCTATTTTCAGACAGGTGAGTTAAGAGTTAGAGCTTCAGCTACAATAGCAGCTAATGCGGCAACAATTATTAAAGATTCTGTTGCTAAAGCTTTACTATATTCTGATATTACTAGACCTGGTGGTAATATGTATACAACTAGAAGATACGCAGCTTGTATACGTGATTTAGATTATTATCTTCGTTATGCAACTTACGGTATGCTAGCAGGTGATCCTTCTATTTTAGATGAGCGTGTATTGAATGGCTTAAAAGAAACATATAATTCATTAGGTGTACCTATTGGTGCAACCATACAAGCTGTACAAGCTATGAAGGAAGTAACTTCTAGTTTAGTAGGACCAGATGCAGGTAAAGAGATGGGAGTATATTTTGATTACATTTGTTCTGGTTTAAGTTAGTAAGATGATAAAAATCAATAAGTAGTGATGATAATTTTAATTACCATCACTACTTATTGATTTTTTAATAAATTTTTTAATTATTTAATACATTTGCTGCTTGTATACGAGCGCGTGCTTTTCTTAGATTTTGTGTAGCCTCAATTTTATCTTTATCATTTTTAGCTTCATTTAAAATCTTAGTAGCTTTGTCTAAATTTTCTTGTGCTATTTTTATGTCTATTTCTGATACTTGCTCTGCTCCATTTACCAAAATAGTGATTTTATTTTCTTTAACCTCAGCAAACCCTCCAAGCAGTATAATAGGCTGCCATTCTTTTTCAATACGTACACGCATAACTCCTATATCTATTGCTGTTAGTAAAGGAATATGTCCTTTTAAGATGCCTACTTGTCCAGTACTACTGGGTAAAATTACTTCTTCCGCGTTTGCATCCCATACAGTTCTATCTGGTGCAATAACTCTTATGTTTAATGTCATTTTTATAATTGTATTATTTTAACTTTTCTGCTTTACTTATAGCTTCCTCTATGTTTCCTACTAAGTAAAAAGCTTGTTCAGGTAGGTCATCTAATTCTCCACCTAATATCATATTAAACCCTTTTATCGATTCTTCTAATGATACATATTTTCCTGGAGATCCTGTAAATACTTCTGCAACAAAAAATGGTTGTGATAAAAATCTTTCTATTTTTCTTGCTCTAGCAACAGTTAGTCTGTCATCTTCTGATAATTCATCAAGACCTAATATAGCTATAATATCTTGCAATTCTTTATATCTTTGTAAAGTTGACTTGATTTGTTGTGCTGTAGAATAATGCTTTTGTCCTACTATCGATGGCTGTAACATTGTTGATGTAGACCCTAATGGATCTACTGCAGGGTAGATTCCTTTAGCGGCTAAATTTCGTGATAATACAGTTGTTGCATCTAAATGTGCAAATGTTGTTGCTGGAGCTGGATCAGTTAAGTCGTCTGCAGGAACATATACAGCTTGTATCGATGTAATAGATCCGTCTGTTGTTGATGTGATGCGTTCTTGTAAAGTGCCCATTTCTGTTGCTAATGTTGGTTGGTAACCAACAGCAGACGGCATACGTCCTAATAAGGCAGAGACCTCTGAACCGGCTTGTACAAATCGAAAAATATTGTCTATAAATAATAATACATCTTGTTTGTTAATATCCCTAAAATATTCTGCCATAGTTAATGCCGTTAAACCTACACGCATTCTTGCCCCTGGTGGTTCATTCATTTGACCATATACTAGAGCTACTTTTGATTCTTGTAAGTCATCTGCATTAATAACTTTTGATTCTTTCATTTCTTCATATAAGTCGTTACCTTCTCTTGTTCTTTCACCAACTCCTCCAAATACTGAGACACCACCATGTGCTTTTGCTATATTATTAATTAATTCCATGATTAGTACAGTTTTGCCAACACCAGCTCCACCAAATAAACCTATTTTACCTCCTTTCCTATAAGGTGCAAGCAAATCTACAACTTTAATACCTGTTTCGAATATAGATGGTTTTGTTTCTAATTGAGTAAATGAAGGAGCTGCTCTATGTATTGGTAGTGAGTCTTCAGATGTAATGTTTCCTAAGTTATCAACAGGCTCACCAAGTACATTAAAGATTCTACCTAGTGTTGGTATACCAACAGGGACTGTAATAGGTGCTCCTGTATCGGTCACCTCTATACCTCTTTTTAGACCTTCAGTAGAACTCATAGCTACAGCTCTAACTCTATTGTCTCCTAACAATTGTTGCACTTCACATGTTATTGTATTTTCTGGGCCTTTAACTTTTAATGCGTTAAATACTTTTGGTAGTTGTCCATTGGGAAATTCTATATCTAGTACGGGTCCTATAATTTGTGTTACGCATCCTTGATTATTTATGCTGACCATTTGAGATTGAATATAATTTAATTATAGTAAATAAACGTAATTTCTTTAAAGATTTATTATAGTGCAGTATACTGACTATAATCTAATTATAGATTGAAAAAAGATTTTTTAACAACAATTATTAAATACTAATAATAAGTATATTTTAATTTTCATTTAATCTACCTGTTGTTTTTAACCAATTTTGAGCTTCTATATAGTTATTAGGTGCTAAATATATAGCTTGTTTCCAATATTCTGCTGCCTTATCAAACATAGACTTTGAAATATTATCATTTTGTTTACTGGTTGCTTTCAATCCTTGGTAATGATATATAATGGCTATATTATTAAACGCCTGTGGTAATCTAGGGTTTAGTTCTAAAGCTTGATGATAGTATTCTAGGGCTTTTGTATGCTCGCCATTACTTGCATAAATTAGCCCAATATTATATATTATGTATGATCTATCATATGGATCTTCTTCTAATCTCAGTGCCTCATAGTAATTTTCTAACGCTTCTGCATATTCTCCTTCTGATTGCGCTGACATACCATCGCGATAATAACAAAAAGCCTGTTTTTCCTCTTTTGTGGTGGGTAATATTTTCAAGATTATATCTGCTAATACAGTAAAAGTTTTATCTATAAAATTATCATTTTTTTGTAAACGAGACATAATTATCCTTATATTTGATTCTAATTACATATTATTATAATAATTTATACATATGTATTTCATTATGGTCATTATTATATAGGCTATAAATTATGTTTTAAATGTTTTTAAAGAAAAATATTTATGTAATATATATTAATATTAGAATGATAGTATTTATTATTAGTATTAGGAGATAATGTATTGTTAAATTATAATTATTTTGTTGATTTTGGTTTGTGTGTATCTATAAAAAATGAAAATGCTTTCTTATTAGAAAATCCTAAATTTATTAGTAGTTTTAAGCCTTTAGAAATTCAGTCAGATCAAGATTTTAAGTCTTCATTAGAAATGAGAACCTCTGTTAACAACTCAGACTTTAATCTAAAATTTGACAAGAAGACAAAAAATGTATTTAAGCAAGGTATTGATAATAAAGTTAAGTTAAAGAAAAAGAAGTCTGATAGTTTTGATTTATATCAAGATCATATCTTTAAGAAAAAAAATAAAAGTAAGGTAATAATTCCTAAAGATGATTCACATAATTTAGTTTCAGAATCTATAAAATCTAATAAGCAAAAAAAGAAAGAAAAAATTAAAAAAAAGTTAAATCTTCATGTTGATGATTCTCATGTAAAAATTCAACAATCAATAGATTTTAATTCACATACCAATAGTGAGAATAAATCTGTAATAATAGACAGTCCATTGAGTATTGAAGAATTATCGATAAAACTTCAAATACCACCAGAAGAAATTATTACAGGTCTATTTTTACAAGGTATTCCTGTGACGGTTAATAAAATAGTTGATATATCTATTGCTACTCAAGTAGCTAAAAAGTACAACTTTACAGTTTTTAATCAAAATCATGAATTCAAATTAGACCATCAAAATAAACTACAACAAATTAATTCGTCTACAAGTATTAACAGAGCTCCTATAATTACAATTTTAGGTCATGTAGATCATGGTAAAACAACTCTATTAGATGCTATCCGCAATACTCATTTTGCTAGTGAAGAAATAGGAGGAATAACACAATCAATAAGTGCTTACGAAGTAAATTGGAAATATAATTCATTGGATAAAAAATTGATTTTTATTGATACACCAGGTCATGAAGCTTTTTCTAGTATGAGATTGCGTTGTGCTCAAATTACTGATCTAGTAATTCTAATTGTTGCTGCAGATGACGGTTTAAAGCCTCAAACGATTGAAGCAATTGATTATATCATATCCAAAAAACTGCCTTGTATTGTTGCTATTAATAAAATAGATAAAGCAGATGTTAATGTTACTAGAGTCAGTGAGCAATTAGCTAATTACAATATTTTAAGTACAGATTGGGGAGGTGAAATTTTATTTGTTGAAATTAGTGCATTAAAGAAAATAAATATAGATAAATTATTAACAGCTATTTGTACTTTAGTGGAATCTATTAATTTAAAAGCTGATCCTTCTCAATTAGCTCAAGGTATTATTTTAGAAGCATATTTAAATAGAACTAAAGGTACTATAGTGAATATGGTTATTTTAAATGGTACTTTAAAAGTTGGAGATATTATAGTATCCGGTAATGCTTATGGGCGTGTAAAAAAAATTATAAATAGCGTTGGTCATGGGTTAGCGATAGCTGGCCCTTCATGTATTTTACAAGTTTTAGGTTTTCATTCTATTCCACAAGCAGGAAAATATTTTCATGTAGTACCAAATGAAAAAGAAGCAAAGAGGTTAATTGCAGACAATTATTCATCTAATGTGATGTATAATACGAAAAATTTATTAAATTCGAATGCTAAGTTACATAACTACAAGAATAAAACAAATATTAAAAATTTAAATTTAATTATCAAGGCAGATACACAAGGAACTATTGATGCTGTAATTCATTCATTTATTCAAATTCCCCAAAGTAAAATTAAATTAAATATTTTGACTTCTAGTTTAGGCGTGGTTTCTAATACAGATATAGATTTAGCTTATAGCACTCAGGCCTTAATTATTGCTTTTAATATCAATATTTCTACTAATATATTAAACGCAGCAGAAAAATTAAATGTTTGTTTATGTAAATTTTTTATTATTTATGATTTAATTGATTATATTCGCAATTATATGTTAAATCTAATAGATCCTGAGTATGATAAATCTTTGATTGGTCAAGCTAAAGTTGAAACCACATTTTCTGTAAGCAAAGGAATTGTAGCAGGCTGTATAGTAGAGTCAGGTAAATTGAAAAAAAATGCTTTAATTAATGTCTATCGTAGTGATCAATTGGTCTATGAAGGTATTATCAGCTCATTAAAGCAAATTAAAAATGATGTAGATGAGGTAATTATAGGCAATGAATGCGGTATAATGTGCGCAGATTATAATTTATGGCAATCGCAAGATTTAATAGAAGTTTATGAACTATATGAAAAACCTAAAGTCTTATAAGCCTGAAGGTTTAATAAAAAATATTAAAATAATATACATTTTAATATTTATTGATATTTTTTGTCAGTCTTTATTTACAAAAGGTAGTAATCCTAAAATACGTGCTCTTTTTATTGATTTGGCTAATTTTTTTTGTTGTTTAACTGTTAAACCATTTGAACGTCTAGAAACAATTTTACTTTGGTCTGTAATAAATTTACGTAATAAATCTATATCTTTGTAATCAATTTGTTCGTTTGGTTTAATATTTAAATTTTTTTGTTTGTATAATATCATTTAATTTCTTTAAATTTTTCATGTTTATTGCAGGCAGGACAAAATTTCATTAATTCTATCCTACTAGGGGTATTTTTTCTATTTTTTGTACTCGTGTAACGGAAAATGCCTTTTCTTCTTTTATTCGTATTCATTAAATTTCGGCAGGGACATTCTAGCGTTATTACTATACGCGCTCCCTTGTTTTTACTCATGATTATTTCTTTTTCAATAATTACAATTTAAAATTATTATGTCACAATTATTTCTATTGTATCAAGTTTGATTTATTATTTCTATAGATTCCATAAATAATATTTTTTATGCAATGGTTTAATTATTATTTTAATTTTCAGATTATTAATGTATCCTGAGATATTCTTGTTTATTTATCTTGATTAGTGCTATAATTCAAGTAGAATGTAATTGGTTTTCGACTATTTATATACTTTTAATTAAAATAAGATAAAATAAACAATGTCCAAGAATGCCTCTGCGGTTAAAAAATTTCAAGTATCTTTGCGTAATAAACGTAGAAATAAAAGCTATAAATCTGCTATTAAAACTTTAACCAAAAATCTAACTTCTGGTTTAAATGAAAAATTAAAGATGAATAAGAGTTATGATTATATATTAGAGCTATCAGCAATTTATAAAAAAATAGATAAAGCTGTAAGTAAAGGGATTTTACATAAAAATAATGGTGCTCGTAAAAAATCTCTTCTTGCAAAAACTATGAAAAGTTTAGTATCTCAAAATATGTAGTATATATAAACAATTTAATTATCTAAATTCTTATTAATTTTCAATGACTGACTTTTGATTTAAACAGATTTGCTATTATTTTTTTCAGTAAATTCCTAATACGATTCTTATATACTGAATATGATACTATTGTAAGTATTATATTTATATTGGTTAGAAATTATTGTATATTTTTTAGCCTTTATAAGCAGTAAATTTTTAAATTGTGAGGTTATTAATGTCACAAGAAATGATGTTCCAACATGTATTTCCAGACTTGGCAGCTATTCAAAAAGAAAGTTTTAAGTGTTTTTTATTAGAGGGATTGTCTGAGGTATTAGATTCTTTTCCTATTATAGTTGATCCAACAGGCAAATTAGAGTTGCAATTTTTTGGCAAAGATTATAAATTAAAATTTCCAAGATATAGTGTAAGAAAAGCAAAAAGCAGAGATAGGACTTATAGTGCTCAAATATATATACCTGCAAAATTAACTAGAAAAGATACAGAATTAATTAGAGGAAGTGTATCAACTACTAAAAATTTTTCTTATTTAGTTAATTCTCAATATCTAAATAAAAAATATAGAAAAAGACCTGTTTTTATAGGTGATCTTCCATTGATGACAAATAGGGGTACTTTTGTTATATCTGGTACAGAAAGAATAATTATTAATCAAATAGTTAGAAGTCCAGGAGTATACTATAAAAAAGAGTTAGACAAGAACAATAAACAAATATATAGTTGTAGTCTGATTTCAAATCGTGGCTCTTGGCTAAAGTTTGAAATAGATTCTAAAGCTCAAATTTGGGCTAAAATTGATAAAAATCATAAAGTCAATGCATATATTTTTTTAAGATCTATAGGTTTAACAAATGAAGATATTCAAAAAAGATTAACAAAATATAATTATCTTATTAATTCCTCATTAATTTCTTACAAGAAAGAATTTAGTAAAGATATAAATGATATTCCTATTGAACAATTGACAGAAGAAGAAGCTTTAGTAATTGTATATAGCAAATTACGTCCTAATGAACCAGCTACTTTAAATGTTGCTAAGCATATGTTATATACACGTTTTTTTGATCCTAAAAGGTATGATTTAGGTGAAGTGGGTAGACATAAGATTAATCAAAAATTAAATTTAAAAGTCCCTAATCATTTTCGTGTTTTATCTCCAGAAGATATTTTAGTTTCTTTAGATTATTTATTAAATATAAAAGAACAAAATATTGGAACTTTTGATGATATAGATCATTTAGGAAATAGAAGAGTACGCTCAGTAGGAGAATTACTTCAAAATCAAGTACGCATAGGTTTGAATCGATTAGAAAGAATTATACGCGAACGTATGATGATTTGTGATGTTGATTCTTTAAGTTTATCTAATTTAGTTAACCCCAAGCCTTTAATGGCTGCAGTTAGAGAATTCTTTAGTTCTAGTCAATTGTCTCAATTTATGGATCAAACAAATCCACTATCTGAGTTAACTCATAAAAGAAGAATTAGTGCTTTAGGTCCTGGAGGGCTTAATAAAGATAGAGCAGGTTTTGCTGTTAGAGATTTACACCCCAGTCATTATGGACGTATATGTCCAATAGAAACGCCAGAGGGGCCTAATGCAGGTTTGATAGGCTCTTTAAGCATATATGCTAGAGTGAATCGATATGGTTTTATAGAGACTCCGTGTTATAAGGTTGTTAATGGTCGAGTATTGAAAAGCGACAAATTTTATTATATAACTGCTGATCAGGAAGACTATTTACGTATAGCGCCGGCTGATATAAAATTAGATATTAATAATACAATAAAAGATAAAGTGATTGCAGTAAGATATAAGCAAGAGTTTATAACAGCTAGTATTAATCAGGTAGACTATATGGCTGTTTCTCCTATCCAATTTATATCTGCTGCTACTTCCTTGATTCCTTTTTTGGAGCATGATGATGCAAACAGGGCTTTGATGGGCTCAAATATGCAGAGACAAGCAGTACCTTTACTATTTCCAGAAAAGTCTATTGTTGGCACCGGTTTAGAAGCTAAGATAGCTAAAGATTCAGGTATGATTATAACTAGTCGTACTAATGGTATTGTTAGTTATGTATCTGGAACAAAAATTGGTATACAAAATAAAGAAGGTTATACGATTCATTATAGATTAAAAAAATACTATCGTTCTAATCAAGATACTTGTATTAATCAAAGACCAATTATATGGCCAGGAGAAAATATTGATGTAGGGCAAACTATTGCAGATGGTGCGTCTACAGACGGAGGTGAAGTAGCTTTAGGAAGAAATATTATAGTTGCTTATATGCCATGGGAAGGCTATAATTATGAGGATGCTTTTTTAATTAGTGAACGTCTTGTTTATGATGATTTGTACACTTCTATACATATTGAAAGATATGAATTAGAGTGTAGACAAACAAAGTTAGGTGCTGAAGAAATTACACGAGATATTCCTAATGTAAGCGAGTCATCAATTAGTTTATTGGATAAAAACGGTATAATTGCTATTGGCTCTTGGGTAGATGCAGGAGATATATTAGTAGGTAAAGTTACCCCAAAAGGAGAGTCTGACCAGCTGCCAGAAGGTAAGCTATTAAGAGCTATATTTGGAGAAAAAGCAAGGGATGTACGTGACACTTCTTTAAGATTACCTAATGCTACTAAAGGTAGAGTTGTTAATATAAAAATTTTTAAGCGTCAGAAAGGAGATGAGCTACCACCAGGAACAAATGAAATTATAAGAGTTTATGTAGCACAAAAAAGAAAAATTCAAGTAGGCGATAAGATGGCTGGTCGTCATGGTAATAAAGGTATTATTTCACGTATCTTATCTGTACAAGATATGCCTTTTTTACCAGATGGAACTCCTGTAGATATCATTTTAAATCCCTTAGGTGTTCCTTCAAGAATGAATGTAGGACAGCTTTTTGAGTGTCTACTTGGTTTGGCAGGAGCTTATTTAAGTAAACGCTTTAAAATTATTCCATTTGATGAAATGTATGGTCCGGAAGCTTCCCGTGCGCTAGTAAATCATAAGTTGAAACAAGCTAGTCTGATGACTGATAAATCCTGGCTATTTAGTTCTTTGCATCCTGGTAAAGTCATGTTAGTTGATGGTAGGACAGGAGAATTTTTTGATAATCCTATAACGGTTGGTAAGGCATATATTTTGAAGCTTGTCCATTTAGTTGATGATAAAATTCATGCACGTTCCACAGGTCCTTATTCTTTAGTAACACAACAGCCTTTAGGAGGACGTGCTCAACATGGAGGTCAACGATTAGGTGAGATGGAAGTGTGGGCATTAGAAGCATTTGGAGCGGCCTATACTTTGCAAGAGCTATTAACAGTTAAGTCAGATGATATGCAAGGTAGAAATGATGCTTTAAATGCAATAGTTAAAGGTAAACCTATACCTAAGCCTGGAACTCCTGAATCTTTCAAAGTTCTTATGAGAGAATTGCAGTCTTTAGCGCTTGATATTGCTGTACATAAGTTAGAATCGCTTGATGATGGAGATAAAACTAGTATAGAAATTGATTTAATGTCTGATGAGCAAGTAGAACAAATGAGTTCTATTTAAAATATTAATTAAATGTATTGAAGTTCTCTTGATTTGCAAATTTTTTTAGTATCATTGTAATAAATGTAGATATTAGTTGCAATTTTGAGAATTAAGAATATAGTTACTAAATTATAACTTATTTTATTTACTCTTAACTAATGACTAAATTTGATCATCATTTTGATTATGTAAAAATCACTCTAGCTTCTCCCAGCAAAATACGAAGTTGGGGAGAAAGAGTTCTTCCAAACGGCCAAATTGTTGGAGAAGTGACTAAGCCTGAAACAATTAATTATAGAACTTTGAAACCTGAGATGGACGGTCTGTTTTGCGAACGAATTTTTGGCCCTGTAAAAGACTGGGAATGTCATTGTGGTAAATATAAAAGATTTCGTTATAAAGGTGTTGTATGTGAACGATGTGGTGTAGAAGTAACAGAGTCAAAAGTTAGAAGACATCGTATGGCTTATATTGAGTTAGCTGCTCCAGTAACTCACGTTTGGTATCTAAAAGGAAGTACTAGTTATATTGCATTAGCTTTAGATTTGACTATTAAAGAGTTAGAGAAGATTGTATATTTTCATTCCTATGTTGTTATTGATCCAGGTAATTACCATAAATTAAATTATAAACAACTTTTAGAAGGTTATGAATGGAGAAATTTAGAAGAAAAATTGTCTTCCTATTCCTCTAATCTTTTAAATATTGAAGTAGGTATAGGAGCAGAAGCAGTTTATAAATTATTAGATAATATAGATCTCAAAAATGCTGTAGAAATTTTGAGAGAACAGTCGTTAAGGCCACCTAAATTATTCAAAAATCCATCTACAAAGTTTAATAAAAAAATGAAGAGATTGCGTTTATTAGAAAATTTTCTTTCTACAGGAGTAAGTCCTTCCTGGATGGTTTTATCTGTAATCCCTGTGATACCACCGGATTTAAGACCTATGGTTCAGTTGGATGGGGGTAGATTTGCAACTGCTGATTTAAATGAGTTTTATAGAAGAATTATTAATCGTAATAATCGTTTAGCACGGCTGAAGGCTATATTAGCTCCTGAAATAATTATTAGAAATGAAAAAAGAATGTTACAAGAAGCTGTGGATTCTTTGATGGATAATGGGCGTCGTGGCCGAACAGTAATTGGAGCTAATAATCGTCCTTTAAAATCTCTTTCTGATATAATCGAGGGTAAGCAAGGTAGGTTTAGACAGAATTTATTAGGAAAACGGGTCGATTATTCTGGTAGATCAGTTATTGTGGTTGGTCCTAATTTAAAATTGCATCAATGTGGTTTACCAAAAGAAATGGCGTTAGAGTTATTTCAACCTTTTGTAATTCATAGACTTATTTTACAAGGTTTAGTAAACAATATTAAAGCTGCTAAAAAGATTATTCAAAAAAACGAGCCAATTGTTTGGACTGTCTTAGAAGAAGTAATATATGGTCATCCTGTTTTATTAAATAGAGCTCCAACTTTACATAGGTTAGGTATACAAGCTTTTGAACCTATTTTAGTAGAAGGCAGGGCTATTAAATTACATCCATTAGTGTGTCCCGCATTTAATGCTGATTTTGACGGTGATCAGATGGCCGTACATGTGCCTCTATCTTTGGAAGCACAAGCAGAAGCACGCTTATTAATGTTAGCACCACATAATTTTTTGTCTCCAGCCACAGGTCAACCTATTTTGATGCCAAGTCAGGATATGGTATTAGGTTGCTATTATTTAACAAATTATAATCCAACTGTCGTTCATAATTTTAATCAATATTTTTCTAATTTAGATGATGCATTAATGGCATACCAGCAGGATAGTATCAGTTTGCATGCTTTAATTTGGGTTCGTTTTAATGGCATAGTAGATGATTTTTCTCACCAAGTTATCATTTCATCAAAAATAAATTTTGATGGTACTATAACTAAAATATTTTCTAATAAAATAGTTAAGTATAATGTTAATGGCCAAATGCTTGTTCAATATATTCGTACAACGGTTGGACGTATTTTGTTTAATAAAGCTATTAGAGAATCTTTGATTTGAGCCTGATAATCTATTGTTTTTATTTTATAATTATGACACAAAAAAAATTTATAGAACCATTATTTTTAAATAAAGTTGTAGATAAATCACAATTAAGACAACTAATTATTTGGGCTTTTAGAAATTATGGTATAGCTCGTGCTTCTAACATGGCAGATACTTTGAAGGATTTAGGGTTTTTATATGCAACTAAAGCGGGAATATCTTTAAGTTTAGAAGATTTACGTATTCCCCCTATTAAAAATAATCTTCTTGATACTACTCTAAAAATAATCGATGATACAGATAATAAATATAGGAGGGGAGAAATAACAGCTGTTGAACGTTTTCAAAAAGTGATTGATACATGGAATAATGCAAGTGATACTTTGAAAAGACAAGTTATTAAGTATTTTATAGAAAAAGATCCTTTAAACTCTATCTATATGATGGCTTTTTCTGGGGCAAGAGCTAATATTTCACAAGTAAGACAATTAGTAGGCATGAGAGGCTTAATGGCAGATCCGCAAGGTCAAATTATTGATTTACCTATATCAAGTAATTTTAGAGAAGGATTGACAGTAACAGATTATTTCATTTCTTCTTATGGAGCGCGGAAAGGTTTAGTTGATACGGCTTTACGTACGGCAGATTCAGGTTACTTGACTCGAAGATTAGTAGATGTTGCGCAAGATGTAATTATAAGAGAGTCAGATTGTAATACTTCTAAAGGTATTTTGTTGGAAGCCATGATAGATAATAGAAAAACTTTAATCTCTTTGAATCAGGCTTTGATAGGTCGTGTACTAGCAGAGGATATCTTTGATTCATTAAATGGAAGATTAATTGCTACAGCAAATAAAGAAATATCTCCTGAACTCGCTAATGAGATTGTTAGTTCAGGAATATCTAGTGTATTAGTGAGGTCACCTATTACATGTAATGCTGTAAAATCAGTGTGTCAGTTATGCTATGGATGGAATTTAGCTCATGGGAAAATTGTGGATTTAGGGGAAGCTGTTGGTATTATTGCAGCTCAGTCTATTGGTGAACCTGGTACTCAATTAACTATGAGGACTTTTCATACGGGTGGAGTTTTTACAGGTGAATTAGCTCAAACTGTAATTAGTTCTTCTGAATTTCAAGTTAAATATCCAACCAATATTATTTTAAGCGATACTCGAACTCGTCATGGTGATCATGCCTTTTTAGTAGAAAAAGATAGTAAATTAAAATTAATAGATAATCATAAAAGGCATTCAAGCCTACATTTAATTAAAGGCTCATTATTATTTGTGAAAAATTTAGAATTTATTAAATCTGGGCAAGTAATAGCTGAATATCCTACTGCTAATAGGATTATTACAGAAAAAGCACAAAAAGCTGTGTTAGCAGATTTTTCTGGTAGTATTTATTTAAAAGATTTATACTTGAATGAAGTACACAATGAACAAAAGACTTTCAAAAATGTTGTGCAGGGAGGAGTTTTATGGATCCTTGCTGGACATGTTTTTACTGTACCATATGGTGCTCAATTGATGATTTCTGAAAATGATTTTATATATGAAAATAATTTAATTGGAAAAACTGAATTTATCAGTCGTTATAATGGCAAAATTCGTATTTTAAAAAAGAAACAAAATTTTATAAAAGACATAGTTATTATTACATCTTGTAAAATATACATTAATATAGATATTTTGACAAAATTTTATAATGGATATCAACACTATTTTTTAGTAACAGAAGAACAAGATCAGTTTGTTTTAAAAACTTTACCCAATCAATATATTGTTGATAAGCAGTTGATAGCAGAGCTGATTACTAATGTTTATCGTACAAATACTGGAGGAATTATTAAATATTTGGATTTATCTGTGTCAGATAAACAAATAGATGTTAATAATAAAAAAGATTACTACGATATTGTAAATGGTGGTTATGTGTTATGGATAGCAGAAGAAACTCATGAAATAAATAAGGACATATCTCTACTTTTAGTTAGGCATGGTCAGTTTATAGACGAAGGTACAGAGATTATAAAAAATATTTTTGCTAATAGCAGTGGAATTATTGATATTGTACAAAAAGAAGGTATTGTTAGAGAAATTATAATTAAGCCAGGAATATTATATCCATATTCTAAACATAATGATAGTAAATCTAAATCTAGAGGTTTTTTAAGACCAGGCGAAATGATTACTAATAATCTAAAAACAGATAAGTTAGTTTATTGGGAACACTTTTACATTAAAAATGAACAATTTAATTTGATTAGACCAGTAATAGTTTATTCAATTCCCAGCAAAACTATAGAATTTAGATATTCTGAGGACTCTTTTAATACTAATATATGTAATTTGAAATTAGTAAAACGGATTTATTTTAGAGATGGTGAAAGGATAAAATCAGTATCAGGTATAGATATTGTTAAAACTTATTTAATAGCTGATTTACGTAAAGAGTGTTCAAATTTAACCTGTAAATTACAGTTAAAGACTAATTCAAGAAATAACTCTATATTTAGAATGAAGATTGAGACAATGGATCAATTGTCTTTGAAAGATAAAAATGATACAACTGACATAAAAAATTTATACACAAGAACACGTTTATTAGTTAAAAATAATCAATATATTAAAAGTGGTACTATACTAGCTACAACTGAAATGTTTTCTTGTCATCAAGGACAAATAGTTTCTATTCAGCAAAATAAAGCCTCCAATCCAAGAATTTTAGTGGTTACCTCGCTAGATACAAAAGTTTTTTCTGTTAAAAATAATCAAAATATAAAGGTAAATGTAAATGATTGGGTATATGCAGGAGATGAAATTGCTACTAATCTTATTTCATATAGTTCAGGAAGAGTTATTTCTATTATGGATAATCAAGTTACTGTTCGTTTAGGACAACCATACTTAATATCTAGAGGCTCTTTTGTTCATGTTAACAATAAAGCTTTAGTGCAAAGAGGTGAAAACATTGCTACATTGATTTTTGAAAGAGCTAAAACAGGTGATATTGTACAAGGTTTACCAAGAATAGAAGAGATTTTAGAAGCACGCAAAAAAGCTGATACAATTTTTAATCCACATATGATTTTAGAGTCTCAATTTCATAAATATGTTAATCAAGGTTTAGGTTTATATGATGCAACAAGACTTAGTTTACTAATATTACAGCTCTATTTAGTTAAAGAGTTGCAATTGGTTTATCAATCTCAAGGAGTAGAAATTTCAGATAAGCATATTGAAGTGATTGTAAGGCAGATGACATCTAAGGTGAAAATTGAAAATGGAGGTGATAGTGATTGCTTACCAGGAGAAATTATAGAGCTACAAAAAATAGAATTAGTTAACCAGTCTTTACGTTTATCAGGCAAAGAAGAAGCGTTGTATTATCCAATTTTATTAGGTATTACTAAAGCATCACTCAATACAGAAAGTTTTATATCTGCAGCAAGCTTTCAAGAAACGACAAAAGTATTAACAGATGCGGCTATTTCAGGTAAATTAGATTGGTTAAGAGGTTTAAAAGAAAATGTAATTATAGGACGTTTGATACCTGCTGGTACTGGATTTAACCTGTATAATAATTCTCAATTTAATTGTCAAAATGTACGAAACTTTCATCGAAAAAATTTATTGTCATTTAATCCAGAATCTAAAGAATTAAATTTTGAAGATATCATTGTTGATGATAGAAATGCTCATATTTATTCTACAAATCATAATCTATAATTTTCTTTTTAATGCAAAGATCGCTATATTTTAGGTTTGATTTAGATCATTATGTTATTATGGTTTACATATTAATATAAAATCTATTTTGTTTGTTCTTGATTATTATCTATATTATTTTTATATAATTATTTCATAAGTTATGTCAATTGTTTCATTAAGTGAATTGCTGGAAGCTGGTGCTCATTTTGGACATCAGTCTAGGAGATGGAATCCAAAAATGTTTCCATATATTTATACCGAAAGAAATGGTATACATATTATAGATTTAGTGCAAACAGCTCAGTTATTAACAGAAGCATGCCAATTTATTCGTGATGCTTCTCAAGAAGGTAAAAAATTTTTATTTTTAGGTACAAAAAGGCAAGCTGCAGGAGTAATTGCAGAGCAGGCTATACGTTCTAATTCCTACTATGTTAATCAAAGATGGTTAGGTGGTATGTTGACTAATTGGATGACAATTAAATCGAGAGTTGATCGTTTGCAAAAATTAGAAATAGAAGAAGATTCTGGTATAATTGATATATTGCCGAAGAAAGAAGCGTCAATTTACCGCAGGGAACTGGAAAAACTAAGAAAAAATTTAAATGGCATTAAAAATATGACTAAATTGCCTGACTTTGTTATAGTTGTAGATCAAAAACGTGAAACAACGGCTATTCAAGAATGTATTAAGTTAGGTATACCTACTATTTGTATATTAGATACAAATTGTAATCCGGAGATCATAGATATCCCAATACCAGCAAATGATGATGCGATTAGATCTATTAAGTTAATTATTAGCAAAATAGCTGATTCTATCATAGAAGGTGCAGGTAATAATACAGAAAATTAAATAGCTAGCCGATATTAAAACAATGATTGAGTAATTGATTAGGGATAAATATACAATGAAAATACAAATTTCTCCACATTTTGTTAAAGAATTACGCATTAAAACAGGCGCTGGTATGATGGACTGTAAAAAAGCTCTTCAAGCAGCGGATGGAAATATGGAAATAGCTTTAGAAACTTTACGTAAAAAGGGATTAGCATCAGCTGATAAAAAATCAAACAGATTAGCAGCCGAAGGTATAATAGACAGCTATATTCATATAGGTTCAAGAATAGGTGTATTAATTGAATTAAACTGTGAAACAGATTTTGTTGCTAGACGTATTGAATTTCAAAAGCTAGCTAAAAATTTAGCTATGCAAGTTGCTGCTTGTCAAAGCGTTTTCTATGTATCTTTAAATGATATACCTCAATATATTATTGATAATGAAATTAGGATTGAGTCAGGAAAAGAAGATATTGTTAATAAGCCTCCTAAAATAAGAGATCAAATTATTAAGGCAAGAGTAGATAAGAGGTTAAAAGAAATGTCTTTAATGCATCAAACTTTTATAAAAGATCAAAAAATTTTAATTGAAGATTTGGTTAAAGAACACATAGTTTTACTTGGAGAAAATATAAAAATAAGGCGTTTTCAAAGATTCTTACTAGGTGAAAAAATAGATTCAAAATAAATTATATATATTTTATTGATATACTAAAAACTATTGAAAATTTAAAAATAAGGTTAAATAATTACTATATCAATATATAATTAATTGTAATAGTATTTTTATTTTAATTAAAAAGATATTTAAAGTAAAAATCTAATATATTCAAATTATGTATACTACTTATTTAAATCATAATTTTTATGGATTATACAAAATTAGCAGAAATTTTTTCATTTGCTCCAGTATCTGCAGTTGAGGTAGGGAAGCATTTATATTGGACAATAGGTAGTTATAAATTACATGGACAAGTTTTCATAGTTTCATGGTTGGTAATAGCTATATTGATCGCTATTGCATTTATAGGAACTAGAAAATTAGATAAAGTACCTGGAAAATGGCAAAATTTTATGGAATTTATACTCGAATTTTTGCAAGATATAGCAAAAAATCAAATAGGAGAGCATGAATATCGCTCATGGGTTCCATATATTGCAACTATTTTTTTATTCATTTTAGGTAGTAATTGGGCAGGTGCTTTAATTCCTTGGAAATTAATTCATTTGCCAGAAGGTGAATTAGCAGCGCCTACTAACGACATAAATACTACAGTTGCTCTATCTTTATTAACTTCAATGGCATATTTTTATGCTGGTTTAAGCAAAAATGGTTTAGGTTACTTTATGCGTTACATTGAACCAACACCTGTATTGTTGCCAATTAATATTTTAGAAGATTTTACAAAACCCTTGTCTCTTAGCTTTAGATTGTTTGGTAATATTTTAGCTGATGAACTTGTTGTTTCAGTATTTACGTTACTAGTTCCCATTTTAATACCATTACCTGTTATGATTTTAGGATTATTTGCTAGTTCTATTCAGGCATTAATTTTTTCTACTTTATCTGCTGCTTATATAGGTGAAGCTATGGAAGGACATGGTGACCACTAAAATCAATATATTAATTTAATATATTGAATAGTTAATTGAATTTGTATTATGTGAATTTGAAATCTGTTAATTTTCTATATATTCTAATTATATAATGCTATTTATGGATTCTATTATTTCTGCTGCTTCGGTTATAGCTGCTGGTCTTGCTGTAGGTCTTGCTGCCATTGGACCTGGCATTGGTCAAGGTAGCGCTGCAGCTAATGCTGTCGAAGGCATTGCTAGACAACCAGAGGTTGAGGGCAAAATTCGAGGTACACTTCTACTAAGTTTAGCTTTTATGGAGTCTTTAACAATATATGGTTTAGTAGTTGCATTATCACTTTTATTTGCAAATCCTTATACGGGTTAAATTAGTTATTTACGCTTAGTTTTTATATTTCTATTATTAATTCTAGAATTAGAAGCTAAGCGTTTTATCAGATTGTAATTATGAAATTTGTATCTAAAATATAAATCTAACATTAATATATACAAGTAAATGATTGAATTTTCGTTTCTATTATTTCAAATGTTAAGTGCAGAGACAGAAGGAGGGCTATTTGATTTTAATGCAACCTTGCCGCTAATGGCATTGCAATTTTTTGCTTTAACTATTGCATTAAATTTTATTTTTTATAAGCCTGTTATTAATGCACTGGATGAACGAGATGAATATATTCGCAATAGTTTAACTACAGCCTCTGCTTCTTTAGTAAGAGCTGATGAGTTGACAAAAAAATATGAACATCAGTTAGCAGAATCAAGAAAAAAAGCTCAAGATATTATTAAAGCGGCCCAAGAACAAGCTCAACAAATAGTATCTGTGAAAATAAAAGAGGCTCAGCTGGATGCAGAAAGATTAGTCTCTGAAGCATACGATCAGCTAAATATTCAAAAAGAGAACGCTTTAAAGACTTTAGAAACACAAGTTGACGCTTTAAGTGATATGATTAAAGTAAAGTTATTAAATGATTAATCAATATAATAACTATAAAATTTTGTTGTTATTTTAAATAATTTGTAATATTTGGGATATATAAACAGAATGAAAAATTATATGCAAGTTTTTAATATAATTGCAAATTTAGACATGAATGTTAATGAATCTATTAGCTTTAATACAGATTTTTTAGAAGCTAATGTCATTAATATTCTATTATTACTATCAGGTCTTATATATGTATTAAAAGAGTTCTTAGGCTCTATTCTTGTTACTAGACAAGAGAAAGTTTTACTAGCTATACAAGAATCAGAGGAGCGTTTACGGCAAGCTAATTTAAGATTGAGTGAGTCAGAGAAGCAGCTTGCTCAAACACAAATAGTTATTACACAAATAGTAAAAGAAGCGGAATTAACTGCACAAAAAGTGAGGCAATCTATATTAGATCAAGGAAAAGCAGATGTAGATAAATTAATATCCGCCAGTAAGGCAAGTATTGCAACAGCTGAAATTCAAATTAAACAACAAATTCAGCTTCAAATTACGTCTTTAGCTATAAAAAGAGTTACTATACAGTTGCAAAATCAAATCACTCCTGTTCTTCAGACTAAAATTATTGATAATAATATTGCTCAATTGGGAGGTCATTTATGAGCAGTCAAGGATTTATGTCTAAGGTTGCTATTCCTTATGCGGAAGCCCTTGTAGAATCAGCTAATAATGCTTCTGCATTAAATGAGGTAAACCAGGATTTATCTTTAATATCTGAAATACTAGAAGAATCCAAAGAGCTCAAAACATTTTTTTTTAATCCTTTAATTACAACGGAAGTGAAAAAAAATGTTGTAAATAAGCTATTTGCTGATCAAGTTCATAGCCTTGTTATTAGGTTTTTGCTTGTTCTTATAGATAGGCGTAGAATTACACTATTGGATATTATTATTAGCAAGTATTTAGAATTAGTGTATCAGTTACAGTCAATTGTAGTAGCAGAAATACTTACGCCAATTATTTTAACAGATATCCAGCAAAATGAATTAATAAGTAAGATAAAAGATATAACTAACAGTACAACAGTAAAACTTGTAATTACAATAGAGCCAACATTAATAGCTGGTTTTATTGTAAAGATAGGATCTAAGACTATTGATACTAGTTTATATGGAAGATTAAAGCATATAGGCGCTTATTTGAATTCAGCTTCAAATATAAGTATTTAAAATAAGATATATAATAAATAATAATTTATAACTTTAATATGTTAAATATCAGACCAGACGAAATAAGCAATGTTATACGTCAACAAATTGATAAGTATGAACAAGAAGTTCAAGTAGCTAATATAGGCACTGTTTTGCAGGTTGGAGATGGTATTTCAAGAGTATATGGCCTAGATGAAGTTATGGCTGGAGAGTTATTAGAGTTTGAAGATCGAACAATTGGTATAGCTCTAAATTTGGAGAGTGATAATGTTGGAGTAGTTTTAATGGGTGATGGCAGAAATATATTGGAAGGTAGTTCTGTGAAAGCTACAGGTAAAATTGCTCAGATACCAGTTGGAGATTCTTTTTTGGGTAGAGTTGTAGATCCATTAGCGCGACCAATTGATGCAAAGGGTTTACCAAGTTCTTCAGAAACGAGATTAATTGAATCTTATGCCCCAGGTATTATTGGTAGACAATCAGTTTGCGAACCTTTACAAACTGGTATTACAGCCATTGATTCAATGATACCTATAGGAAGAGGTCAAAGAGAGCTAATTATTGGTGATAGACAAACAGGCAAAACTGCAGTAGCTTTAGATACTATTATCAATCAAAAAGGCCAAGATGTTATTTGTATTTATGTTGCTATTGGTCAAAAAGCTTCATCAGTTGCTCAAGTTGTATCTACTTTACAAGAAAAAGGTGCTTTAGAATATACAATAGTTGTAGCATCTAATGCTGATGATCCAGCTACATTACAGTATATTGCTCCTTATACAGGTGCTGCATTAGCAGAGTATTTCATGTATAAAGGTAGAGCGACTTTAGTAGTATATGATGATTTAACTAAACAAGCACAAGCTTATCGTCAAATGTCTTTATTACTACGTAGACCTCCTGGACGAGAAGCTTATCCGGGAGATGTGTTTTATTTGCATTCTCGACTATTAGAAAGGGCTGCAAAACTTAATAGCGAGTTGGGAGGAGGCAGTATGACCGCTTTGCCTATTATTGAAACACAAGCAGGAGATGTTTCTGCTTACATTCCTACAAATGTTATATCTATTACGGATGGTCAGATTTTTCTATCTGGAGATTTATTTAACTCAGGTATTCGCCCAGCTATTAATGTTGGAATTTCTGTTTCTCGTGTAGGATCAGCAGCTCAAATTAAAGCTATGAAACAAGTCGCAGGTAAATTGAAATTAGAGTTAGCTCAATTTGCAGAATTAGAAGCTTTTTCTCAGTTTGCTTCTGATTTAGATAAAGCAACACAAAATCAGTTATCTCGTGGCCAGCGTTTAAGAGAAATTTTAAAGCAAGCACAGAATTCACCTATTCCCGTTGAAGAGCAAACAGCTATTATTTATACAGGCATTAATGGTTATTTAGATGATATTAATTTACTTCAAGTTAAGGATTTTGTTAAAGCTTTAAGGGAAGATTTACGTAACTCAAAACCTGAATTTGGAGAAAGTATACGGACTACGAAAAAATTAAGCGAGGAAGCAGAAGAACTATTAAAACAATCAATTGAAGATGTTAAACAAGCCTTTTCAGTTTAGCTTTAATTAAAATTATTAGGATATTTTAATATGCTTATGATTATCAAATATCCTAATTTAATTATTATGTATATCATAAAATAGTTAATAATATAAGTTTAATGTTAGTAGGATTGTACTTGATTTATGTTATATATATATTCATAACCATGTTTTTCTAATTTATGTCCTATATCTGAATTGCCTGTATATATTATATTTCCTTCATCCATTATATGTATATAATCAGGAATAATATAATCTAATAATCTTTGATAATGTGTAATTATAAGAATTGCATTATATTTGTTTTTAAAATCATTAATTTGTTTGGCGATAGTTTTAAGTGCATCTATATCGAGTCCTGAATCAATTTCATCTAAGATTGCTAGCTTACTGTTTAATAATTCCATCTGTAAAATTTCATTTTTTTTCTTCTCTCCACCAGAGAAGCCTTCATTGACATTCCTGGTCAAAAAGTTTGATTGCATATTAATAGTTTTACTTCTCGTACTTACTAATTCAAAAAAAGATAACGGATCCAATTCTGTATTTTGATTAGCTCTTCTATTAGAATTATATGCTAATCTCAAAAAATCTATATTATTTACTCCAGGTATTTCTACTGGATATTGAAATGCAAGAAAAATACCTTTGTGAGATCTAGCTGTTGCTTCTTCATAAGTAATATCTTGTTGATTTAATAAAATTCTACCTTCTACTATATGATATTTAGGATGTCCAGCAATTACTTTTGCCAAAGTGCTTTTGCCAGAGCCATTTTTACCCATTATTGCATGTATTTCACCTTTGTTTATAGATAAATCGATACCTTTTAAAAGCTTATCTTTTTTGTTGATTGTAACCTGCAAGTTCTCAATTTTTAATATATTCTGGTTTTTCATTTTATATATTTAATATTTATCCAACAGTTCCTTCTAACTTAAGGTTTAATAATTTATCTGCTTCCATAGCAAACTCCATCGGTAATTCTTCTAATACTTCTTTACAAAATCCACTAATCATTAAACTAATCGCTTCTTCAATATCAATTCCTCGCTGTGAAAAATAAAATATTTGTTCTTCTCCAATTCTTGAAGTTGAAGCTTCATGCTCTATTTTTGCTAAAGGATTTCTTACTTGAATATAAGGGAATGTATTAGCTTGACACAGTTTTCCCAATAATAAAGAGTCACACTGAGAATAATTACGTGCATGGTTAGCCTTAGGACCGATTTTTACTAAACCTCTATAACTGTTAACAGAGAAGCCTGCGGAAATGCCTTTTGATATAATTTTACTTTTTGTATTAATTCCAATATGGATCATTTTACTTCCAGTATCTGCCTGTTGATAGTGGTTAGTTAAAGCTACAGAAGAAAATTCTCCAATGGTATTTTTACCTGTTAAAATACAACTAGGATATTTCCAGGTAATAGCAGAACCTGTTTCTATTTGTGTCCATGAAATTTTTGCATTATCTCCTGAGCATAATCCTCGTTTAGTTACAAAGTTATAAATTCCTCCTTCTCCTTTTGAATTTCCAGAATACCAATTTTGTACAGTTGAATATTTTATGGTAGCATTTTCAAGAGCTATTAACTCTACAACAGCTGCATGTAATTGATTATTACTAAATTGTGGTGCTGTGCATCCTTCAAGATAACTTACATAACTGTTTTTATCAGCTATGATAAGGGTTCTTTCAAATTGTCCAGCTTCTTTATTATTAATTCTAAAATAAGTAGAAAGTTCTAGTGGACAATGTGTGTCAGGAGGAATATAACAGAAAGAACCATCACTAAATACAGCAGAATTTAATGCAGCGAAATAATTATCACCAATAGGAACAACAGATCCTAAATATTTCTTGATTAAATTCGGATATTTATATATAGCTTCAGTAATAGAGCAAAAAATGACGCCAACCTCAGCAAGTTCTTTTTGGAAAGTTGTAGCTATAGATGTACTGTCGAATACGGCATCAACAGCAACATTAGTTAATTTTTTTTGTTCTGTCAAAGGAATTCCTAGTTTGTTAAATGTATCTAATATTTCTGGATCAACTTCATCTAAATTTTGAAGTTTCTTTTTATATTTAGGTGTAGAATAATAAGTAATTTTATTGTATTCTATCTTTTTATATTTTAATTTTCCCCATACTGGTTCATTCATTTTCGTCCATTTTTTATAAGCATTGAGCCGAAAATTTTTGAGATACATAGGTTCATTTTTTTTTGCTGATATACTTTCAACAATATTTTTATTTAAACCAGGCGGTAAGCTATCAGATTCAATATTCGTATAAAATCCATATTTATATGGTTGATTTATAAAATTATCTATAGTCATATGATTTTTTATATTGGTTATTCGAAATATTCATATTTAGTATGAATCTTAATATTAATTTTATAAAATTACATGATATTTAAGTCAAATTTTACGAATTTATTCATAAATAAAAGCAATATGTATCAAATTATCATTTAATTCTCTGGTATATAATACCGTAGATATTCTATAAATATCACTATATATTTCTTGAATCAATTGTGATATTAAATATATATAATATTTAAATTTAAATAATTTAGTAATTTTTTTTATTTTTATAGTCAGCAGCATGTATCGAATTTTTTTAGTAATATTTGCTAAAGCTTGTGAAGCAAAAGTGGAAATAAAAATAATTTTATTTGCTTTATTATTTTGATATTTTTTCAACAATTCAAAAAAAGAAAATGTTACATCTTCATATGTTGTTACCAAAAATATTATATTAATAGTAAAAAAATAATGCACAATAATTAAAAGTATTCTTAATTGTAGTATATATTTATTAAATATGTATATAAGGAAATAGTAAATATATGATAATTGTATTATATAAATATGAGATAATAATTCAATTGTCTTTAATATAATAGTTATATAAATTACGATACATGCTATATATGAAATATGGAATAAAAAATTTTTATGGTTATTATTTCTGTTTTTAAAGTAGAAAAAAAACATCAAATATAAACATATATTGCTTGCAATATGTTTTTCATCAGTGTATAGAATAACATATAAATATATAAACATAAAATACGTTTTATAGCGTGATTTTAGTTTGTGTAACCAAGTTTTAGGCGAATGAATATATTTATCAAGTAAAAAGTTTTGCATTAAGTTCATATAAGTTTATATTAATGGATATAAATGATGTTTGATTTTATAATCTATAGTATTATTGTTATGTGGATATATAATACTAAGGTAGATGGCGAAATTGGTATACGCATCATATTCAAAATGTGACAACTTATAGTTATGAGGGTTCAAGTCCCTTTCTACCTATATTTTAGATAATATTAAATATAGAAGAATTATATGAGTTTATTAGTTTTAGGTGCAACGGGTACCTTAGGAAGACAAATTGTTAGACGAGCTTTAGATGAAGGTTTTCAAGTTAAATGTTTTGTTAGAAGTTTTCGAAAGGCTGCATTTTTAAAAGAATGGGGTGCAGAGTTGGTTTATGGAGATTTAAAATTACCAGAAACAATACCGCCGACATTATTAGGTATTACAGCAATTATAGATGCTTCTACTGCTAGAACTTCTGATTTATATAACGCTGCCAAGATAGATCTTTATGGCAAATATATTTTAATAGAAGCAGCTAAAAAAGCTTATATTAAAAGATATATTTTTTTTTCTATTCTTAATGCGAATAGATATTCTGAGATACCTTTAATTAAGATGAAAATAATTATAGAAAATCATCTAATAAATTCAGGAATTAATTATACAATCTTTAATTTAGCTGGCTTTTTTCAAGGTTTAATTGCACAATACGCTTTACCTATTTTAGATAATCAGACAGTCTGGATTGCAGATGATGTTAAATCAGTAGCTTATATGGATACTCAGGATGTAGCTAAATTAACCATTAGAAGTTTATCGATAGCAAAAACTGAAAATAAAATTTTACCTTTGGTTGGTTGTAGATCTTGGAATTCAATGGAGATTGTTGAATTATGTGAAAAGCTATCTGGGCAAAAGTCAAAGATTTCTCGAATTCCTGTCTTCATTTTAACCTTGATTCGTAAGCTAACATATTTTTTTCAATGGAGTTGGAATATATCTGATAGATTAGCTTTTACTGCAGTTTTAGCAAGTAGTGATAGTTTTAATACATCAATGAGTGAAGTTTATAGTCTTTTACAAATTAATGAAAAAGAAACAGAAAGATTAGAAGACTACTTTAAAGAATATTTTAGCAAAGTTATGAAAAAACTAAAAGAAATAAACTATCAATCAATTAATCAGCAAATCAATAAAAGTAATTTTTAATTTTATTGTACTAAAAATTATATTATGAATACTTTTGTTTTTACAGCTTATTTATTAAGTCAACCTAAATTAACAAAAATAAAACATCAAAATTTTTGTTATTTGTTAGTGTCTTTAAATAATTTTATGGATAATATAGCAAATATTAAAATTAAAGTATTTACGAAAGGAAAAGTAGCTAGGCAAGTTTTTGACTTATATAAAGAGAAAAATAATGTGATTATTGAAAGTTCTATTTATATTAAAAAAACAAAATTTTTAAACAAAAATAAAACAAAATCAAAAATAATTTTTGTCAAAATTCATAAAATACACAATATATATACTTAAATCTATAATTAAGTTATTGAGTTTTTTTAGTATTTTACTTATTTAGTACAATTTTCATATACAATATTATTGACTTGTTTTAAAATTTTATAATTATTAAAGAGGATATTAATTATGTTTACTTTAAAAATCTTGGTTTATACAACGGTTATTTTTTTTGTATCTCTTTTCTTTTTTGGTTTTTTATCTAATGATCCTTCTAGGAATCCAAATAGAAAAGACTTGGAATAATGTATTCTATGGTATTCTTGACATAATTAATTAGAGACTTTAATTTCGGAGATAAAAGATGCGGCTAAATACTTTTGATTTTCTTTCAATACGCAAATAATTATTTTGAATTTAGAGTTAATTAAATAAATATACTCATTATATAATACATTTTTTTTTACAGATTCAATTTTAATACAGTTATTTGTATGAATTGTAAATCTGTAATATTTAATTTGGTCATTTGTAATCTTATGTAATTCTCCAAGATGAGATTGCTCTTGTTTAAAAAATAAGTAGTATGTTCTTTCATGATTTTTTTTATTATATAGTTGGTAATTATATATTACATATTTTTCTTTTTCCGGTATGTATATATTCTGTGTTTGTTTGAGACTTATTTCTTGTTTATTATAAGTTACTTTTTTATTGTGTATAAAATAGTTCGTTCTTTGGCATAACCATTGTCCTTCTAATTTATTTAAAATATTTTCGTATTTCATATTATTTTAAAATGTAATTCAACTAAAGTTTGTACCTATATATAAAAAATTTTCATATTTATTGTTTGTAAAATACTCTATAAACACGATAGGCATCTGTCTAAATGGACTGAATAAATTCACCCCAATACCTATTTGATAGTAATCTTGATATATTAATTTTGATTTATATATATCAGCTAAATATAAAATTTGATACGATATATTCTTTGTGTAGCTAATCAATAAATATATAGCAACATATTTGATGGGATATATTTTATATTTTATATTAAACCAATAATTAGTTTTATTAACTAATTTAGAATTATATGAATTTCTTCTATCAGTATATTCATCATATGTGTTGCTAAATGATTTTATAGCCATTAAATTCTTAGTAATATCGAATATATAGGCTTTTATATTTAATTGTATAGTATTTTTATATATATTAGGTAAAATCAATGGTAAATTAAATATTTTATTATAGCTTAAAAATATATAAGGATATAAATTAATGATATAATTCATATGTTTAATAACTTGAGTATCATGGTGAAATAACAAATTTAAATATATCACAGAATTTTTTGCAAAATTAGAATGCTTAAATGCAGGATATTTTAATATTAACAATAAATATAATTCTTTTGATCTTATTAGTTTAGATATATTGTATAAATAATTATTAGTATTTATCTGCATATTTATATAAGAATAATTATAAATTGAGATAAAGTGTTTTTCTTCATATTGTATAATTAATTTTTGAATCATATTTATTTTATCGTCTAAGCGGCATTGTAATTTTACTTTTAAGTTTTCGGTTTTTATTCTTAAATTTGATATATATTTAATGCAAGGATTGGAATTAATAATTTGTATATAATTATAATTATATGTAAATTTATAGTAATAAATAATATAGTAAATATATGAAAAATAAATATCTATGCAATCACTCATGATTTTTAGAAGCGATAACTTTATACTTATATTAGGTAAAGTTACGGAGTTTTTTAGCTTAATTTGTAAGGTTCTGATAAAATTCAATTTATATTTAAATTCTAATATATAAGATTTTTGAGGTTTGAATAATACAAGTTTATTTAGTAAATTTCTTAAAAACATTAAAGTATTATTTTTGAATATACCAGTATTTTCTTGTATATATATATATTTTACTTGGTTGTTATGCAAGCTATATTTTATGTTTACAATTAATCCTTCTGGTAAATTACTGATATTATAACTACAACTTCTTATTATTTTTTCTTTCTTTAAAAATAAAATATTAGATTCTAATGCATATAAATTTAATATTTTATTAGGTAAAAGGTCAAGATTTTTTACCATAAAATTATTTAATTCATCAAAAGTGTGTTTTTTTTTATTTGTTTACTTTTACATTCTATGTACACGGAATGAATTTTACCTTCATTAATTGTTAAATTAATTTTATTTATTTGGGATGTGTTTTTTATATTGATACTTGACCATTTATAGCCACGTGATAGATACCATAAATGTATTTTATGAAGAATAGAATTAATTAACAAATAATTCCTGGGCAATCCTAATTGATATATAAAAATTTTTTGTAAAAATTTAGTACATATTTTTAATTTTTTATATTTTGTAATATTAATTTGATTTATAACAGGATATATATCTACGTTAAAAATATCTTGTTTATATTTTATATACAGTATTGTATATTTATTAATAGAACTAATACAACCAGAATTTTTTAATATATGTATGTATTGTTTTAAGCTTATATTATTAAAGTGAAAATTTCTAATTTTAATATATTTATTTTTATTTTGTTTACAGTTCATTAGTTTTTGTAACAAGTGCTTATTACATTTATTTATTTTTACTTGTGTACGATTAAACTCAGTAGATTTTAATGTTTGTTTAAAGTAAATGTTGGAAACCATTGCATAATAATTTAGATAATATATCTTTTTAGAATTATAATGCAAGAAAGAAAAAATAATAAAAAGTAAATGAAAGAGAATAAATGGCATTTAATATGTAATCCTAATTAAATAAAAAATTATATTGATTATGTTTTTAAATTGATGTAATAATATTTGATTTTGAGGATTTATGCAATTTAATTATATATTAATTTCTTGTTAATTTATATTCTTTATATAGTTAATTATGAAATATTGGAATTTAAAGAAAATTAACCAGTCATCTTTAGATAAAACTGGTGTTATACCTAGGTCAATTAGCAAACTATTTGAAAAATTTAAAAAAGAGTTAGATCCAAATGCGGAAGTCGAAGCTATAGAAGAATTTAAAGTAGCCAGATACCAAACTGTTGCATCAGTTAAATATCTTGTTTTCTTATTTATCATGCCTATTATTATTAATCAAATCTCTAAAAGTTTCCTTTTCGGGCCTTTTATTAACTATTTATGGAATAAGGACGAGCATATTATTTTTCTTAATCAATCACAAGAAGAACGAGCATTTGCAGAATTACAAAGATTTGAAGAAAAGTTACATTTTGAAGTTCTTATTGGTAAAATAGATCATCCTTCTTCAAATTTAATTAATTATAAAATGACAGAAAAAGCTTTAGAACTTGCTGTAGATTATGCTCATGAAAGCTCTTGTGCTATTAAAAATATTTTAGCAGATTTGTTATCAATCGCTATTTTTATTTCTGTTATTATATCTAGTAAAAGACAGTTTTCGATATTGAGATCATTTTTAAATGAGTTAATATATAGTTTAAGTGATACAGCTAAAGCTTTTCTTATCATATTATTTACAGATATGTTTGTTGGTTTTCATTCTCCTCATGGTTGGGAAGTGATTATAGAAATGATTTTAAGACATTTAGGTTTGCCTGAAAGTAGAGATTTTATTTTTGTCTTCATTTCTACATTTCCTGTTGTTTTAGATACTATATTTAAATATTGGATTTTTAGGTATTTAAATAAAATTTCTCCGTCAGCTGTTGCAACTTATCATAATATGAATGAATAACATACTTGCTTTTTTACATATTTAAGTTTAATATTGTTTTTTAAGCATCTGTGGCCGAGAGGCCGAAGGCAGCGGACTCATGTGTGACCCGTTTTTAGGTGTTAACCGATCTATAATTATCAATTTTAGGTTAGCTAACTAAAGATCAAATCTTAACAAATTAAGATTTAGATAAACTGTACTTTTTTTGTTGGTTCGAATCCATCTATTCTGAATCATGGATATAATTGATGAGTTAATTTATTTATATATTAGCCTTAATTATAAATAAATAAAGCAAACTCATTCACAAGTTAATATGGTTAGGAAAACAAACCCTTGCAAAAAGTACTAATTATTAGAATATATTTTAATGATAATTTTAAGATATATATATTGCCCTTAAGCTATATTATTATGAGTTAATATAAGCATGATTCTTATCAGTGGCAGTTAGTATATAGAGAGGAACCTAAGTTAATAAAGGCTATGAAAAGTATGGAACGGAGAAACTGGTAAGTATAAAATACTATACAAAATATATAACAAATTATTAGTTACATTTAAGGCAAATATAAAATATTTATCAGTAAGAAGTAATAGTAAAGTTGTTGATCAATTAGTTAAATTATAAACTATACTCAAAGCAAACTTATTACATCTATTAATTCACATAATACCTAGTTATACGAAATTTATATATAATAATGACTAGCTACGTACTTGACGAAAAAACTAAATGGAAATATTTACCATGGGATCAAATAAATCAAAGGGTTGCTTTATTAAAGTATAAAATATACAAAGCTTCGAAAATATGTGACAAAAATTTAATATACAAAGCACAAAATAATTTGGTAAATTCTAATGAAGCTAAAATTATGGCAATTCAGTATATATGTAAATCTATAAAAGACTCTTATATAAACTGGCATAAAGAAAACTATCGTATATCAGATATACATAAAACACATATTTTTCGCCTTTTATTTGATGATCAAAGTTTATATAAAATATATCCATCTTTTCAATCTATAATAGAAAAGATTGAACAGTATATAATCTATTTATGTTTACAATCAGAATGGAGCGTAAAATTTAACTCTAATTTTGATACAAGTATATATAATCATGTATCATCTAGACTAGAAGAAAAAAACGTTATTTCGTACAATCATACTTATAGCTTAAAACATACTTGCTTAATTAATTTTAATTATTATATACCAAGTCAATACATTAATATTGAATATATAAAAAAAAAATACAAACATTTCCATATTTTTTTCACAATATAATTAAATGGTTAAGAATACAAAGTTTGAATGAACAATGTATCATATCTAGTTATTCATCCTTTTTAAAGCCAGGCGAATTTATATCTTCTAATTATAAGATATATACTTTAATATGTAATATGTATTTACATGGGATTGAATGGTTTAATTTTAAATTTATGCCTATAGCAAGAAAAATATATAGTATGAAAAGACAAAAAATCTTCAGTCACTATATATCAATTAAATACAGCTTATTTAATTCAAATAATTTATATTACAGTAATTTTATTAGAAATTTATATATTGTGTCTAAATCTATATATAATCATATTAGCTTATGTATTAATAAGAATAAAATATATTTAAACAGTCAAATTTATTGTTTTTATTGGACATTAAAAGAAACTTGTAAATTATTGGTTTATGATTTATATTGGCATTTGAAATTAAGTAAAAATGCATATAATTATTTAATATATTATTGCAAACATTTACTATACAGTAAAGATTCATTAAAACGTTTACGTACGAATAAACACATACAATTAAAGAAATGTATACAACAATTATTCAATTTACTAGCATTTTTTTTTGAATCTTACAATATATTAATATCTTTTGTTATAGTTAAAAAATTATATAAATTATTTTCTGATATCTTATATTTTTGGTACAAAAAAAAATATAAGAGAATTTTAAAATCTGAATTAAGTAAATTGCATAATTACTGGAATAGTAAAGTATTTATGAATTTTATAGTTAAAATTAGATTAAATTCATTATATATGACATTTTTACAACAAATTAATAGATAGTAGCCGTATGAAATGAAAATTTCAAGTACGGTTTTGTAGGAGAGATTTTTAAAGAAATCGACTCTAATAATCCGCCATCTTATTAAGGACGTCGCTGGTTCGAATCCAGCCAGATGCAGTCTAAATGTATTTTATATAAGCGGGTAGCGGGAATCGAACCCGCATCATTAGCTTGGAAGGCTAAGGTTTTACCACTAAACTATACCCGCTAGTAATCTAATACTATCATATATTTTCGTATTGTGGTAAAAAGTTTTTTTTACTGTTATTATGTAATATTATTTAGTTTATGCCTTCAAGTACAACTCCCAAAAATTTTGCTAAAGATGCTGCTCGTTCTTCTATTTCTGATAGAAGCATAGGTTGTCCGACTTGTGTTAAAGGTATTTCTCTCTTATCTTTTGTTTTTAAATAAATTTCTCTTTTAGGTGTTAAGCCTTCTTGTATACTAACTTTAATAGAATAAATCTCATTTATTTGATATTCTAATTGTAAAACGCGATTTTTACCTGGAAAACCTAAACGAAATATGGTAATTAATCCACGATCTCGATTAAATTCATTATAACCAGAGCCTACATTCCATATAATAGTTAACCATAAAAATAAACTAATAAGTATAGCAGTTGTTCCATAAAATGTCATAATTATACCTTGAGGTAAAAACAATAAATCAGTAGATTCTGTGAAAGGTAATAATTCTATTTTAAAATAACTAGATAAACCAACTAAGAAAAAACTTAATCCACCTATAAAAATTATTGTAGCCCAACAGTAATTACTAATTCGTCGAGATCCTAATATCTTATCTATCTTAATTTGAGACATAGTATAACAATATAGTTTTTAAATGTAAAAATTTAATTAAAAAATTACTTGAGTATCAAAAGATTGACTTTTGATACATTTATTTATTTTTTTATCATTAATTTGCTTATATTAATTTAATTGACTGTAGACCAAAATATAAGCTTAGGGCTAATCCAGTAAATATAGTTGTAAATAATATATAGCTAATAAAAATATACATATTATGATTCCTTTGATAATTGATTGGTTGAGATATATAGATTTATTAATATAATTAGATTCATATATAATAATAAGATTATTATAAAATATAATTAGTTATTATTGATATTAAAATGATACTAATTATTAATAGAAATATGAATATAAAGAATTTAATATAATGAAATTCAGTCTATAGTTTATTATATAAATTCAAAGAATTACAATATAATTACTTATATATTATTTATTACTTCTGGAGAACAGAATTATGTCAGATTTTATTCAATCATATAACAATGATCCTTTTGTAGGTAATTTATCAACTCCTGTTAGCACTTCAACATTTACTAAAGGTTTATTAAGTAACTTGCCTGCTTATAGAAGAGGCCTTTCTCCCCTTTTAAGAGGCTTAGAAATTGGAATGGCTCATGGTTATTTTTTGGTTGGCCCTTTTGATAAGTTAGGGCCTTTAAGAAATACAGATGTAGCTTTATTGTCAGGTTTTTTATCCGCTGTAGGATTAATTATTATTTTAACTGTATGTTTATCAATGTATGGTAACGTTTCATTTGATAAAAATGATTCAAAAGATATACTACAGACCTCAGAAGGATGGGGACAATTTACAGCCGGTTTTTTGGTTGGAGCTGTGGGTGGATCCGGTTTTGCTTATTTACTCTTGGCTAATATACCTGTGTTACAAAACCTTGGGTTAAGCTAAATTTTGTAAAGATACGTAATAAGATTCAAGTATTTCAATAAATGCAGTACTTATATCTACTATAACAAGCTAGTAAGGGGACTTGAACCCATAACCTGCTGATTACAAATCAGCTGCTCTACCATTTGAGCTATACTAGCATTTTAGAGTTTTAAGATGGTAATACAAAAAGTAAAGTAGTACCATCTTATCTTTTAATACGAATTAATTAACTGTATTTCCATCTTGATTTTTAATTTCTAATGAATTTGAATTGCAATCTATATAATAATGAATTGTTTCATCAAAACATGTTGAAGACCAGCCTATAGGCGTTTCTAATGATAGATCATCTATATTCGAATCATCTTTTATGTTTATATTATTAATATATTGTAGTGATTCCATAAATTTTTCTCCCATTGCTCTCTGATTTAAATAGCTTTATATACTATAAATATTATCATACAATATTTAAATTGTCACTACTTATAGTTAATTTTTAATAAAAAATATAGACTTATATTTTAAATTTATGTAAAGATTTTATTGCTTTTGTACATATTTTTATTTTAATCCATCGTTTTTGTTTATATGACCATATTTTTTTATTTTGTAGGTTAATATTTTGTATTTTTTTAGTTCTTATATGTGAGTGTGAAATTTTATAACCATTATTTGATTTTTTGCATGTTAGCATACATTTTCTTACCATATTTTTATTTTCCAATCCTTAACTTTTTATCAATTGTATTTATATTAAATTTCATGATTAACTATTTTTACTTAATATATTTCTTCAAAGTAATTGCAAGAGTTGATTTAGGAATAGCTCCAATCACAGTATCAACTCGTTGACCTTCTACAAAAATCATTAGTGTAGGTATACTTCTTATTCCATATTCACTAGCTGTGCTAGGATTTTCATCTGTATTAAGTGTAACAACTTTGAGTTTATCTTTATATTCATTAGCTATTTGATCTATTATTGGTGCAACCATACGACATGGACCACACCAAGGAGCCCAAAAATCTACTAACACTGGACAACTTGATTTTATTACTTCTTCATGAAATGAAGCATCAATAACTTGTGGTACAGACAATGTATTTATCTCCTTTATTTCTTACTTGAAAAATATTAGCATAAAAAATAGCACATTTACCAATATTGGTATTTGATTATATATATTCTTTATGTTATGTATTTTTGATATTAATAAAAACTATCATTACTATAAATAATTTTTCAATTACTTGATTCATATATAATGGTAAATTTATATATAAGGTTAATTAAACATAATATACTAAGAATAATAATATTATGAAGTTAAGTTAATGTTAAATATACAGTTTATACTCTAATATTAACTAGTTGACTAACAACCTAATGATACTGCCTTAAATTCAAGGAGGAATAAATGTCTCAATCTGTAGAAGAACGGACAAGAATTAAGAATGAACGTTACGAATCTGGTGTAATTCCATATGCAAAAATGGGATACTGGGATCCTAATTACGTAGTTAAAGATACAGACGTCCTAGCTTTATTTCGTGTTAGTCCACAACCAGGTGTTGATCCAGTAGAAGCATCTGCTGCAGTTGCTGGTGAATCATCTACAGCTACTTGGACTGTTGTATGGACAGATTTATTGACAGCTTGTGACCTATATAGAGCTAAAGCCTATAAGGTAGATGCTGTTCCAAATACTACAGATCAGTATTTTGCTTTTATTGCATATGATATAGATTTGTTTGAAGAGGGTTCTATTGCTAACTTAACAGCTTCAATTATTGGTAATGTATTTGGCTTTAAAGCAGTAAAAGCTCTAAGATTAGAAGACATGCGCATACCAGTCGCTTACTTAAAAACTTTCCAAGGCCCTGCTACTGGACTAGTAGTAGAACGTGAGCGTATGGATAAATTCGGTCGTCCATTTTTAGGTGCTACAGTGAAACCTAAATTAGGTCTTTCTGGTAAAAATTATGGTAGAGTTGTATATGAAGGTCTTAAGGGTGGTTTAGACTTCTTAAAGGATGATGAAAATATTAACTCTCAGCCTTTCATGCGTTGGAAAGAAAGATTTTTATATTCAATGGAAGGCGTAAATAGATCAATTGCAGCAACTGGTGAGGTTAAAGGGCATTATATGAATGTTACAGCTGCTACAATGGAAGATATGTATGAAAGAGCTGAATTTGCTAAGCAATTAGGGACTGTCATTATTATGATTGATCTTGTTATTGGTTATACAGCAATTCAAACTATGGCTATATGGGCACGTAAAAATGATATGATTTTACATTTACATCGTGCTGGTAATTCAACTTATTCTCGTCAAAAAATTCATGGAATGAATTTCCGTGTTATTTGTAAATGGATGCGTATGGCTGGTGTAGATCATATTCATGCTGGAACTGTAGTTGGTAAGTTAGAAGGTGATCCTTTGATGATAAGAGGATTCTATAATACTTTACTACAGACACATTTGGAAGTTAATTTACCTCAAGGTATATTTTTTGAACAAGATTGGGCTTCTTTACGTAAAGTTACACCTGTTGCTTCTGGTGGTATTCACTGCGGACAGATGCATCAACTACTAGACTATTTAGGTAACGATGTTGTTCTTCAATTTGGAGGTGGTACAATAGGTCATCCAGATGGTATACAGGCTGGTGCAACAGCCAATCGTGTAGCATTAGAGGCTATGGTAATAGCTCGTAATGAAAGTCGTGATTATGTTGCAGAAGGACCACAAATTTTACGTGATGCTGCTAAAACATGCGGACCTTTACAAACTGCTCTAGACCTATGGAAAGATATTAGCTTTAATTATACTTCTACAGACACAGCTGATTTTGTCGAAACTCCAACAGCTAATGTATAATATATATCTATTCTTTATCTTGTGATCATATTTATTTTCATTAAATCTAATGAAAATAAAATGTTAATTATTTTTAACAGATACAAAAATATTATAAGGAGTATTTAATAGTGAGATTAACACAAGGAACTTTCTCTTTCCTTCCAGATATGACAGATGATCAAATTGCTAAACAGATTCAATATGCTATTTTACAAAATTGGTCTATTAGTATTGAATATACCGAAGATCCACATCCGCGTAATAATTATTGGGAATTATGGGGACTACCATTATTTGATATCAAGGATCCTGCGACTGTACTATTCGAAGTGAACAGCTGTCGTAAACAGTATCCAAATTTATATATCAAACTTAATGCATTTGATAATACTAGAGGAACAGAAAGTTGTGTACTATCTTTTATCGTTAATAGACCAGCTTATGAACCAGGCTTTGAATTGGTTAGAACAGAAGATAACGGTAGAAATCAAAGATATAGTTTCCGTAGTTATGCAACAGCTAAACCGGAAGGTTCTAGATATTAATTTAAGTTAATATTATAAAAAGAGATTAATTAAATTAATCTCTTTTTATACTATTACGGTTAAAAATTAAATAATTTATAAAGAAATAAAAATATGATTGATAATACTTTAGTAAATTTACAAGAAGAATATAATAAAACTCAAATACAAGAAGTTTTAGATGAGTTGCAACAAGAATTAGTAGGTCTTCAGCCAGTAAAAACAAGAATTAAAGAAATAGCTGCTTTATTACTAGTTGATAGATTAAGAAATAACTTAGGTTTAGTATCTGGAAGTCCTGGATTACATATGTCGTTTACTGGAAGTCCTGGTACAGGCAAAACGACAGTAGCTATGAAGATGGCTGATATCTTGCATAGACTAGGTTATATTAGAAGAGGACATCTATTGACTGTAACTAGAGATGATCTTGTAGGTCAGTATATTGGTCATACAGCCCCAAAAACAAAAGAAGTATTAAAGCAAGCTATGGGAGGGGTTCTATTTATAGATGAAGCATACTATCTATATAAACCAGATAATGAAAGAGATTATGGAGCAGAAGCTATAGAAATTTTATTACAAGTTATGGAAAATCAACGAGATGATTTAGTAGTCATTTTTGCTGGATATAAAGACAGAATGGATAAATTTTATGAATCTAACCCAGGTTTATCATCAAGAGTAACTAATCATGTAGATTTCCCAGATTATACAGCTGAAGAATTATTAGCTATAGCTAAGCTAATGTTAGAAGAACAACAATATCGTTTTGCACCAGATGCTGATAAAGTTCTTTTAGAATATGCTGGGAGACGGATGAAGCAACCTCATTTTGCAAATGCTCGCAGTATACGTAATGCAATTGATAGAGCTAGAATGAGACAGGCAAATAGGATTTTTATTAGTGGAGACAAAATTTTAACTAAAAGTGACTTAGTTACTATTAAAGCAGAAGATATACTAAAAAGTCGTTTATTTAACCAATAAATAATCTTCTTATATGTATTATGTTTTATTGACAAAGTATAATTTTTCATATACCATTAACCTTAATAGAAATTATGGCGATATAGCCAAGTGGTAAGGCAGAGGATTGCAAATCCTTTATCCCCAGTTCAAATCTGGGTATCGCCTAATAAATTTTTATTATGTATTATAAAATACATTCGGGGATGTGGTGGAATGGTAGACACAACAGACTTAAAATCTGTTGATTTTCAATAATCGTGAGGGTTCAAGTCCCTCCATCCCCAATATAACAATCATTTAATTTACCCAGTTGTAAAAATTTAAAGTACTTATTAACTTATTATGTGTATATGTGTAAATTGTAGACATGTTCATAACTGTGTTACTTACCAGCTAATTCAAAAACAGCATAATTATAAATGTGATATTAAAATCATTAATAATTCTTTTATACCTAAAAAAGCATTAATTAATATTAGCATTACTTACGTTAACCGAAATATATATTATGACTGGGATCTGATAGAATGTTTGTCATTTGTTGAAATGCCTGGTCAATGGATATTCTATAGGTAAATCTTATATGTTCTACTAGTCTTATTTTTATAACTATGATAATGAATAAGTCTTCAATTGTGTTTTTAATATTTCTGTATTTACATTTGATGTTCTAACCAATGCAATTCTTCCTGTGCGTGCAATCTCAATAATTCCATATTGTTTTAATAAATTTTCAATGGCAACCATTTTTCCAGGATCACCTGTGACCTCTAAAATTAAATATTCATTAGCCATATCTACAACTTTTGCTCTAAAGATATTTGCAATTTCCAGTATAGCAGATCTATTTTTTAATAAAGCATGAATCTTTATCAACACTAATTCTCTTTCTACAGAAGGTATATCAGTAATATTTTGAACCTTTAATATATTAACTAACTTATATAGTTGCTTCGTCAGTTGTTCTATTGTTCTGTTATCACCATTTACTATCATGGTAATTCTAGAAATACCTGTTTTTTCAGCTGGGCCAACTGCAAGGCTCTCAATATTAAATCCACGCCTAGCAAATAATCCTGAAATTCTAGATAAAACTCCTGCTTCATCTTCAACAAGAACAGACAAAGTATGTTTCATAAAGTATCTCCTCATATTTAGTAATAACTCAAATTTATTTGTATTTCTAATTATTTATGTAATGTTATAATAATTTGCATATATTTAACAACATTATTTATAAACTTAAAAACAGGCAACTCAATATCTGTGTTAGAGAAATCGAAAAAAGAAAGAAGAAGAAATGATATAGAACCATTGATGAATGCACGAATTAAGTACAATCAAGTACGTGTAATTGATGTTTCTGGATCTCAGTTAGGTATATACTCATCTGACGAAGCTTTACATATGGCATTAAATTTGGGTCTAGACTTAGTATTAATTAGTGAAAAATCCAATCCTCCTGTATGTCGTATAATTAACTATGGAAAATATAAATTTGCTCAAGAAAAAAAAGCTAAAGAAGCTAAGAAAAAACAACATAGTGTTACAATAAAAGAAGTAAAGATGAGATATAAAATAGATGTACATGATTATAATGTACGTATTAATCAGGCATTACGTTTTTTACAAGCTGGTGATAAAGTTAAAGCTAATGTAATATTCAGAGGTAGAGAGATTCAACATGCTAAATTAGCTATTGAATTATTAAATAAAATGGCACAAGATTTAAGCCATATAGCAGAAATTCAACAGTCTCCTGTAAAGGATGGAAAAAATATGATTATGATTCTATCACCTAAAAAGCTATAATAATCATAAACTTGATATTTCTTACAATATAAACTATATTATGTTGATATTTTGTATTACATATTATAATAATAAGGACAAATAAATGTCTCGCTATAGAGGACCTAAACTAAAAATATCTAGAAGATTAGGTGATTTACCTGGTTTAACAAGAAAAGCATCAAAAAAGCTCACTCAAGCAGGTGAGCATGGCCAGCAATCACGCAAACCTTCAGAATATTCTTTAAGACTGGAAGAAAAACAAAAGTTAAGATTTAATTATGGGTTGAGTGAAAGACAACTTTCCAAATATATTAAAGCATCTAAAAAAGTTCCAGGTTCAACTGGTCTCATACTATTACAAATTCTAGAAATGAGATTAGACAATATAATATTTCGTTTGGGACTTTCACCAACTATTCCAGCTGCCAGACAGCTAGTAAACCATGGTCACATTCTTATTAATAAAAAAAGAGTATCTATATGTAGCTATCAATGTAAACCAGGTGATACTATTCAAGTAAAAAATAAAAATTCATCACAAAATTTAGCAAAAAACCATTTAAATTTTCCTACTTTAGCAAGTATACCCAATCACTTAGAATTAGATACAAAAATGTTAAATGGGAAAGTCAATGCTATAGTTGAGCGTGAATGGGTTGCTTTACAAATGAATGAACTTTTAGTTGTAGAATATTACTCAAGAAAGTAATGTTTAGTCACAAAATTAAGTATAGTGAATAATATTATTAAATAGTATTTAATCTATATTTAACAGAAATACAAAAAAATTTTTACCAATTTACAGGCTGCCTACTTGTTAATGACCAAAAAATTCTCTGAGTAAGTATTTTAAAACTTAAAAGCTTATTAGAGAATATTCGTTTTATCTTATTTTGATTATTAATAAATTTATAATGTTTTATAAATTGATAAGATTCTTGGGAAGGAATAAATAAAATATTTTTTTCTTTGATTTCATCATTATATTCATTTGATTTAATAAAATCTTCAAGATTATATATAATAACTTTAGGCTTATCTGGTATTTTATAATTTATTTGCTTTTGTTTAAATTCATGCCAAGCCTTTAATAAAGTTGCATAATTAGTAAATATAGCTTTATATTCAATAATCTCATTATTTATATTAGATTTACGATTATAATAATACCTTAATAAAATCATTCTATTGGTTTTTCTGTTATATGCAAAAAAAGGTTCAATAATATATATAGGCTGTCCCTGAAAAAAATTTTTACTATACTTTTGATATTTATGAAACTTTAAATTTCGATAATATCTATATTTATAAAGAATTCTCGATATTTCTTTAAGATCCGGTATTAATCTAAATTGTAAATTCTTTAAATTCATTCGAGTTACTTTATAATAAGTAGACAAATGACTTGAAAAAATATTCAATTGTTTTTCTTTACTTGAACTAATATTTTTACTTGCTATATAATTTGCGTATTCTACAGCATCTATTGGATGTATAAAAAATAACCCATAATAAATAGGCAGTATTTTATCATTAAGTATTAGTTTATCATAATACCACTTGTATATTTTATCTATCGAATTAAGATTACCTATATTTTCTTCAGAAGAATCGGCTAATATCATTTGATTCATATTGTTTACTATCGTGAACAAAGGCAGAGGTTGATGTTCTAATTGGTTGATAAATATCAACTGATCTTTATTAAATGGCAAACTATTTTCATCAAAGAATAAAGATATCCATTTTTTAGGTAAAGAGAAATTAAAACCTTTTTTCCAAATATAAGAAATATATTGATTATTATTTAAATTTGATGTATCAAAATTTAACGATGTTTCAATCCTACCTGAAAGTAAAGCTCTGCTGAAATCAAGCAAAAATTTTTTTTGTTCATTTTTATAGATTAAAATACCTTCTAATTTTAACTGATTGATATATTTTTCTGCATGTACGCTTGGAATAGATAAAAAAATTTTTTCTTGCCAATATTGATTAATTAATTTCCCTATAAATTGACGAGAAACCAGCGATTTACTCATTGGAGAAATACGAGAATTATAACTAGATGAGACTACATTTTTTGCAAATAACAAAGAAGATAAATAGTTATTAATATAATACATAATTGAAATTTGAATTAGATATAAAAATTATATATTAAGTTACAGAATAAAAATGAAATTTACGTCATAATTATATAAGCATTTAATTAAAAATATAATAAAAATAATTATGGAACTGGTGGGAATTGAACCCACGTCCATAATAATACACTATATAGAATCTAACTAAATTACTTATCTATAAGATAAGCCATTTAATTTAATATAATTTGAGTAAAGACATGATTTGATGTTATAGCACAATTTATTACTTATCTTAGTAATGATTTCTTGATTAAGATCGACTTAAGAGCAACCCATTTCAATATATCAAACAAATGTATAGGTTGACACTATTTGAATTCTAGTAAAAGTATGTGATTATTAGATTTTCATTTAATAAAAAATGTCAAAAACTTAAGCACAGACTAATTGTCTAGATAAAGTTAATATGTTATTTTTAGCATTTATTATTAATACTCACAAATCTTATATTTATGACATAATATATAGTATATTACATGTAGAAACCTTACAGTCCCTCTTTTTATTCTCTATTTAGTGAAATACATAAAAGCTGATATTTTATATTATACAATAATAACGTAAAAATTCTTCTATTCTTCCACTGTAAATAAGAATTTCGACCTTTATTTAATTACTAAATTTGATCTAATTTAAACAATTTATAAAATACAATTGCTATTTTCATATATTTGAGACTTATAATTCAAATGAGCATGGAAGGAATTGAACCCTCGACTTTCAGAATCGGAATCTGACACTCTATCCTCTGAGTTACATGCTCTATTTTTTTACTTAATCTGAAATATAAAAAAATATATTAGATTTTAGACTATAAAATTAACACAAATTGTATCATAAAATATGAATTACATACATATAAATAAAAACAATTTATATTATTTATTAAGTTTTTTTAGGCTATATATGAATTATCATACATCAATTTAAAATTTAATGAAATTAACTTTGAATATAAATTTGATTTAAAAGTAAACATAAGTTCGCTTTATATAATTCTTTAGATATATACTGTATATGCAATATACACAATAAATTTATATAATCATGCTGATTAATTAATTGATTAACTGACTCATAGTTATAAGCTGTGAAACAAATAGGATATTCATGAACACCCGAATTTTTTTTTAATAAGCAAACAATTTTATAACGACGTATAACTTTGATTAAAGAATAATAAGAATCCATTAAATATGCAAGTATTGTTTATTTTTTCTAAATTTCTATTTTATTATATATTTTAAGTTTCTAATTTATAAATGATAATAAGATATATAAAAATCATCAAAATCAATTATAATATCTATGTTAGTTTAACTTGATAGGAGATATGAGTAATGCAAGATGCTATTACTACAGTTTTAAATCGATACGATTTAATAGGAAAATATTTAGATAGAATAGCCATAGAAGAATTAAATAATTATTTTGTAACAGCTTTAAACAGAATTAAAGCTACAGAGATTATTAACTGTCAAGCTGCTAAAATAGTTAAAGAAGCAGCTGCACGTCTATACGAAGAACAACCTGAACTTTTAAGACCTGGCGGTAATTCTTATACAACTAGAAGATATGCTGCATGTTTACGCGATATTGAGTACTATTTAAGATATGCAAGCTATGCAATAGTTGCTGCAAATAGCAACATTTTAAAAGAAAGAGTATTAGATGGTTTACGAGATGTATATAACTCATTGAGCGTGCCTATTGCCCCTACTGTTCGAAGTATTAAACTCTTACAAGAAGTTACGGAAGAAGAAATAAAATTGCAGGATATCAATGCAATAAATTGTGTTGTCGAACCATTTCAATATATGATTAGAAATTTGAGTGAACAGGATATATAAATTGTGCTACTAATCAAAATATTGTGAACACAATTAATTAAGCAAAGTATTTGATCTGTAGATATGGTTAAATGTTAGACAGATCAAATATATTATAAATATATATATTTTTATGAGATAAATTACATATCTTTTTAGAAAATGCTAAAAAAAAATTTTAATATTGTAATAATTCAATTAATGGCTTTATTTTTAGGTTTTTTTTGTCTACAGTTTTTTCAACAATTCCTTCACAATCAGGTGATTGGGGAATAATAGCAGGATCTATAATAGTAACTTTGAATGAAATAATTAGCAAACATACATATAAATATATCAAAGGTAATAATCAATTTTTGATTCTACACACATTTAATTATATTCGCATAGGTATCATTTATGGATTATTTGTAGATGCCTTTAAATTAGGCAGTTGAAATCAAATATAAATATACTCTGATTATGATCTATAGTAATTTCTTTTAATTAAATTATCAAAATAATATTATTAAATATATAACAAATTAGCTATTTTTAATATATTTTGTACTGAACAGGATGCTTGCATAGAATTATTATAATTATAATTTTTATGAACATGTTAAATTAACTTTTGCTTTATATCTGGAAGAGAATTATACAAACAACCTAGATTACCAGATTGTATAGCAAAAACTACAGCTTTTGTAATCGTAATATATAAATAATTATAATTCTTGTAAAACTTATCCCTAAGCCTATTAAGATTCAAAAATTATTCTAGCAATTTACTAATTGTTTTAATATTATCATTAGGATTTACATATTTAAGAATTAATAAACAATATTACCAGTCATCTTCAAATGAAGAATTAGAAACTATAAATTTCAATTTATATATAAAATATTGTTTAGATACTTCAGATTTTAATTTAATATTAGTAATACGTTTAATTTAACTGTTAATATAAAAGTTATTTATTTAATTCTCCTGTCGATATAAACAACATCTGGAACATGTTGTTTATGTATTTTTTAATTATTGTTCCTTATTAACCTTTTCTGTTCTAATTAATTGTTTTTTATATTTCTCTACTTATACACAAAAAGATAAAATAAATAAGTGAATCATCACTCGTTTTGTTTCTTTTTTTTAGTGTTTTAGGGTCTGCAAAAGATCGGATTTTTTAGAGAAAAATTTTCAATTAAGATCTAGATAAATTTTCTATAACTTAATTAAAATATATATATTTTTTATCTAATTCTAGTTACTTAAATAATTTAATTTCCAATAGGCTTAGAAGAACTATCAAAGAAATCTTTCTTTGCTGATTGAAATTTAGCTTTATTTGTATCTGTCTTCTTTACAATTACTCTATTCTTATTGAATTTTTCGCTTGAGTTACAACTCAATGTTTTATCTACTTTTGTATAACAATCCTTATGGTATTGAATACTTATAAAAAGATTAGAAGCTGTATTAGCAATTTTTGAAGGGATATCACTAAGTACTAATTGGTAATTATTTTGATTTTGATTTTTATTAAAAATCTTAGGTATCGCCACAGTTACTTCTTTAACTGCAAGAGATCTATTTCTTACAGAAGCATGAATAGTATTAAAAGTATTTAATGAATTTATAGAAGATAGAAAATTAAGCGTAGAATCATCTAAATATCTAATGTAAAATTAAATCTTTTTTGATTTTCTAACCAAATCATTCCATTCTGACTCAGTTAATACTTTATCCATACCCTCAATTTTCATCTTAAGTTCACCAACTATTTTCCACCTCTCTTTTTCTTTATCCCACTCCCAGGTGTTATGTTCATCTGTTTTTTTTCTTCGATCTTTCATAGGATCTATTGGTATACCAGCTTTTTCAAAGTTGGCTAAGTTTTCTGGATGTGTCGAGCTTGATGATCCTTTACAAGATTGTTTCTTACCGTTTCTAGATTTTGTTCTTCGTCTAAAAATTAATGTACTTTCTATTTTAGAATTTTTTTTGCCTCTTGATTCTGTTCGCTCTGTATAAGACGAACCAAGCTTAGAGAACAAATTATCTTTGATATTACTAATAAACTCAATATCATTTTCTTGACCAATATATATATAATCTTTCGTCTTTAGTTGTATCTTTTTTGGACCTTTGTTTGGACTAACTAAAATTACCTGCATTAAATAATTTTGTCGTAAATGAACATTTTCTTCAAAACTTGTTAATACATTAGAATAAATTGGAAGATGTTCATCGATAATTTTTCTGCTATAAGCTTGAAAAGAATTACTTAAAATTATTGGAATTAAAAGTGTTTGTATTTGTTTCATAGTATAGTAAAATTTAAATTTATATAAATTTAATCTAATATAAGAATTATATTCTTTTTTAAATTTTTGTCTGTCTTCTAAAGATAACTGAGTAAGAATATATTTTATTTCGTTTACTGCAACTGAATCGTAACACCACACACTAACAGCAGTTTAGATTTTTAGATTGTAAAATTTTTATATTTGGTTTTTATCAGTTATGTTTTTATTGATACTCTATGGTACCTTATAAAAAACTATTATTTGAAAACTTAGAAATTTCACATAAAAGAAAATTTAAATGGAAGCAAGATTATAAAATATAAATGGTAAGTATAATTTTCTTTAGCAAACACTCTTTACTTAAAGGCAGATCTAAATGCTCATAATAATTCATTATAGGTAAATGTATAGTAAAATAAAGATCTTGTAAGTGAGTAATAGTAATAAATTGCCATATTATATTTTTAATTTGAACTGGGCAAATATACTTTTCTAAAATTATTTTATAAATCAGTGTATAAATACTATTTATTTCTATTGTTGCACTGTTTCCTTTCAATTTAAGACATAATTTTAATATATAATTGTTAACTTTTGTATTTAAGCTTCTAATTTTAGTAAATATTCTTAATTTATACTTAAGAATAATTTAGATAATACTAGAATCATAAAAATTTAAGTTCATTTTCAGTATGATAACAAATTATTGTTTTCTTGAATTTAATTTGTTTGATTTTTAGATATTGGTGGTGTACTTGAGGTTTCTTGAGAACTTAAAAATTTGAGATAATTTTTGCGAATATAGAGCTGTATCTGTAATTTTTTATAGAAATAACTAAAAAAATGCAACATGTGTAAAACAAAAATGGTAATATTATGACAGAAATAATAAGTTAAAGATATAAAGTTTTATAAAATAAAATCTAAATTAATTATCAATTACTTTATTCAATAGAATAAACACGCACAAATAATTATAACAGATATAACTATTAACTAACTGCATAGCTACTATAAACAATCTAATATCTTTATGAACAAAAAATGTTTTTAATTAAACTTCTTTAATCTTTATAATTATACTTAATAAACGATAAATCCGCTTTTAAAAATATAAAACTTTTAAGCTCTTCACTATTAGGCGTTCTTAATAAATTTATCAGAAGGTTTTTTAATAGTTACTTTAATGCATATTAAGGTTTCCCTTGTTTATAAACACCTATCTGATTGAGTTGTATTACTTGAAGTAATAGAAAACTCAGGAGAGTTTACTTTAACTTTATTTGTGGCTTGTTTACTAATATAACCACCTTGAAGTGGTACCAATAGCGATTAGTGATGTCAGAGATAAATTATAGTTTACAAAAGTGTTTGAAGCAATTTGAGAGGATTGAATAAAGTTAATATGAAAATACAATATGTTATCATGATTTCTATAGATATTAAGATTTTCTATATAGATATGAGTATTATACATTTTATCTAAAATAAGCAACAATAAAACAATTCTATTAAAAATTATAATTATTTAACATGTAAATAATATATAGAAGACACACAAAGAAAGAGTTTTTAGATTATATAAACCCTATATGAGGAATATGTTTCATTAAAAATTTATTATTGAAACAAGAATTTTATATTAATACAAAATTAAAATAATTGAAAATTTTACCAATATTGTAAATATAAGAAATCAATTAAAATCAAGTTACATTTTGTAATTTTAATAATAGATATAATATCTTAGAGCATATTTAGAATTAGATGAAAGTAAAGTTATAAGCAAATATTTGTATTTCAGAAAAAATTACATTTTCTGACTTCTTGCAAAAAAAATTAAGTATTAGAAAGAAAATGTAATCTTTAAGACAATTCTAAGATATACAAACCTAGAATTGTCTAAAATACTTAAAGAATATTTTTTTATTTTTTACAAAAATTAAAGATCCTTAACCATACTTAAAAACAGAGCTGGATCTCCTGCTTTTGGCTGTTGTTCTTGAGGTCTGAATTTTCTTACTGGCCCAGCCCAAAGTAATTGTGGCATCCCTTGTTTAGCCAAAAAATCCTTACCCATACGAGGAGTTTTTAAATTAAAAGGCACTTCACCTTTACTCCTTTGTGCAATTACTCTTCTTCTTTGATATGGAACTGTATTATCTCCAAAATTTTCTATATATTCATCACTATCTAACAAAATATTAAAAAAAGTTTTCAAGCCTTTAGAAGCAATTATAATTGAAAAAGCTAGTTTTTCTCTTTGATTATATACATCTCTTCCTAATACTCTCTGGATGCACATTTCTACAAAACGGTAATTATTATTAGCATTATAGTTAAACGTATAAAATGATTCAGATACTAATAACCCCTTGATAAAATCTTTAACTTTAATTTGATTAAACCTTAATTGTGATTCTAAAAATGGTTGAGTTGTTATACTTAAAATTTGATGTTCACTAAAGATTTGGCGATAAGCAGCCCAAATTATTTCGTCCATTTCTATTGCTGCTGGAACGTCATCTGTAGTATATATTTTAGGTTGCTCTTCACCAGGCAAGTATTCAAAACCATCTACTCTTTGATTTTGGGTAGAGAATGAATAATTTAGTAAAGGTATAGACATAAAAACCTCCTAATTGATCTTATAAATAGCATAGTAACTTTAACTAATATAAAGCATGTAAATACTATAAAAATACTATACTTATAATAAGTTTCGGCTTATAGTATTATATACACATTTATAATATAATATTATACTAGAATTAATAAATGAAATGATTCTCAATCAATGTATGAAAGTAAAATTTCCTTAATTATAATTATTTAAAGTTTAAGATTTATATTATTCATTAAATTAAGTAAGCATTAAATCATACTATGGACACTAAAAACTCTTTAACTCTTGAACAAGAATTTAAGTTAACTATTTATCGTCAAAAAGTTAATAAACTGAATGATAAGCAAATCAAAAAACATTTAATATTAACTCTAAAACAAATGATTATAAAAGATAATGTAATTAAATATTTCATAAAAAATTCTCTATCTTAAATCTCATTAATCAATAAAAACGTTAAATAATATTAATTTGTTATACATATAGTTATCTTAATATTTTATATTATACTGATGATACTAATACATCAGCTGACAAAAAACATAACAGCTGAAACAGCAGTCCTTTATATTAAAATTTAAGGAGAGCTCTATGCTTGATGCATTTTCTAGAGTTGTAATGAATTCAGACGCTAAAGCTGCTTATGTTGGTGGTAGCGATTTACAAGCTCTTAAAACTTTTATTTCAGAAGGTAACAAACGATTAGACGCTGTTAACGCAATTGTTGGTAATGCCAGCTGTATCGTTTCAGATGCTGTATCAGGAATGATTTGTGAAAACCCCGGACTTATAGCTCCTGGTGGTAATTGCTATACTAATCGTAGAATGGCAGCTTGCTTACGCGACGGAGAAATCATTCTAAGATACATTTCTTACGCTCTTCTTGCAGGCGATGCTTCTGTTCTAGAAGATCGCTGCTTAAATGGCTTAAAAGAAACTTATATCGCTCTTGGAGTACCTACAAATTCTTCTGTAAGAGCTGTAAGCATAATGAAAGCTGCAGCAGTTGCATTTGTTTCTAACACAGCACCTAAAAGAAAAGTTGATTTATCTAGTGGAGATTGTTCTGCACTATCTTCAGAAGTTTCTAGCTATTGTGATAGAGTATGTTCTGCTATTACCTAAATACTATTGAGTATCTAAATAAGTACGCATAACTTACCCATATCTTAATTTATAGGAGACCAATTATGAAATCAGTTATTACTACTGTAATTAGTGCAGCTGATGCTGCTGGACGCTTTCCATCTAGTTCAGACCTTGAATCTATACAAGGTAATATTCAACGTGCTTCGGCAAGATTAGAAGCCGCAGAAAAACTAGCTGACAACCATGATGCAGTTGTAAAAGAAGCAGGTGATGCTTGCTTTGGTAAATATTCTTACCTGAAAAATGCAGGTGAGGCTGGAGAAAATCAAGAGAAAGTTAATAAGTGCTATAGAGATATAGATCACTACATGAGACTAGTTAACTATTCATTAGTAGTAGGTGGTACTGGTCCTCTTGACGAATGGGCTATAGCAGGTGCTCGTGAAGTATATCGCACATTAAATCTTCCGACTGCATCTTATGTTGCGGCTTTTGTATTTACTCGTGATAGGCTATGTGTTCCTAGAGATATGTCTGCACAAGCAGGAGTAGAATACACAACTGCACTAGACTATATCATTAATTCTTTATCATAAATCTATAAATAGGCTTTATTAAAAGACATTTAAACTATGATTGCACGAAAATAATTATCTAATTTAAGATAATTTAGTCAATATAAAAAACAACCAAAATTAAAAAGTTTTAATTTTGGTTGTTTTTTTGTAATAGTTTATTAAATATATTAATTTAATATTATTATAATTAAATTAATATATGGTATATTTATGATTAATCTGAATAAATACATGGATAAGATATTAATGGAAAACAATTGTATTAATATATCTTTCGCACTATTTCTCATCAACCTAATGATCTATTGGGCTAATATAGCATTCAAAAGATCAAAAATCTTGTACAATTTAGGTACTATCATTACTATTAGTATTAACTTATTAATCAGTATTTCCCTAATTCTAAGATGGACATATAATGGCTATTTTCCTTTAAGTAACTTATATGAATCATTAATTTTTCTCACATGGGGACTAAGTTTTCTACAATTAATACTGGAACGGCAAAATAAAAGCCCGTTTATAGGTGCTATTACTACTCCAATAGGTTTGTTTACTATAGGATTTGCAAGTATTTCATTGCCTGAAAATATGAGACAAGCTGCTCCATTAGTACCAGCACTAAGGTCTAATTGGTTAATGATGCATGTAAGTATAATGATGATTAGCTACGCAACATTAATATTAGGCTCCTTATTATCCATTCTATTTCTTGTATTATTTAAAATAAGAAATACAATACAAACTAATATGACCTCAAATTACGCAACACAAAAATTAAGCAGAATAACTCTTTTGCAAAGTATAGATAATTTAAGTTATCGAATAATTGGACTTGGTTTTCCATTACTAACTATTGGAATTATAGCCGGGGCTGTATGGGCTAATGAAGCTTGGGGTTCTTATTGGAGTTGGGATCCTAAAGAAACTTGGGCTTTAATAACTTGGTTAGTATTTGCAGCATATTTGCATTCTAGATTAAATAAGGCATGGCAAGGCGAAAAACCTGCTATATTGGCTTCTGTTGGATTTATAGTAGTATGGATTTGCTATTTAGGAGTTAATTTTTTGGGTCAAGGTTTACATAGTTATGGCTGGTTTTTATAAACAGAAATATATTATGTTAATTCTTATCTAATTTTTACAGAAATATATAAGACCAACTTATAATATATAATATACTATTTATTAAAATAATATCTAATCTACAAATGAATATACAAACTTTAATTAGTATTATTCCGCATACATCTTCTTGGTCTATATCAAATGCAATTATTATGATTATTTGTAATCTTTTATGTATAGGACTAGGTAGATATGCTATAAAAGTTAGAGGATTAGGTCCCTCTATACCGGTTTTGGGCTTACAAGGCTTTGGTCTTCCTGAACTATTAGCAACAACAAGCTTAGGACATATTGTTGGAGCTGGTGCAATTATTGGGTTAAGTAGTATAGGAACAATAAACTAAAGATAAAAAGAAAAAATTAATATAATAAACTTTAGATAAAAATATCTTTAATAATTATATTACTTAAAATGATATTAAGATCCTTCATAAAATGTACCCATTCTTCGAAACTTATTATATCTTAGTTCTTTTCTACTAGCTGGTGAAAGTTTTGAAAGAATTTGCAACTCAACTATTAAAGACTCCTTTAATATATATGCTGCTTTAGAAGGATTAGCCTGAGATCCACCTATAGGTTCTGTTACTACTTTGTCAATTATACCTAAAGTCTTTAAATCAGCAGAAGTTATTTTTAAAGCCTCTGCTGCTTCTAACGAACGCTTACTATCCTTCCATAAAATAGCAGCACAGGCTTCAGGAGTTGCTACAGTATATACTGCGTATTCGAGCATTAAAATTATATCACCTATTCCTATACCTAAAGCACCTCCTGAACCACCTTCTCCTAGAATTGTACAAATAATAGGAACATCTAAAGAAAACATTTCTCTAAGATTAACAGCAATAGCTTCACCTTGCCCTAATTTTTCCGCATCTATACCAGCCCAAGCACCAGGAGTATCAATAAAAGTTAAGATAGGAAAATTGAATTGATTTGCATGTTGCATTAAACGCAAAGCCTTGCGATAACCTCCTGGAGAAGCCATGCCAAAATTTCTTAATACATTATCTTTAGTATCCTTGCCTCTTTGGTGACCAATAAAAATAACTGTAATGTTATTTAATTTACCTATACCTCCAACTAAAGCAGGATCATCTGTCCCCCCTCTATCTCCATGTAATTCAAGCCATTCATTCATGATATAAGGTATATAATCTAAAGTCGTTGGCCTATCAGCTTGACGCACTAAATGTAATCTCTGTAAAGGAGTCAAAGATTGAAATACATTATATTTTAAAATAGACAGCTGTTCTTCAAAAAAAACTAATTCATGGTCTAAAGAAACTTGTCTATAAGCAGATATTTTACTTAACTGCTGTATCTGGTACTCCAATTCTAATATAGGTTTTAAAAAATCTAAAGATAAAGCTTTACGAGTTGTCATAACACATAGAATAATAATAATAAGTTAAAAATACTGATTTGTATGTTGTATAGACCAATCTAAGACTGATTAGAAAACAGTTGATATAAATAATCATAAATTAAAATAGTTATATTACCTATATTATCTGTAAGTTCCACAAATTCATTTGAAATATCAATAGTATTGTGCAACAATATATTTGCTAGTTGAAATAAGATAGGATCATCAAAACGCTGAGAAATTCTTGTTGCAGCCCTTACTAAATCATCATAGTTTAATCCTCTTTCTCCTTTTATATAATCATAATGACATAAAAACAAAGATTTTATACAAGATTTAGTAAATACATTAAACTTTTCTACATCTTGACTTTTTAATGTCTGTAAAGGAGTTATATCAATTACTGTATCATTCAATAATCCTGTTTGAGTAGTTTCTACTAGAGAATTTTTTGGAATTAATATAGAAGATAAATGAATATCAACTTTAATAAGTACATAATTATGTTTAACTTGAATTTTATTTACGTAACCTATATTAATGCCTCTCATCAAAACTTCAGATCCTTCTTTTAAACCATATGCATTATGGAGTAAGATAAAAAAAGAATAGCTAGGTTTTTTTTTATATTTAAACTCAAAAGGATAATAACAAACGTAAATACAAAAACGCAAAATATAACTACATTACTTAAATATTTCCATGTTTGATCTAATTTTGCTTTAATCATAAAAATTTAAACTATAACTTGTAAATATAAAATATCAAGTATACTGTAATAATATAAATTAAAAAGTCGTATAATCGTCGATATTATCCATATATTAAAGTTGAAGAACTATTATAGATTTATTAGAAAAAGCCGTAATAGAACATATTACTTCATAAATATACATGAACATATAATAATTAGGTACTGCCAGAACAGATAAACAATTTATACTAGAAGCTACAATAATAAATATATCAACAAAACAAGAAAGAATATAAATCAAAGAAATTGCAAAATAAGCATTAGTAATGGATTTAAACGAATAGACTAAAGTTTGTAGAATTTATTCTATCTTTCTTTTAATAGCCTTTTGTCTGTATTATAGACATACCAATTTTTTCAACAAGAATTACAATTCTGATTTGTTCTGATAATAAAAATATATGTGGCATAATAACTCATACATATAAGAATATTAGATATTAAATCTCTTGTTTCTTTAGCCAAATTTCATATTTTTTCAGAAGAAACAAAAATATTTTTATCGTAGAAAATATCAAAGCTGCCTACTTATACAGTATGAACATCTTTCATAGAACAATCTAAAAATTCTAAAAGCTCTGTTGAACAAACGCATAATGTCAAGCTAATTATAGATTTAACTTCAAATATTACTTTAGGACTAGCAACTATATCAATTTAACTAGCTTGACTAAGTTCTACTGGCTTTATTATCTTAATTGTAGAATGAATAGAAAAATTATTTAATACATTTATAATTTTAACTGCTTTGGCTTTGAAATCTTTTGCTGTAATTCAAATGGTAATAAATTTTTCATATTTGAAAAAGATTAATAATTTATAACCTTAATCAAAATATTATATATTAATATTAAAAGATTTATAAAATAAATCTATTGTTCTATAAAAATTATATATAATAACCTATAGACTCATTTCATAAATTAATATAATTGTTTAATATTGTAAACTCTAATATGCTAAGCCCATACTACGCGTTGTCTCAGCACCTAAATAAACTCGTACACTTAAAAAATCTGTTGGGCATGCAGTTTCACAACGTTTACAACCTATACAATCTTCTGTTCTAGGAGCAGATGCAATTTGTCCAGCTTTACAACCATCCCAAGGAACCATCTCTAGTACATCACACGGACAAGCTCGTACACACTGAGTACAACCTATACAAGTATCATAGACCTTAACATTATGTGCCATAGGGATTAACTTTACCTCAATAATTCAAAATTTAATAATATGAATATTCTATACCATCAACATATCTAATTGTTTACTATACATAGCAACATCTTAATTTATAGTATGCATGAACAGAGATTAAAAAATTCAAAACTTCATAAAACGTCAAATGTTATACTAATTAAAGTATTGAAATTTTAAGATTACTGAAGTTAATACATGGTTGCATGATAAGAAGAATAAGAAATATCAGTCAAAGCTGTATTAGCTTCTGAAGGGGGAACAATTTGCCAAAACATAGGTAAAAATTTGGACCAATTTTGCAAAATATATTTAGCTTTTAAGCTTTTAGTCTTTATTTCATAAAGCTCTATAAGATTTTTTAATTGCTTTTCCCCTTCATAAGTTTTCACTCTTTGATACTTAACGATTTGATTATTAATCTTGGAAACCAAATCATTATTCTCATCTAAAAAATAAGCTAAGCCACCTGTCATACCAGCACCAATATTCCTACCAGCTGAGCCTAATACAATTACGATACCTCCTGTCATATATTCACAAGCATGGTCACCTACTCCCTCAACTACAGACTGGGCTAATGAATTTCTCACTGCAAATCTTTCACCAGCTTGACCACTAACAAATAAATAACCACCTGTTGCTCCATATAGGCATGTATTACCAATAATAACTGGTTTCATCTCATTAATTGGTGTATTAAATTCTGGCATAACAATTATTTCGCCTCCATTCATACCCTTACCTACATAATCATTTGCTTCACCTATTAAACTTAAATGCATACCTTTTAAAATAAAAGCACCAAAACTTTGTCCTGCTACACCTATAAAATCTAATTGCAAATTACCTTTAAATCTATCATTACCATATCTTTTCGCTATGAAGCCAGATATTCTGGCACCTACAGTTCTATCTGTATTAACAATATTCACTTTTTTAATTACATCTTCTTGATTCTCAATAGCTTGTAATATAGCTGGATCAGACAACAAATTATCATCTAATACTTTACCATTATCATGTGTTACAATATGTGAAGAAAGGTAATAATTATATCCAGGAGAGCTTAATAATGGAGCCAAACTTAAATGATTTGTTTTGTGTAAGCTTCGATATTGATATTTAATTAAGTTAGTGCGCCCTATAATATCCGATAGAGATGAATAACCTAAAGTAGATAAAATTTCCCTAACTTCTTGAGCAATAAAAGTAAAAAAATTGACTAAATCAGCAGGTATACCTGGATAACGTTTACGCAAATCTTCACGTTGAGTTGCTACACCTACAGGACAATTGTTCGTATGACATATCCTTGCCATCACACAGCCAGTTGCTATCATAGCAACTGTTCCAAAACCAAATTCTTCTGCACCCATCAAAGCTGCTAAAACTATATCCCGACCTGTTCTTAAGCCTCCATCTACCCGTAAAATTACTCTGTCTCTCAATTGATTATGAACCAAAGTTTTATGAACTTCTGACAAACCTAATTCCCAAGGACATCCTGCATGTTTAATTGAACTTAAGGGAGACGCACCAGTTCCACCATCATGACCAGAAATCTGAATAATATCGGCATTAGCTTTTGCAACACCTGCAGCAATAGTACCAATTCCAACCTCTGCTACTAATTTTACAGAAACTTGCGCTTTTGGATTAATTTGATGCAAATCAAAAATAAGCTGTGCTAAATCCTCAATAGAATAAATATCATGATGAGGAGGAGGAGAAATTAGAGTAACACCTGGTTTACAATTACGTAATTTAGCAATATAAGGGCTTACTTTTTTACCCGGTAATTGCCCCCCTTCTCCTGGTTTTGCTCCCTGAGCAATTTTAATTTCTAACTGCTGAGCATTCATTAAATACTCAGGTGTAACTCCAAAACGTCCAGATGCAATTTGCTTAATAGCTGAACTAGCAATATCATCACTTTTCAAACCTTTTAAGTGAGAAAAACTGGTAGAAATACCAGAAGCATCTATATCTTTAATAGCTGAAAAACGAGTATGATCTTCTCCTCCTTCCCCCGAATTAGACTTTCCTCCAAGTCTATTCATAGCTATAGCTAAAGTTTCATGTGTTTCACGAGATAAAGCCCCTAAAGACATTCCTCCTGTACAAAATCTTTTGACAATAGACTCAATTGAGTCTACTTCATCAAGTGATATAGATTGTTTATCACTTGTAAAGCCCAATAAATCTCGTAAATTAGTAGGTGGACGATCTTGTAATAAATTTTTGTACTTATTATACAGATGAAAATCTTGATTACGAACAGCTTTATGTAGTGTTTTAGACATTTCTGGATTATTTACATGATATTCAGCGCTCGGCCTATACTGCACATATCCTAGATTAGGTAATTTTTTAGCTGTCTGTAAATTCGTTGTATTCTTGTATGAATTAATTGTACTTGCAGCTAATTCCTTTAAATTAATACCATCCAAAGATGAAGTCGTACCCTTAAAAGCTAAATTAACTATATCTTTACCTAAACCTAATATTTCGAATATTTGAGCTCCATGATAGCTAGACAATAAAGAAATCCCCATTTTAGATAGAATTTTTAGTAAACCTGTTTCTATTGCAGAACGATAATTATGTTGTGCTTTTTTCAATGTAATTTTACGTAATTTACCGCTAGACATCAATTTTTGAGTCCTTGAATTATGCCACCATTGTCTCACAGTTAAAAATGCCATATATGGACATATTGCACTGGCTCCATAACCTATTAAGCACGCAAAATGATGAGTGCTCCAACATTGAGCAGTCTCAACGACTATAGAAACTTTATGCCTTAGATTTTGTGATATTAAATAGTGATGAACAGCCCCAACTATTAGTAATGGTGGTAAAAACGCTTTAGTTTCATCTAGTACATCTATACGATCACTTAATATAATAATTTCAGAGCCTTGATTTACATGTTCAACTGTTTGCTTACAAATTTCAGTGATTCTGTTAATAAAATTAATATTATCAGAATCTTTTATAAAAGATATGCTAATCATAGAAATAGTTAAACCATAACAGCTTAATCTTTGCATCTCAATTTCATTTAAAATAGGAGAATCTAACTTAATAGACTTGGCCATGTAGTCACTTGGTTCTAAAAAATTGCCTTTAGCTCCTAAATAAGTTGTTAAAGACATAACTAAACTTTCTCTTAAAGGATCAATAGCTGGATTAGTTACCTGAGCAAAACGTTGTTTAAAAAAATCATATAATAAGTGAGGCTTTTCTGATAATATAGCTAAAGGAATATCGTCACCCATACAAAAAGTTGGCTCTTTAGCTGAACTAGCCATATGCTCTATTACTAACTCTACATCTTCATTGGTATAACCAAATTTTGTATGCAAGTGCATGATTGAAAAAGAATCAAGAAGAGAATCTTCAATATAATTTTCTGGTCGCAGATATTTTTGGTATGTATCAAGCCATTTTTTATAAGGAAATTTATTAGCAACTGACTGTTTAACAGTCCAATTATCTAAAATTAAATTATTAACCATATCAACACATATCATTTGACCTGGACCTAACCTACCTTTTTGAGTAAATTCACCTAAATTTTTATCTAAAACACCTACTTCTGAAGATAAACTAATAAAGCCATTTTTAGTAATTACATAACGGGCAGGACGTAACCCATTTCTATCTAAAGTTGCACCAACAACCTTGCCATCACTAAAAACAACTAAAGCAGGTCCATCCCATGGTTCTTGAAGACTATTGTAATACTCATAAAAATTTATAATTTCTGGAAAATTTTCTAAAGCTGGTTGATTTTTATAAGCTTCTGGAATTAAAATCATCAAAGATTCCTGAGGGCTCTTACCTGATTGTATTAATAACTCTAATACAGCATCTAAATTTGCTGAATCACTATTGTCAAAATTAGTAATAGGTTTTAAAGCATCAAAATCTTCTGAAACATAACTTTGTTCAAATAAAGACTCTTTTGATTGCATCCAATTAAGATTTCCCAACAAAGTGTTAATTTCTCCATTATGTGCCATAAATCTCATTGGCTGAGCTAAAGGCCATTTAGGCATCGTATTTGTACTAAACCTTCTATGATACATTGCAAAATTACTTTCGTACTTTATATTACACAAATCCAGATAGTACTTAGATAAAACTTCTGATTGAACCATTCCTTTATAAATAATAATGCGAGAAGAAAAAGAACAAAAATAAAACTGTTTATTAAGATTTAAATGAGATTGAGACACTAATTTTTCTATTTTTTTTCTTGTAACAAATAAAGACTTTTCTAATGTATCACCAGATAAATTTTTAGCATGTACGAAAAATTGCATTACTAAAGGCTGATTAATTTTAGCTTGAGTACCTAAAACACTATCATCTACAGGAACAATACGCCAATTTAAAAAATCAAAACCATTTAATCCTATAACCCACTCTATTATATTTTGTATAGATTCTATTTTCTCTTTATCTTGTGGCATAAACAACATAGCAACACCAATTTGACTAGTGTTATAACCTGATAAATGGTCTAATAGCATTGTCCATGGAATTTGAGTCATAATTCCAGCACCGTCTCCAGAAACTCTATCAGCACTACAACCACCTCGATGTTCCATACAATGGAGTGAATTTAAAGCTTGTTTAACAATTTCATGGGATGAGACATTTTCAATACGAGTAATAAAACCGACACCACAGCCATCCCTTTCAGAAAACATAAAAGGATATTTATATAAGTTATTTAACTGATAGTTGTAATATTTTGATGCTTGCATACGTAATTATTATTTTTTGTTTTACTTTAAGACAATATATATTGTTTATATATTATTAAGACTGCATTGAATTTTTAAAAATTTACAGATATAAAATATATAAACTTTTACAAAAATACAGCAAAAATAAAAAATGTATATTTTATTTCATTACAAATAAAATATGACTATTGCTATAGTATTACATATATTAAAATAAAAGATGCATATATAATAACTCAACTCTAATTTTTAATTAAATTACAAATAATTTATCACTTATTAATTAATTAATTTTTATTCAAGATATATAGAAATACATATGTATAATCAACCAAAATCACATGAAATCATATATAAAACAGAAGAGCTACTAAATATTTCTGATAATAGATATAAAATAACTATTCAAATAGCAAACCGTGCTAAAAGAAAAAAATATGAAGACCTAGACATAATAGATGATCCAACAATTAAACCTATTATTCGTTCTATATTAGAAATGGTAGATGAAGTAAAACAGCCAGAAATTATAGGCGATTAAATTCATTAGTTATTACAGAAGACTTTATTTGTAATATTTTGTAAAAGAAAAATTCACATATATTAGTATAATGATCTAATAAGTACTGATCAACACAAATTATAATCCAGATATTATTATTATTAATAAAAATCTTAGATTAGTTCTTTATTATTAAATTATTAAAAATACTTTTAGTTCAAGGAGAATATTAATATGTTAGACGCATTTGCTAAAGTTGTAGCTCAAGCTGACGCTAGAGGAGAATTCTTAAGCAATACTCAATTAGATGCTCTAGCAAAAATGGTTTCCGAAGGTAACAAAAGGCTTGATATTGTTAATAAAATCAACTCAAATGCCTCTGCTATTGTTACAAATTCTGCACGCGCTTTATTTGCTGAACAACCACAGCTAGTGCAACCTGGAGGTAATGCATATACTAGTCGTAGAATGGCAGCTTGCTTAAGAGATATGGAAATTGTTTTGAGATATGTCAGTTATGCCATGATTGCTGGTGATTCAAGTGTATTAGACGATAGATGTTTAAATGGTTTAAGAGAAACATATCAAGCTTTAGGAACTCCTGGAACATCTGTTGCTGTCGCTATACAAAAGATGAAAGAAGCATCTATAAGCTTAGCAAACGACTCAAGCGGAATAACTATAGGAGATTGTAGTTCTTTGACAGCTGAATTAGGAGTATACTTCGACCGAGCAGCTGTTGCAGTAGTATAAAATTTATATGATCATAGAAAAAATTCATAACTGAACTTAGAATCTTAAATAAAACAAGGAAATTAAAATTATGAAAACACCTATAACAGAGGCAATAGCATCAGCAGATAGTCAGGGAAGATTCTTAAGTAATGGTGAATTACAATCAATTAATGGACGCTACCAAAGAGCATCATCAAGCCTAGAAGCAGCAAGATCATTAACAAGTAATGCCCAAAGGCTCATTACAGGAGCTGCTCAGTCTGTATATACAAAATTTCCATTTACTACTCAAATGCCAGGACCAACTTACGCATCTAGTGCTATAGGAAAAGCAAAATGCGCACGTGATATAGGGTATTATTTAAGAATGACAACATACTGCCTGGTTGTAGGAGCAACTGGACCTATGGACGAATATTTAATCGCGGGACTTGAAGAAATTAACCGCAGCTTTGAATTATCACCAAGCTGGTATATAGAAGCTCTGCAATATATAAAAAACAGTCATAGTCTTTCAGGACAAGCTGCTAATGAAGCAAATACATATTTAGATTATGCGATTAATGCATTAAGTTAAAAATATTTACAATTTAATAAAAATTACTATTAAAAATACAACAATATGCGTATATAACTATGTATGTATGTTGTTTATATAAAATCTTGTTTTTATATCAAAGTACAATACTGAGACTAGTATACATTATAGCTAACAATATGCATATTTTTTATAATATACACTTAAATCTACTTAATAAATATAATTAAGATATTTTTGTTTTCAACAACAAATATTTCTATAAATATTCATTCTTATTTATACTATGAAACCTATTATTTTAACTATTCTTGACGGTTGGGGATATTCAGAAGATACAAACGGAAATGCAATTAAATTAGCAGATACACCTACAATAGATAAATTATGGCAAAACTACCCACACACTTTACTGCATGCTTCAGGGCGAGATGTAGGATTACCTAAGGGTCAAATGGGTAATTCAGAAGTAGGACATACAACTATTGGAGCTGGAAGAATAATTAATCAAGATCTAGTTCGTATCAGCAAATCTATTCAAGACATGTCATTCTTTGATAATAAGATTATCAAAAATATCTGTGAAAAAATAAAAAGTCAAAATACAAAACTGCATTTAATTGGACTTTGCTCTAATGGAGGTGTACATTCTCATATTAATCATTTAATTGCATTACTTGATATAATACAATCATATAATATTACAATTTGTATACATGCTATTACAGATGGTAGAGATACTTCACCATATAAATCGCAAACATTTATTAAACAAATTTACAATTATATTGAAGAATTGGAGCATACAAACATTTGTACAATTAGTGGAAGATACTATAGTATGGACAGAGACTGCCGTTGGTCAAGGACAGAAAAAAGTTATAAAACACTACTGAGTAATAAATTGGAATTTACAAAAGATCCTATATCAGTAATCAAAGAATATTATAAACAAAATATATCGGATGAATTCATACCTCCTACTCGAATATATGAAGGTAATATTGAGAATAATGATGGTATTATATTTTTTAATTTCCGGCCCGATAGAATGAGACAACTATTGCATGCATTTACTAAATCTACATTTATAGGATTTAATACAAAAAAATTCACAAATTTAGAAATTGTCACATTTACACAATATGATCCTGGTTTAAATATAGAAATCGCATTTCCTTCAACAAAAAATACAAATTTTATTGGACAAATTATTTCTAACTATGGTCTAAAACAGTTAAGATTAGCCGAAACAGAAAAGTATGCACATGTTACTTATTTTTTTAATGGCGGTATTGAAGAACCTTTCCCTGGTGAAGATAGACAACTAATACCTAGTCCGCAGGTTGAAACCTATGACTTATATCCTGAAATGTCAGCTGAAGAATTAACTACAGAAGCGATTAATGCTATAAATAAAAATATATATAAATTAATCGTTATAAATTATGCTAATCCAGATATGGTAGGACACACAGGTAACTTAAAAGCTACTATAAAAGCCATTCACAAAATTGATGAATGCATAAACAAAATTTGGATGACATCTCAAAGTATGAATAATACACTTATACTAACAGCAGATCATGGTAATGCAGATTATATGCTAGATGAGTCTAATCAACCGTGTACATCTCATAGCACAAATCCTGTTCCATTCATATTAGTAGAATCATCCAATATTTATAACAACAATTTAAGAAAAAATGGTAATTTAGCAGATATCGCACCAACCATTCTGGAGTTATTAAGTATAGACATTCCATCTGAAATGAGTGGTAAATCTTTATTAAAAACTAAAACAACCATCAAGAATAATTAATTTTTTATAAATGTAAAAGCAAACAATCACATATGAATATATCTAATTCATTTAATTATATAATTAGTCTGCCACTGAGCAACCTAAATTCATTTAATCAGCAGACCTATAATTTGATTCCTCCTGAATGGAAGTGTCTACTTATGAGTGATGGATCATTCACTCAAAATTTAAATTCATTAACCGGGCAACAAATTATAACTTGTCCAACATATATAAAATACCAATATATAACAGACAAAACAAAGATCAGGAAAGTATATTTACAAGATACTGCAAGACGACATCTTGCATTTGCTCGATCTAACTGGATATTACAAATAAATAACACAATATACAAAGGGTTGAATAAAAATCAACCTATAGGAAAATCATTAATAAAAAAACAAGTAGATATATATAAAGATATACATGAAATATATTATGTATACTCTATATATTTAGAACATATATTTAATAGTAGAGAACCTATTTGGGGCAGAAAATACACTATATATCATGAGTGCAAACCTGTCACAACCATACAAGAATTTTTCTCTCCTCATATAATATCTTTTTTCTAATTTCAATTAATTAATATGCTAAATTTTTTTAAAAAAAATAAGTTAAATAAGTTCCAAAATATAGTTAAAGAAATTCATAAAATAGAAAATATATTACAAAATTACTCAAACATAGAACTAAAACAACAAACAACTAAACTGAAACAAAAATTATATCATAAGCATGACTTAACAGAGATATTACCAGAATCTCTTGCAACAGCAAAAGAAGCTATAAGAAGATCTACAGGGATGACTTTATTTGATGTACAGTTAATCGGTAGTATTGTATTGCATCAAGGAAAAATAGCAGAAATGAAAACAGGAGAAGGGAAAACTATCGTTGCTATTACTACAGCATACCTTAATGCTTTAACTAATCAAGGTGTACATATAATTACAGTTAATGATTATCTTGCTAAACGCGATTCAGAAATGGCCCAAAAAATTTGTTCATACTTAGATTTGACAGTTGGATTAATAACACAATCAATGAGTTATGAAGAAAAAAAACAAGCTTATAATTGTGAGATTACATATATCACAAATAGTGAGCTAGGGTTTGATTATCTTAGAGACAATATGGCTGTAGATTTAAATCAAATAGTTCAAAGAGGTTTTAATTTTGCAATTATTGATGAAGTGGACTCTATCTTAATCGATGAAGCAAGAACGCCTCTTATTATATCTGGTCCTTTTGATATAGCAACAAATAAATATAAAAAATGCACTTCTATGGCTAATCTACTTTACAAGACTTTAGACTATGAAATAGATGAAAAAACAAAAAATATCATTTTAACAGAAGAAGGTATTAGTAAATGTGAAAATATATTGAATATTGATAACCTGTATGACATCAATAATTCTTGGATACAATACTTATTGAATGCTCTAAAAGCTAAGGAGCTGTTTTTAAAAAACCAACATTATATTATTAAAAATAGAGAAATTATTATCGTTGATGAATTTACAGGAAGAATTATGCAGGGAAGGAGATGGAGTGATGGATTGCATCAAGCTATCGAATCCAAAGAAAATATTCCAATTCAACAAGAAAATAGAACGCTCGCATCAATTACATATCAGAATTTATTTCTATTATATAAAAAATTATCTGGTATGACTGGAACAGCCAAAACAGAAGAAACAGAATTAGATAAAATATATAATCTTGAAGTATTGGAAATACCTACAAATAAACCTTGCAGAAGACAAGACTTACCAGACTTAGTGTACAAAACAGAATATCAAAAATGGCAATCTATAGCAAACGAGTGTTCTGATATGTATCATATAGGTCGACCAACGCTAATTGGAACAACTAATGTTGAAAAATCTGAATTATTAGCCAAAATATTGACAACATTAAAAGTACCTTTTAACTTATTAAATGCAAAACCAGAAAACGTTTCAAGAGAAGCAGAAATTATAACACAGGCAGGAAGAAAAAAAACCATAACCATATCTACGAATATGGCTGGTAGAGGAACAGACATTATATTAGGTGGCAACCCAGAAGCTTTATCGAAGCTTAAACTAAATCATTATTTACAATATAAATTAGGATTAAAAGTAAAATATAGATATCCAGTGGATAAAATAGAAAACAAAATTGATATTATAATTAACAATATTGTATTAAATATAAAAGAATTAGATATTTATAAAGATAATGATATAAATTTAGTGAAAATAAAAAATTACATCGAAAAAATAATTAATGATAAACATGTCAAATACAGTACAGAAGACAATTTACAAAAACTTTATTTAAATATATTAAATGAGTATAAAAATATATGTTATGAAGAAAGACAAGAAGTTTTACAATTAGGAGGACTTTATGTAATAGGAACAGAAAGACATGAATCAAGAAGAATAGATAATCAACTAAGAGGTAGAGCTGGAAGACAAGGGGATGTCGGTGCCTCGCGTTTTTTCCTCAGCTTACAAGATAATTTACTAAGAATTTTTGGTGGAGATAAAATATCTCAACTCATGGAAAACTTAAATATTGATGAAGATACTCCTATAGAATCTATTATCCTAAGCAAAAGTTTAGACTCTGCACAAAAAAAAGTAGAATCCTATTTTTACGATACGAGAAAACAATTATTTGAATATGATGAAGTAATCAATAACCAAAGACAGGCAATATATGCAGAAAGAAAAAGGATATTACAATCTAACTTTACTAGAGACTGCATAATAGAATATGCTGAAAGCACTATAGATGAAATATTAATGGCATTTTATCAAGAAGATAATATAAAAAACAAAAATAATATTATAAAAAAGATGTACAAATTACTAAATTTAACTGAAAATTTCAGCTTAAATACTTGTAACAATATGAATTATAAACAAATTAAAGAATTTTTATACGAACAATTACGGATTAGTTATGATCTTAGAGAAAGTTATTTAGAGCAATTGAGACCTGGATTAATTAGGAAACTAGAAAAATACTACTTACTACAACAAATTGATAAGGCATGGCAAGATCACTTGGATAAAATGAACATTCTAAGAGAATCTATTGGATGGAGGAGTTATGGCCAACAAGATCCTTTAATAGAATATAAGAACGAAGCTTTTTCGTTATTTATTAACATGGTTACATATATAAGACAAACTGTTACATACTTAACAATGCGCTCACGTTTAATTATTAATATCAATAACTAAAAACTTGACATAAGTAATAAAATTTATTAATGTATGGTATTATAAAACAAAAAAGTAATCACATTAATATGAATTGTACCTAAATTAATAAAGCCCCCATCGTCTAGAGGCCTAGGACATCTCCCTTTCACGGAGGTAACGGGGATTCGAATTCCCCTGGGGGTATTTTTTATGTTGAGAAAAAAGATAACATTATATGATGGAATAAATCATCTTTTTGCCATCTCTTTATTAATAGAAAACTTTAATTCTTGACAAAATTCTCCTAAAGAATATAATATATCTTCTGATAATTTAGCATCCATTTGATTAATCATAGCACTACCAACAACTATACCATCTATATTCCAATTGACAATTTGAGCTACTTGCTTAGAATTACTAATACCAAAACCTAGTATAATTAATTTGCTTGTTTTACTCTTAATATTATCAGCTAAATACTTAATTTTAACATTAATATCGTTCCTAATACCAGTAACGCCACAGCTACTAACTAAATAAATACATCCTGGTGATTTAGATAATATTAATTGAATTCTAGACTCTGAGCTAGTTGGAGAAATAAATAGTATTAACTCTATACGATATAAATCACACAATTTTATTATGTAATCAACTTCTTCTAATGGTAAATCTGGAATAATTAATCCTTTTGCACCAGCTTCAGAAATCTCACCAATGAATTTATCAACCCCTCTTACTAGAACAGGATTATAATAAGTGAATATAATTATAGGTGCATTTAAATCAGGTATTGCTGTTTTTAAGATATCTAATACTTGCTCGATATAAACTCCTTGCTTTAAAGCAACTTGAGAAGCTTCTTGAATAATAGGACCATCTGCTAAAGCATCAGAATAAGGTATGCCTAATTCAATTATATCTGCTCCTCTTTTATCTAAAACTTTTAAAGCTTGTATACATATGCTAATATTTGGATAACCTGCCGTAATAAATGGAACTAAAGCGCAAGACGAATTTTTGTTACGTAAAAAGTCTGTGATTAGATTCATATTTTGATTGATAAGAAATAAAAAATTAAAGTTGTAAAAATTGGGTTGCCCGGGATTCGAACCCGGAACTAATCGGTTAAAAGCCGAGTACTCTACCATTGAGTTAGCAACCCTCAATAATCATATATCAAATAAATAACATAGTCTTTGTATAATATCAAGTTTTTACAATCAATTATATAATTTGAAGAAAAAAATTGTAATTTAATGACAACAACATACCTACATGATAAATTTCTAAGTATTATACTAAATTGTAAAAGTTTAAGCAAACCTATTTCAATATTAATTGCTGTATCTGGTGGAAAAGATTCTCTATGCTTAATCAAATTAATAGAAGATTTTAATCATATTCATAATTATTTTTGCAATATACAATATATTTATATTGATCATCAATGGAGATCTGATTCAAAACAAAATATTCAACACTTACTTAATTGTATAAATATAACAAACAATGATATATATATTTATCAAATACTTAAAGTAGATATGTCAGAATCAACTATAAGACAAATAAGATACCAAATCATACTTAAACATGCTATAGAATATAAAACACAAATTATCTTTACAGGACATAATCAAACAGATCAATTAGAAACATTTTTATTAAATTTAATCAGGGGCACAGGATTAGAAGGATTAAGCAGCTTACCATTTACACGACGAATAAAAAATAATATACAAATAATCAGGCCTCTAATTCATATAAGTATAGGAGATATATTGTGGTTTTGTCACAAATTTAATCTACCTGTATGGTCTGACAAAACAAATTATTATTACTCAAATTCCAGAAATCGTATAAGATATGAATTATTACCTTACTTAAAAGAATATTTTAGCCCCAAAATAGAATGTAATATTATTAATTTACTAAAATTATCATCTATAGAAAATGAATATATGAAGCAGAATGCAATAAAATTATATATTCATAGTCGACATTCGTATTATCTTGCTATTCGTTATAAAACTATAAAAAATCAACATTTAGCTTTGCAAAGAAGGGTGCTTAATATATTCTTTTACTATAATTTCAATAAGTGTTTAGACAGTAATATTATAAATCAATTAGTAAAGTCCATACATGCACAAAATCAAGAAAAAATAATTATAATATGGGAAGATTTAACAATTAATGTATATAAAAATTGGATGTACGTTCAATAATTGCATTAAATTATATATCAATAAAGCTAATTTATTAAATAAATTAATCTACTTACTATAATTGTAAATGAGTTGAATAAGATTTACTTATTAGCTAATACAATCTTTATAAAGGATAGTATAATAAAGATAAAAGTGTAACATAATATACAAATTTAAAGGATAATCAAATTATGATTAACTGGCAAGTTATAGGCCAACTAACTTCACTAGCTATTATTGTATTCGTAGGACCAGCTGTAATTGTTTTATTGTCATTACGTAAAGGTAACTTATAAAAATATATCATTAAGGCAAAAAATATTAAAATTATATGCAGACAAATTACCAACTTAGTCTGCATACAAACCTGAAATGCACAAACTAATTTAGATAACCTAACAAAATATTATTATTAATTTCCTGATTATTTCCAGCAAATTCACTATCTGGAGATAAAAATAACATACAATGACACTCTTTTCTTTCTCTCATAGGGACACATGGGCAATTCCAATATGAACTTAAAACCTCTTTAGACTTATCTTCATAATGACGGCAAGGACATAATGGAGAACCATAAGAGTCTCTATGCCTAGCTAAACCTTCTATGACTACAGCTGTCACACTAATATCAGAACAAAAAAATGTACCTGTTCTTTTAGCATATGCTTCTGAAAATTTACGCATAGCTTCTAAACTCTCAGGAAAAGATTTAACATCTGTATTTCTCATAAATCAAATTTATATATAGATAATAATTCATAATTCTTTACTATATTATAACAAGCTATTACAACTATATTGTTATCTACATATCAAATATATTAACACAGATAAAATATTAAATTTTGCAATATTTACATTATAAAGTAAAACAAAAACAGTATTATTAGATTAGTGCAATAATAATTGAATATACATAGATCTAATAAACAAATATTATTGTCAATCAGTGATTAAAATCATTCATAATTTTGTTATTATCATATTTATATGACAGCATCTTATTTACCATCTATATTAGTACCTTTAGTTGGAATTATATTTCCTGGGATAAGCATGGCTTTACTTTTTCTTTATATTGAAGAAGAAAACATATCTTAGCCATATAATCAAATTCGATCATAAAATCTATAAGCCACCTTTAAATTTTAATTTAAAGGTGGCTTAACTATATTTATAATTTCAAACTCATAAAATCAATAGATAAACTCTATGTATCTAAAACTACAATGAAGAACCAATACCAGAATAAGAACCGTAGATAAAAATACCTAAAACTGTAATTACAGCAATACCGCCAACTGTAGCAACCAACCATAAAGGAACCCTACCTGTACCTGCCATTTTTTCTATCCCTAATTATAATAAAATTAACTATACAAATATATTGATTAATTAAAAAAGTAACTTGAAAATAATACTGCAAGCACAAAAATCAATAGTAAACCCCAAAAGAGAGAAGTACGATTTAATTCTACAGGTTCTTTATTTGGATTAGGACCACTCATATGATATCTCCCACTTTTATCTTTGAATAAATTGCATAGATGTAATAGCACCTAAAAAAAATACTGTTGGTATAGCTATTCCATGTATAGCTAACCATCTAAAAGTAAAAATTGGATACGATATTGGTTGATTTGAATTCCCTCGTGTCATATATATTATCTTAATTCCTTATATTTCAATTAAATACCTTTAGTTAAATCTTCTAATTCTTGTTTAGCACTAAAACGATCGTTAACTAATGGAACTTGTTGACGATCTTGAGTAAAATACTCATTAGGTCTTGGAGTACCAAAAACATCATATGCTAAACCAGTACTAACAAATAACCAGCCGGCAACAAATAATGATGGTATAGTTATACTATGAATAACCCAATAACGTATACTAGTAATAATATCAGAAAAAGGACGTTCCCCAGTTGATCCTCCTGACATAATAAATACCTCCTATAAATAAAAATACGAAAACTAGAATAATATAAAATAAACATTATTAATATTGATATATTAATTAACCACCCAAATCAATTAATAATATACATACAATATAATATTGTAATTTGTCAGCGCAAATTAAATTAAAAAGAAAATGCTAGTAAAGATAATAGATTTACTACCTAATTTTTTAATAGGTTTTATATTTTCATTGTTATAAATATATATATATTATACTAGCTCAATAAATAAATCCAAACAAAAGATAAAATATTCCTTCAACAAAATTATTATATATTTTTTAGCGCAGGCATTTTAAATTAAACCAAATACTAGTACCAACATTCAACTGACTTTGAACCATTACATCAATCTTGTATTTACCCAGTATATTTTTAACTATAGATAAACCTAAACCAGTTCCTTCCAAAGTATGAATATTATTTTCCACTCTTACAAATCGATCAAAAATAGCTTTCTGATCTTCCTCAGCAATACCAATTCCTTCATCAATAATTTCAACCCTAACTAAATTTTGAGTATTGATATCCAATGAAGAACTACAAGCATATATTAACTTACAAACTCTTAAAACAATTTTGCTGTTATAAGGAGAGAACTTCAAAGCATTATTGAATAAGTTGGAAATCACTTGCAATATAGAGCTTTCATGTGCTAAGACGTAGTTAATATTTGTTTCTAATTCAATTATTAATTGAATATTATTTTTACTGGCTATAATTTGAGAAGTATTAACAACATTATTCAAAGTTTGGGCTAAATCTATATAATCTAATTTATAATCGTACTCAGATTCTAAAACAGACAAATCTAAAATATCATTAACTAATGAAGATAAACGCTTAGTCTCATTATTAGCAATAGTCAAAAAATTAATTTTTTCTTTTTCTTCCAAAGTTTGATTATAATCAATTAAAGTCTCAAGAAATGAACCTATGTTACATAAAGGTGTCCTTAATTCATGAGATATATTACCTATAAACTGATTTTTAGCTTCATTTAGTTTTGCTTCCTTACTTATATCTTGTATAATTATAACAACACCTGTTAAGACCTTTAATATTCTGTCCAATAAAGTTGTTAACAAAAAACGGCAAATTCTTCTTGAACTATAATCTAAATTAATATAAACTTCTTCTGTTTGTGACTTATTTGTACTTATATAACTTGATTCAACTAATTTATTTAATATTGGTAAGAGAGCTTCACTAACGTGAATAGGTAAATAATTACAAATAGATACACCTGTTAAATCAATATTAAACCAATTAAAAATATCTTGTGCTGTTTTATTAACAAATAATATTCTAAGTTCAGCATCAACTAAAATAGTACCCTCTGCTACTATAGATACAATTGTCTCTAATTTATTTTTTTCAGATATGATTTTATCTACATTTTTCTTTTCATAAGACTGTAATTTTTCAGCCATTTCATTAAAACTCACAAATAAAACACCTAATGTACCATTAGGAGGTAAATTGAGCCTTTGATGAAAATTCCCTGAAGCAATATTTTGAATCCCTAACAGTAGCTGTTTTTGAGGAACTGCAATTGCTAATGTATTAAATGTAACACCTATGAATAACATCAACCACACTAATACAAAAACAAAAATACTTAAATCTCTTATTAGTTTAGATGGAGAAAGTCTTGTATTTAAATCTATACCCAAATCTAAACTGCCTAAAGTATTTCCTGATTTAGTTAAAGGAATAAGAATATCAATAATATCATTATTTAGCAGCTTACTAGAATTAATGAGAGGTATATTAAACAAAAACTCTTTATTTTCTAATTGTAATAAACTTTGATGCAACTGCAATATATTTTGAATTTTTGTATTATATATAGGTAGCCCTAGCAACAGATCACCATATTGATCAAAAAATAAAATATATCTAATACTGGCTGTACTCAAATAGACCTTTTCAAGAAAATAAGCTATATCTTTTTGATTATTAATATCAGTTGAATCTATGATATTAGAAGCTAATAATAAACCTAAATCTTTACAAAAACGCCTTCCTGCAATTATTGAATCTTCTTGAAAAATAGTTAAAGACCAAAAAGTTAAACTACTCATGATAACAGAAATCATTAAAGTAACAAAAACTATAAAGCGATTAAAATTAATGTCTAAATCAAATTTAGAAAATATTTGAGATATTTTATAATACATATGCTGAACTCATAAATAATATGCACTAATGATCCTACAAAGCCTTAATTGAACTTCCAAGTTTATTAAACATAATATAAGACAATAAAAAATCACAAATGAAAATACTTAGTAAAGATGTAACAACTGATAAAGTAGTAGACTGCCCAACTCCTTTTGCTCCGCCAGTGGCTGTTAAACCCCAAAAACAACTAATTAAAGAAATAAGAAAACCAAATATAAACGTTTTAAATAAAGATTTAAATATATCTTGAATAAGTAAAGATGATAAAGAAGACACAAAAAAAATTTCAGGATGTATATTATATATAGTAAAACAAACAAAAGAACTACTAAATAAACTAGTAATAAAAGAAAAAATATTTAGACATGGTAACATTAAAATACAAGCTATAACTCTTGGAAAAACTAAATAAATTAATGGATTCGCTTCTAGCATATAAAGTGCATTTAATTGTTCTGTTACACTCATGGTTGCTAACTCAGCTGTAAAGAACGATGCTACACGACCAACTATAATCACAGATGTTAATACAGGCGATAGTTCACGTATAAATGCAATAGTTAAAATAGAGCCAACCAAACTTATCGCATTAATATACAAGAATTCTTTAACAATTTGTATTGTAAATACCATACCTATAAAAAAGGCTGTAATTAGAACTATATTCAATGAATCAGGACCAACTATTCTCATTTGTTCTAAAATATTGAAGTAACTATTATTGGATAATTGATACTTAAGCTTATTACTGATTATATAACGCAGATAACTTTTTATATTATTAAACATAATTTAATTCAATTTTCAAAAAATAAGAATAATTTTAACAAAGTTAGCAAAGAATATATTTATTGTTAGAATTACTTTAGTATCTTATATTAGTTGCATTTTTATCAAAAATATATTATGTTTCTTCTGAGAGGGCGGTTAGCTCAGTGGTAGAGCGCCTGCCTTACAAGCAGGTGGTCACTGGTTCAAATCCAGTACCGCCCATCATTATAAAAGTCACTAAATAAAATCGGGCTCATCGTCTAATGGATTAGGACAGGGACCTTCTAAGTCTCTAATGTAGGTTCAAATCCTACTGAGCCTATTAATTTAATACACTGTTTACAACTTGCTGAACTTTATTACCTGAGTCAATAGTTTCTAAAGGATCTTTTCTTAATCGATGTCTCAAACATAATGTTATAACAGTTTTAATATCATTAATATCAACTTTAGTTCTTTCATTATAAGCAGCAAAAGCTTTTGCTGCCCTATTTGTAACTATATCACCTCTCAGACCATCAACGTCTAAAGTTCCACAAACTTCTGATATCTTAACTCTTAAATCATAATCAATCGTTACATTTGACAATCTGTTTTGAGCTGCAACAATAGAAGATTTTAATTTATCTTGCTGTTCTTGAAATTCCTGTAAACATGTATAAGGATTACTATCAAATTTACTTCTTTGCTCTACTATTTTAACTCTTAATGATGGCTCTTTAACTGTACGAATCTCTGCATGCATACCAAAACGATCCAATAACTGAGGCCTTAATTCTCCTTCTTCAGGATTTCCTGATCCTACCAAAACAAACCTAGCTGGATGTCTTATAGATATACCTTCTCTTTCAACTGTATTCCATCCAGAAGCTGCTGCATCTAATAAAATGTCAACTAAATGATCATCTAATAAATTGACCTCATCAACATAAAGAATTCCTCTGTTAGCCTTTGCTAATAAACCTGGCTCAAAAGTTTTAATTCCTTCAGTTAAAGCTTTTTCAATATCTATCGTACCGCAAACTCTATCTTCAGTTGCGCCTAAAGGTAGGTCTACCATAGGTACATCAATAAACCGAGTAGGCAAATTATCACCTTTTGCTACTTGAGTTTTTACTATATCAGACATTAAGTCATAATCAGAAGGATGAGAATTAAATACATCATCTTGAACTACTTCAATTTTAGGCAATAAATCTGCTATAGCTCTAATAGTTGTAGATTTACCAGTACCACGATCGCCCATAATCATTACTCCACCTATTTTAGGATCAATAACATTCAAAAGTAATGCTAATTTCATTTCTTCTTGACCTACAATAGCAGTAAAAGGAAAAACTGGACGTAATTTGTTTTTTAAAATACTCACAATAATAATATTAAACTCACACAGATATAATAATTAAACAAATATATTCAGCCAATACAAAAAATTAACTGTAAATAATAACTAAAATATTTATTATTGCAGACATAAACAATAACAAAAGATGCGATATATACTATCACATCTATAACAATTGTAAATTCTACAATATTAACAGATATTTATTGATATAAATCTGTACCTAAACGAATTGCTAAAACAGCTGAAACTAATGCAAATAATAGTGCAACAAAAATTTGACCGTCGCTAATCATATTAACTATACTCCTGAATTATTTATATTTATAACAATAATAATTTAATCTAATTCATATAATAATTTAATAATTAATATTAAATATAAATTTTGTAAAAAATTGCTATATAAATTCATAGAATCAATAGTAATATTTTGATACAATAAACATATAAGTTATAAATACATATAACACATTAAATTTTTATTTGTAAAATAAATATACTGCTATATTTTGTCCATCAAATAAATACAAAAATTATGAAGCCATACGTATTTTACCTGATATTGACCAATTTTGAATGGCAGATATATTCACTTGATCTGTAAATGCCAAAGGTACAAAATTATCAATTACATTAATAATATCTTGCGTAGAAAATTCTCGTTTTTCATAAAAAGCATTATACATCGCTTCTATAATAGCTTGCTCTATTTCAGCACCTGAAAATTTATCCGTAAGTTTACTTAAAAATTCAATGTCATACTTCGGCCAAGATAGAGGCCTAAATTTCACTAAATGTATTTTAAAAATTTTCTCCCTTTCTTCTAAATTTGGTAAATCTAAAAAAAATATTTCATCAAAACGTCCCTTCCTTAATAATTCAGAAGGTAAAGATAAGACTTGATTAGCTGTTGCAATAACAAATATTGGTTTATCTTTCTCAGCTAACCATGTTAGCAAAGTACCTAAAACACGACTAGTAGTTCCACTATCCATGTAATTATTCAAACGAGTAAAGCACTTGTCTATTTCATCTATCCACAGTATACATGGAGAAGACTGCTCCGCTGTTTTTATCATACGACGCATTCTTTCTTCTGACTTTCCAACAATACCAGCAAAAATTTTACCCATATCTAATTTTAATAATGGTAATTTCCACTGACCAGATATAGCCTTAGCTATTAAAGATTTACCAGTTCCTTGTATACCTACTAACAAAACCCCTCTAGGAGCTATTAACCCATAATCTTGAGCCTGCTTGGAAAAAGCTTTGGAACGCTTATTTAACCAATCTTTTAATAAAATCAAACCGCCTACATCTTTAAAACTATCATTTACTTGATAAAATTCAAGTATATCTGTTTGCTCAATTAATTGCTGCTTCTCATTTAAGATATTCTTCATTAAATTATTTACGGATGAATTGGAAGACAATAATTTAGCTATAGATATTCTTATCTTATCAATAGAAAAACCTCTATAAGCCAATATCAAATCATAAAAATATTCAGAATAAAAAGAAGAGCTAATATTCATAATATTAAATAAACGATGTAATTCTATATTAATTTCATCATCATTAGGCAAAGGAAATTCTAAAACAGTCACAAAATCTTGTAATAAACTAGGAACCTGAATTTCAGAAGCAGAAATGATGATAGATGAATTAGCTTGTTTAAGAAAACGACTTACATTTTTTATTTTGCGAATAATACTAATATCATTAATAAAAGCATGAAAATCTTTCAGAAAAAAAATTGTAGATGTAGGAAAATTTAATTGCTCAATAAACTCAATGGCCTGGAGAGGATTCCTTAAAGCTCTATTTAAATAATTAGGATTATTATAATAGCCATCAATAAAATTCCAAGAATATATAGATTTTTTTATATTTTGCTGAATCATAAGATTCATATTATACTCTAAACGTTCTTCTTCAGAACTAAGAATATAAATCAATATATTCTGCGTAGATAATAATAACTTCAAATCATTTTCAAAAGACATATAATATAAAAATTAAATTGTAACATATCAAATTATCAAGTAATTAAAATATATACGCAATTCAATAAAATAGCAACTAGATCTGTAACTACAAAGCTATTTTCTTTCTTTTTTTTCTTCTTCTACAATTAAGAATTTTGCGACCGCTAGATTTACTCATACGAGCCCTAAAACCAGATTTTTTAATACGCTTAAGATTAGTACCGTTACTAAACCCTTTACTCATATCCGAAATTTTTATAAGTTAATAATATACTATTATATACATTTATTTAAATGTAATAACATGAATTATATCTAAATAATATAAGTATTGTATAATAAATATTCAATTTTAAAAAGTAATTTTAATTATGTTTGAAGTATACCTTATGCTAACAACCTGTTTTTTATTACCTATTTGCTACTTGATCACAAACAGTCTTAAGTACATATATAATCAAATCGAAATTTTAAAAAGTATACAAAAAACAAAGAACAAAAAAAACATAGATCATAAGAAAATTATATATGCAGCAAATGTGTACATGAATAGAAAACAATGGATTGATTGTATTACAATGTTAGAATTTTATATAAATCAAATTAAAGTAAATGAAGTAAAAATTAAAGCACAATATTATAACTACATCGGATTATGCTACCAGTCTGCATACATGTATAAAATAGCGCAAAAATATTACCTCAAAGCCTATAACAAATTACCTTTGGAAAAAGAAATTTTAAAAAATTTAGCTAATATTTATAAAATTTCTGGAAATATAGAAAACGCCCAAAAAATAGATCAGAAACTGATTTTACTAAACAAACATCAAAACGTCTAAAAACAATAAGATAAATTATATAAAAAGTAGAAACTAAAATAATCGGGATAGCAGGACTTGAACCTGCGACATCCTGCTCCCAAAGCAGGCGCGCTACCAAACTGCGCTATATCCCGCTTAGTAGTAATTTATATCTTATCACTTGTTGTACAATCTTGTCTAATAGAATTTATAAAAATTGCCATTTTTATACTCAACCATAATAGGAAATATATTATACAATTTATAATGGGTACCAAAACATTCCTTTAACACCATCTGGGTCAGTAATAAAACCTAAGTGTTTATAAAAACTGACTACCTGTGGATCTGCAAATAAAGTAATGGTACTAATATCATTATATCTCAACTGCTTAATTATTTGATCCATTAAAATTTTACCCAAACCTTGACCTTGAAATTCAGGATGTATGACAACATCCCAAATAGTTGCATTAAAAGATGTATCTGATGTGGCTCTTGCAAAACCTATTAAAAATTTTTTTCTATTCTTTTCATAAAATAAAGAGGCAGTTAAAAAGCTATTATCTATAGCTGTCTTTACTTTTTGTAATGGTCTACGTACCCACCCAACTGAATCACATAATTTTTCTAAATCATATAAATTCACATAACTATTTAAACTCAAATAAACATTTATAATTGTGCCTCTAGTTTCTAAATGTTTAACCAATAGAACCCTCTCTATTGATTCATGTTTTTTAAGCTGATTATTTAAATTAGATAAATTAGAAGCAAGAATATCATGATGTTTAAAAAAAAATTTCCAAAAAGCCATTGATTTACTATTATTAATAAAATCTTATACTAACTAATATATATAAAAAGTTTTGATACTTTCAATAAATGTTACTACATAAACAAAAAAATGATAATATCTATTATTCTTATATAATATAACTAATTTCATCTTTTTAATTAGCTTGTAACTTTTTGTCATATTCAAATATTCAATTAATACATTGAAAGGAGATAGTTTGTGAAAAAAATATTTACTCTTTTTTGCATAATCATACTTTGTATATACATTAATCCTATAAACTCATTAGCAGATACAGCTGGACTAATTAAATGTGGAGAATCAACTGCATTTACAAAGAGACTAAATAATAGTGTTAAAAAACTAGAAGCACGCTTAGCAAAATATGATTCAAATACTCCACCTGCCATAGCTTTACAAAAACAAATAGAAAAAACACAATTAAGATTTGATAAGTATGCCAAATCAGGGATTCTATGTGGCACAGATGGATTACCGCACTTAATCACAGATGGTAGATGGAATCATGCGGGCGAATTCATGATTCCAGGAATTTTATTTCTATACATTACAGGATGGATCGGATGGGTTGGAAGAGGATACTTGCAAGATATATCACAAACTACTAAGCCAACAGAAAAGGAGATTATTTTAGATGTACCACTAGCACTTAAATATTGTTTATCAGGCTTTATTTGGCCTTTAGCAGCTATAAAAGAACTGACAAGTGGCGAGTTGATTGCACGAAATCAAGATATACCTATTTCACCACGTTAAAATTAATAATCTATATAAATAATAAGGTGTAAAAATTTATATGAATGATAATTTATTAAAGTATTTATCAACTATTCCTGTAGTAGGTGCTATTTGGTTAACATTTACTGCGGGCTTTATAATAGAAATTAATCGTTTTTTTCCTGACATATTATCATTATCATTGTAAATTATAATATATTATATACAACTAAACTTAATTATATACTAGTTAAAAAAACAACAAGCTTTGTATTCTATAAGCTTGTTTTTTTTTCTAAAAAAAAATCTATTGATATAATTAATATAAAAAACATTAACCTGAAATTTTATATGAATTAAATATGAGTTTAGTTAGCCAAATTATTTTAAATGCAGACAATGAATTAAGATATCCTACTATTGGAGAATTACAGTCAATCAATAATTATCTAAAAACGGGAGAAATACGTATTTGTATTAGTATTAAAATAAGAGATAAAGAAAAAGAAATTATACAACAAGCCAGTAAATCTATTTTTCAGATTCATCCAGAATACATAGCTCCTGGAGGTAACGCAGAAGGATCTAGAAAAAGATCCTTATGTTTGCGAGACTACGGATGGTATTTACGTCTAGTAACCTATGGTGTTCTAACTGGAGATAAAAACTCCATTGAAAAAATAGGATTAATTGGGGTCAGAGAAATGTATAGCTCATTAGGTGTACCTATCATAGGTATGATAGATGCGATAAATTGCTTAAAAGAAGCAACTATTAAAACTTTACAAGAAGATGAGGTAATTATTATAGAACCTTATTTCAATTTCATCATACAAGGCATGTCATAAAACTTACTAAAATTATACTAATATAGTAAATGTAATGTAACAGTTGCTTGCTTATTCGTGTAATGTTATAATCTTAATTATACTCGGAAAATACATTATTAATAGCTCAAACTTGTCAGGACTGGAAAGTAGCAGCAATTCAGCTCAATTACATAAGGTGTTTTCCGGGTTTTATTATTTTATAGTAATATCAAAGTTCATATAATACACATATCAATCATTAATAAATAAACAAATAATATCTATAATATTCAATATTTCAATATCGATATTAATCATTATAATTCAATAGAATTTGAAAACGACATGAAATCATCAATCATGCAAGGAGCCCGAATTATTTCTGTAGGCTCTGCTGTTCCAGATCTATGTATCAACAATAAAGATATTAGCCAAATCGTCGAAACGTCAGATGAATGGATAGTAACTAGAACAGGTATAAAAGAAAGACGAGTATTAACAGGTGCAAATAAATCAGTAGTGGATCTTGCTTATTGTGCTGGAATGAAAGCATTAAATAAAATTCATATGGACCCTTTAGAAATAGATCTCATTATATTAGCAACATCAAGTCCTAATGATCTTTTTGGTAGTGCAAGTCAAGTGCAAGCAAAAATTGGAGCTAAAAAAGCAGTCGCATTTGACCTAACTGCAGCATGTTCAGGATTTGTATTAGCTATTGTAACAGCTACACAATTCATACAAAATGGTAGTTACAAAAATATTCTTATAATTGGAGCAGATGTTTTATCAAAATGGATTGATTGGTCAGACCGTAAAACCTGTATACTATTTGGTGATGGAGCTGGAGCAGCTATTATACAATCATGCTCTGAAGAGGATAATGCAATTTTAGGTTTTCAACTAAACACAGATGGGAAGCAGTCTGACGAACTATCAATTATATACAAAGAAGATATTTCTCCTCTCAATACTTTTAAACTTTTTCAAGGTCAATTTCAATATATTTCAATGAATGGCAAAGAAGTGTATAAATTTGCTGTATCAAAAGTTCCGGCCAGTATTACCAAATGTCTTAATTCTCTACATCTCTCAACAAGAGATATTAATTGGCTTTTATTGCACCAAGCCAACAAAAGAATTTTAAAAGCTGTAGCAGATAGATTATCTATTGATAACTCGAAAATAATTTCAAATCTAAGCAAGTACGGCAATACTTCAGCTGCATCAATACCATTAGCGCTTGATGAAGCATTACAAAATAATAAAATTACGAAAGAGGATATTATAGTGATTTCTGGTTTCGGTGCAGGACTAACTTGGGGTACAGTTGTAATTAAATGGAAATGTTAATAGAAAACACAAAAAGTTAAATATTTGAATAACCTATATTACAATATAGGAACAATCTATAAGATTCAAATTAAAGAATAAAATAACTCCATATTTTATTTATTTAATTTATAAATTCATTTTTCAGACATTATTAATAAAGGATAATTCATAATGACATCATCATTATCTAGTTTTTTTAATAGTTTAATCTTAGGTGCTCTAATTGTTGTATTACCTATTACACTAGCACTTTTATTTGTTAGTCAGAAAGATAAAACCTTAAGAAATTAAGTATTTGATTTTATCTTAATCAATTCATTTATTAAATAGGAAAAACAAATTTATTCAGATTACTACTATCTATAATTATGTTTTTTCTTATAAATTAAATCTCATATATTAATAGCTAATCTAATTATAAAAAATTTATAAATCATTTTATTTCATATGTCTTTATCAGAATGGTTAAATATTAAACGTAACACATCTCTAACAACCAATACAAAAGAAACAAATTTAAAAGTTCCCGAAGGTTTGTGGATTAAATGTAATAAATGCAGTCTACTTATGTATTATAAAGCTTTAGAAAAAAGTTTTAAAACATGTCCTAAATGTGAACATCATTTTCCAACTACAAGTCAAGATAGAATAAAAAAACTTATTGACAAAAACACATGGAAACCTATTAATAAATACTTAACTTCAACAGATCCGCTTGGTTTTTCTGATAGAAAATTATATAGTAAACGATTACTAGACATGAAAATACAGACTGGCTTGTTCGACGCTGTACAAACAGGCTTAGGTAATGTTTTCGGTATACCTATTGCTCTAGGAATCATGGATTTTCGTTTTATGGGAGGAAGTATGGGATCTGTAGTAGGGGAAAAACTTACTAGATTAATTGAAAAAGCAACAAATAAAAAAATAGCTGTTGTAATTGTGTGCGCCTCAGGAGGAGCAAGAATGCAAGAAGGTATGCTAAGTCTAATGCAAATGGCAAAAATTTCTTCAGCTTTACAAAAACACAAGCAGCAAAAGCTCCCTTACTTTCCAATTCTCACCTCTCCAACTACAGGAGGTGTAACAGCGAGTTTTGCTATGTTAGGGGATTTAATTATTGCAGAACCAAATGCATTAATAGCCTTTGCTGGAAGAAGAGTTATAGAACAAACAATAAAAGAAGATCTACCAGATAACTTCCAAACATCGGAATATTTATTCAAACATGGATTTATAGACTTAATAATATCAAGAAAAGAATTAAAAAATAAACTTTATCAGATTTTATCTTTCTATTATAGTTTCTAAAAAGGGTTTTATAATTTACTATATTTGAAACTCATCATAAAAGTTGAAAAATTAAATTAATATTCCATCATATTGTAATTAGGTCATTTGTTTTATAAAGTAAAATTACTAATTATAGTAAAATAAAAATTTAATAAATTAATAAATAGTAATTAAAGTATTATATAATATATAAACTATTTGCTTAATTCAAGGATAATACAAATCTTATGATATCAAACACTAAAATTCAGCTAAGTTTATTTGCTGTTATAATTATTTTTGAGACTTTGCTAAATCAGGTTTATGCTATAGAGCTAGATGAAGCTACAAGAACAGTAACTTTAGAAGAGTCCGGAAAAACTATTATATTAACCCCAGAGCAAGTCAAAAGAGGTAAGCGCCTTTTCAATAATTCATGCGCCCAGTGTCACAATGGTGGAATTACAAAAACAAACCCTAATATAGGTTTAGATCCTGAATCATTAAGTGGAGCCACACCTGTAAGAGATAATATTCGTAACTTAATAGACTATATGAAGGACCCAACAAGTTACGATGGAGTTAGTTCTATTGCTGAATTACATCCAAGTATAAAAAGTGCAGAAATTTTTCCAAAGATGCGCAACTTAACAGATGAAGATCTATTTGCAATTGCGGGCCATATCCTAATTCAACCTAAAATTGCAGCAGAAAAATGGGGAGGAGGAAAAATATATTATTAAGAAATCAGATAAAAATGAAATTAAAATAAAAATTAAAGTATTATTTATTTTATATACGCTATACATCATAAAAAATCAAATATAATGTATAGTAAGATTTCATTTACTTTATCATTCTAAGGATATATAATTTATGAGATGGTTATTCACTTTTTTTATTATTTGGAATATCTTTACAAATAATCTTCAAACAACTTTTGCAGCAGATTTAAATGCTGGAGAACAAATTTTTTCAGCGAATTGTGCAGCTTGTCATGCAAATGGGAATAACGCAATTATGCCAGATAAAACATTAAAAGATGATGCTTTAGCAGAAAACGGTATGAATAGCATAGAAGCAATTACTAATCAAGTAAAAAATGGTAAAAATGCGATGCCTGCGTTTGGTGGACGCTTAGCAGATGAAGACATAGAAAACGTCGCTAACTATGTTTTAAGTAAGTCAGAAAACGGATGGTAACACAGGCACCTTATTAGCTTACTTATAAATTTAAGTACTATATAAAATACTCAATAAAATAGATGGTTCATATTACTTAATATAGCTGTCTATTCTTCTGTATTAAAAAAATATATATATTTTTTAAGATTTAATCAATGACACACAATCGATATCCAGCAATTCTTATGTTGAAAGATGGTAAAATTTATAAAGGTTGGACTTTCATTAATTCTACTATATCTTTTGGAGAAGTTGTATTTAATACGGGCATGACAGGGTATCAGGAAATAATTACAGATCCAAGCTACGCAGAACAAATAATAACTTTTACTTATCCAGAAATTGGTAATACAGGTATCAATTATAAAGATAATGAATCAAATAAAATTCATATAAAAGGGATAGTGGTCAAAAATCTTTGTTTTTCACCAAATAACTGGAGACAGCAAGAATCTTTCATAAGTTATATCATAACAAATAACATACCTCATATCTTTGGCATAGATACAAGAGCATTAACTAAACACTTAAGAAAAACTGGTTCTATGAATGGATGTATATCAAGCCAGTATTTAAATCCTGATTTACTGTCGCTAAAACTTAAAAATATACCTCGAATAGAAGGCAATGACTTAGTAAAACAAGTTACCACTAGCAAAAGCTACGAATTTAAAGACTATTCCCATAAATATTTTTCATATTTACAATATAAAACAGACAAAACGTATGGATATGGTTTAAAAATAATTGTAATAGATTTTGGGGTTAAGCATAATATTTTGTCTAGATTAGATAATTATGGTTGCTCTACGTATGTATTACCTGCAACAACTTCATACACAGAAATTCAATCATATAATCCAGATGGTATTGTATTATCTAACGGTCCTGGAGATCCATCAGCTATAAAATATGCAATAAGAACTATAAAGAAAATTATAACTTATACTAACATACCTATATTTGGTATATGTATGGGACACCAAATAATAAGCTTAGCTTTAGAAGCGAAAACATTTAAGCTGAAATTTGGTCATAGAGGACTAAATCATCCTTCAGGCATTAAACAAAAGGCAGAAGTTACAAGTCAAAATCATGGTTTTGCCGTAACAAAAGAGTCTTTAAATAATAAAACTATAAATATTACTCACTTTAATCTAAATGACTCTACTGTAGCAGCTATATTTCATAGTAAAAAGCCAATATTTTCAGTGCAATACCATCCTGAAGCTAGCCCAGGACCACATGATTCAGACTATTTATTTAAATATTTTATTAGTTTAACTAAACAATTCAAACAATATAATAATTACACAAGTTCATCATCAAGCCAAATACTATGATTAAATAATGCTGCTATCACTTGTACACCTCTCAATTGATTAAATAAAGGCAAGTGTCCATCAGGTGCATTAATACTCCAAATAAATTCACCTGGATATCTAAGCGGAATGCCGCTTTTATTCCATCCTATATGCAGCCAAAATTTTTCCCAATTACAATTATTGGACAACCAAATTTTTCGCTGTATTGAAAAACCAAACTTATTTCTAGAATAGATTCTCCACAATTTATCCAATACATATAAATCTTCAGACGGAAGAGAAAAAATATCAGTAAAATATAACCAGTCACGCTTTTCTTTTTGGTCTAAATGAGCTAATGAACAAAGATAAAATTGAGTAAGCTTATCTGCTTGTTGAAAATCATGTCTAATTAACAAATCTTGCAAAGGCTGATAATTAAACTTCAAGGAAGACTTCAAGTCTATAAGACCGAAAGAGAAATAAGAATTTAATCTTTTTTTTATTTCATTAATACTATTAAAGTATAAAAACTCAAAGATTAAACCATCTACAAATTCAGCATTTTGCTTTTTGAGGATACATCTATTAACTAACAAGTTTAATAGAGCTTCTTGACCGACTTTACCAGATTTTATGATATGCTCAATAATTTTTAATTGTTGTAACTTATCAGCACTAATATCTAAAGACGCTACTTCTTCTGAAACAATGGAATTATAATTAAGATCTTTCATAACTAAATTATACTAATACAGATTACAAGATTCACAGCAATAGAATATATTATTTATACATTTTATAGCTATTTTTGCAAATTATCTATTGCTAAAATTATAATACGAATAAAAAACATTATTCCATTTCCTAATATATTTATAAATATATACAATACAAGTCTTACCAAAACAAGCAGAAATTTTTCACATTTAGGAATTATGAAATCCTGTAGCTCTATTAAAGTAATTATTATCAGTTGTAAATATGATAGTTGAATAAAATCTTCTAATCTATAAGCATAAATGTATCTTGCAACTAAACCTTTATGACTAATTAAACATACCTTATACCTATTACTATAGATATATTTAGGTTGAATAAAATATAAATATAGTAAATTTTGGTAAAATAAGTTATTGCGAAAAGAGGCTAAAGATCTAATAGAAACATACGATCTATTACATAATTTATTTTTTTTCAAAAATGTAATTATATTAGATAATGATTTTAGGTTCTCTAATATCATAAAAACAGCCAAATTACTAATCTTTATCATTACATTTTCTAACAAAATCTCTACATGCTTTATAGGTGTATGTTTTTGATCAAATGCGAAAATATAATTATTTATATACATAGAACCAAAAATTAAATACGTTAACAAATTTTCTAATAACCACTTATACTCTAATAACGTAAATTGTAAATAAGCATATCTTTTACTTTGTATAAGAAAAATAGAAGAATTGTCAACAGAACATTCTATCAAGAAATGAGCTACTACTTTTTGAATTAAATCATAAAGAATTTTATCTTTTAATATTTGAATACTGTTAAGACTTACATTTAACTCTACTAAATCTAAAACCAATATTTCTAACTCTACTAAAACAATGGAAAACAATTTATGCTTTATAGAATTACTTAGTATATCAGTATATAAATAATCTTTTGTATGATTAGATAAATTTTTAGAAAATTTTTGCTTTATATGGGCAAACAAATAAGCTACTTTATGATTAAGATATATTCCTTGCTTATAAGGCCAATAATTTACCATATATATTTCAATTTATTAATATTTAATAAAAGCTTATAGAATAAATATACTAATAAAAATATAAACCATTTATTTATTTTATAATTTTATAATTTGCTCATCTAAAAATTAAATCATAAAAATATTTATTGCTATTAAGATATTATATCAATAATAATGATATAGTGACTTATAAAGCGATAAATCAAATTATATAATGGACACAAAATATATGCCTAAATACTACTTTGCAATTGCAAGCAAAAACTTTTTAATGAATGAGGAACCAATTGAAGAAGTTTTAAGAGAGAGAACTAACCACTATGAAAACATCAAAAAAGAAATAGATTTTTGGTTTATCACAAATCCAGACCTATTAAAATCATTCAATTTAATATGTATACAAGCAAAGTTAATAGAAGATTATGCTGCTATTATTTCACTAGATGCAAAATTTATTCAATGGTTAAAATTAAGAATTGGATTTGTATCAATAGGCAAATTTCAGTCCAATTATATTTTTTCACAAAATATTAATTATCAATAAAGATGATTTATGTAACAGGTGTAACAAATAAAGTTAAAATCTCTTTACTGAATGTTTCAGCTGCCTTCGATTTATAGCGATTTGGATTAATAATTATTGATAACATACGTTTAATAGTAACATTTTCTATTTTAGCCCAATGTAGTATACCCAGCTCTAGCTCTTTTGCAATTGCAGATACAGAAACAAATGCAGCTCCTAATCCAGATTGTACTGCATTTTTAATAGCTTCTATAGAATTCAATTCCATTTCTATCTTAAACCTACTGCTATCAATATCATGTTGAATCAAAATCTTATCAATTACTTTACGTATAGTAGATTGCGTATCAAGAGCAATAAATCTCAATCTATACAAATCTTCTTTTTGAATATCTGGTAATTTAGAAAAGATGTGAGATGTAGGCAGAATAAGAGCTAACTCATCTTCTGCATATGAAGTTACTTGTAAAGTATCTGTCAGTTCACTTGGAACCTCTCCACCAATTACTGCTAAATCAACTTGACCATTAGCAACACTCCAAGAAATTAAACGAGTAGAATGTACTTGTAATTGAACATTAACTTGTGGATATCTCTGCCTAAATAAACCTATTAATCTAGGCATTAAATAAGTTCCCGTAGTTTGACTAGCACCAATAACTAAAGTTCCTCCTTGTAAATTTTGAACATCTTCTAATGCCCTGCAAGTTTCCTCACACAAAGCTAAAATTCTACCACCATATCTTAACAACAAATTACCTGCTTCTGTTAAAGTTGCTTTTTTATTACTTCTTTCAAACAAAGGTATATTCAATTGTTTTTCTAGATTTTGAATTTGAAGGCTAATCGCTGGTTGAGATACATATAAACTATCTGCTGCACGCTTAAAACTGCCTTCTTTTATAATAGCTTTTAATATTCTTAATTGGTCCAAAGTAAAAGGCAAATCCCTCATATTAAAATAATAAATAAATACATCTTTTATTATGCAAATATAATAATATTAAAAAGTTTAATACAATTTTTATTTATTAGAGAAGAAATTTGATGCATAAAAATATAATATTAATCAAGTATAATTATAACATAATAATTCCTTTATCATCACTCTTATAAAAGTATAATATAATTATATAAAAACTTAAGGAACTAAGTATGGATATACGACTTTTAATTGTGCTACTGCCTGTCTTAGCAGCTGCTTCTTGGGCTTTATATAATATTGGTAGGGTAGCTTTACAGCAATTTCGTAGTATGTAAAGTATAGTTTGTACTATCTTAAACATAAATAAACCAAAAGGAATCATATAATGATTATACATGATTCCTTAAAAACTAAAAAATCATAAAAAAAATATCTTATATTTATACAAAAAATATGAATATAATAAATAGATATATAATATAAGATACAAAAACTTAAAATTAATAAAATATTTTATGGCTGTACCTAAAAAACGCACTTCAAAATCTAAATGCAAATCACGCAAAGCAACATGGAAAAATAAAGCTTATGATGCTTATAAAAAATCTATATCATTAGGGAAATCAGTAATTACAGGTAGAGCAAACAGTTTTATATATATACAAAAAGAACCAGATAATAATTAATAAGATAAATCATTATACTTAAATAATAACTGAAATACTATTTAAAACTAAACAATAAAGTATCAATGAAAGTTATCCGTTTAAATAGTAATGATTTATTACTACAAAACACTAAAGCCTGCTTATATTGTAAATTAAAAAACTTGAAAACAATTTGGCTTTTTAATTGTTGCGAAGGTTGTCAACATTATTTAATGAAACAAAAAATCAAAATAAGCCAAGTATCTAAAATCATTATTACAGAAATGACAATATGTAATATATCCGGACTACCAGGATTACTATCTAGTTTAAGTCTAAGCAATAAAAAAAACGCTGTACATGTATACGGTCCAGCAAATTTAGCTAAATATCTAGAACTTACAAAAAAATATTCAAAAACTAATTTTAGATACAATTTGTATTTTCATCAATTAAAAACAAATTACATTATACAAGATGATCAATACCAAATATATTGTTTAAAAAAGCTTGCATGTTTTGAATTTATTATTACAATCCCCGACAATAAAGGTAGATTTAAATTAAAATATGCCAAACAATGGAATATAGAAACAGGTCCTTTATATGGTAAACTAAAGAAAGGACATAACTTTATTTTACCAGATGGTATATCAATAAATAGTAATCATTTCGTTGAGCAACAAGAACAAAAGAATCAAGTATCATTTTCATTAAGCAATAATCTATCAAAAATTCACCAACTTAAATATTTGAAAAAATTAATTATTAAAACCTAAATTTAAAAGCTGATTTATTTGTTACTATTTTGCATTTGGGTTATTATATTATTAAACATTATTAGACTAAAAAACTATTTACTTATGGTATATGCAATTATAGAAGCAGATGGTAAACAAATTTGGATAGAGCCTGGTAAATATTATGATTTAAATTATATTCCAGGAGAACCAGGAGACTATATACAATTTAACAAAGTGTTAGTTCTTAAGCAGGATAACTATATCCATTTAGGAGAACCTTGTGTAAAATCTGTCGTTATAAAAGCCAAAATTATAAAGCATTTAAAAGGTAAAAAGATCATTGTTTTTAAAACAAAACCTAAAAAAAACTCTAGAAAGAAAAAAGGGTATAGGCAAAAGCTTACAAGACTATTAATCGAAGGATTTTTACAATAATCCATCAAATTATAAAAATTATCTCTATAGAATTCATAATCGTACATTATATACTAAATCTATAAATATAAAATATGGCGCATAAAAAAGGTAGTGGAAGTACAAAAAACGGTCGCGATTCTCAATCACAAAGGTTGGGAATCAAAAAATACGGAGGACAATTAGTAACTGTGGGAAATATTATTGTTCGACAAAGAGGAAGCCGATTTAAGCCTGGACTTAATGTAAAATTAGCTAAAGATTATACTTTATTCGCATTGGCTGATGGAGAAATTATATTTAAAAAAAACAAAAAAAATCAAACAACGATTAGTATTATAACAAAAAAATAGAATTATAATATATAAATTAACATAGTTAACAAAATCAGAATTTTTACCAATATAATTATGATAAATCAAACCTATATACTTTTGGTATAAAGATGTTGCAAGAATGATAAAAAAAATAGTTATTTCTCACTACAATAATTTAGCAGCTATAGTAGAAAATAATAAAATTCAAGAAATTATTACAGTTAGTAATTTATATCAAGTAAATGATATATACATAGGTACTGTAGAAAAAATTTTTTCCAGTATCAATGCTGCGTTTATAAAGTTAAACAAATCTGGAAAAAGTGGCTTCATACATATAAATGATGTAAAGCCTCTGAAAAAAGGAAAGCACATTAAAAACATAGAAGAAATTTTATCTATAAATCAAATTATTCTAGTACAAATTACAAAAGAACCAACTGTATACAAAGGACCTAGATTAACAGCCAATATACACTTACATGGAAAATATCTTGTATTAATGCCTTTTTGTAATACTATTTGTATATCACATAAAATCTATGATTATAACGAACGTACTTATCTTCATTCATTAGCTATTTTACTTAAGCCTGGTAAAATGGGTTTATTAATTAAATCATCTGCTCAAGGAATTCAAGAGGATATTATACTGAATGATTTAGATCACTTAAAAAAACAATGGAATTTTATTGAAAAAGCAATAATAAATCATTCTTCACCATTACTATTATATAAAGATGAAGACTTAATTAAAAAAATTATTAGAGATTTTTATGACAACAACGTCACAAAAATAATAATTGACTCTAAAGAAGGGCTCAACCGATTAAACTATTACCTTTATAAATGGAATTGTATATCAACATCAACTGATCAGAATACAAGCTTACAATTATACAATCAACAAAAATGCATATTAGATCAATTTCATATAAAACATGCTATAAATAATGCGCTTAAGCCAAAAGTCAAATTACCTTATGGAGGACATATTATTATTGAAAGTAACGAAGCGCTAACAGTAATTGATGTGAATTCTGGATCATTCAATAAATCAGGCAATTCTAAGGAAGCTATTTTAAAAACAAATTTTTATGCAGCCATCGAAATAGCTCACCAATTGAAAATAAGAAACATCAATGGAGTTATAATTATTGATTTTATTGATATGTCTTCACAAGGTGATCAATTGCAATTATTAGAACATTTTAACAAATTATTAAAATTAGATAATGCTAAGCCACAAATAGTACAATTGTCAGAGTTAGGTTTAGTTGAACTTACTAGAAGAAGAAGAGAGAAAAGCTTACGGGAACTATTTATGAATGACAGAAATTTTCGTATCAATTCAACCGATAGAAGATTTATTAAATTTATTGACAACAATACAGAAGATAGTAGAAGATATTATGATAAACTAAACACTTACAAAAATATTCAATATTTATTTTTCAACAAAAAATTTAAACAACATTTAGTATTAAAGAAGAAATATTTTAAACCAGGTAAAACATTTATAAACCAATACTTTGATTATATAGACAAAATAAACCCTATTCAATTATTGCGTCCTAAAGCTAATTATATTATTCCTTTACAACTATATTGTAAGTTAGTAGGCAACAGATTAAAGGTTATTTAAAATACAAAAAGTAATTACTTTTTGTATTTTATTAATTTAACTTATTGTAAAATAATATCAAGATGAATTATATTGAACTCACTAACCATTAATAGATGGAGCAACTAAAGATACTGGTAAAGAATTACTAGAAGCTAAATCTAGAGGGAAATTGTGAGCGTTACGTTCATGCATTACTTCCATACCTAAGTTAGCTCTGTTAAGAATATCTGCCCAAGTATTGATTACACGTCCTTGACTATCAACAACTGATTGGTTAAAGTTAAAACCATTTAAGTTGAAAGCCATAGTACTTACAGACATTGCTGTAAACCAAATTCCTACAACAGGCCATAATCCTAAGAAGAAGTGTAATGAACGCGAGTTATTAAAACTTGCATATTGGAAGATCAAACGGCCGAAGTAACCATGAGCTGCAACAATATTATATGTTTCTTCTTCTTGACCAAATTTGTAACCATTATTTGCAGATTCGTTCTCAGTTGTTTCACGAATTAAGCTAGAAGTCACTAAAGAACCATGCATAGCACTAAATAGAGAACCACCGAAAACACCTGCTACACCCAATTGATGAAAAGGATGCATTAAGATATTATGTTCAGCTTGGAATACAAGCATAAAGTTAAATGTACCAGAAATACCTAAAGGCATACCATCAGAGAAGCTTCCTTGTCCAATCGGATATACAAGAAAAACTGCTGCTGCCGCTGCTACAGGTGCTGTAAAAGCAACAGAGATCCAAGGGCGCATACCTAAACGATAGCTTAATTCCCACTCACGACCAATGTAGCAACAAACACCTAGTAAGAAGTGTAAAACAATTAGTTGATATGGTCCGCCATTATATAACCACTCATCTAGAGATGCAGCTTCCCAGATTGGATAAAAATGGATACCAATAGCTGCAGAACTAGGTATAATAGCGCCAGAAATGATGTTATTTCCATAAAGTAAAGAACCAGCAACTGGTTCGCGGATACCATCTATATCAACTGGAGGTGCAGCAACGAATGCAATGATGAATACAGATGTAGCTGTTAATAATGTTGGAATCATTAAAACACCGAACCAACCGATATAAAGGCGGTTTTCAGTGCTTGTAATCCAAGTACAAAAACGTTCCCACAGGCTTGCGCTTTCGCGTCTTTCTAAAGTAGCAGTCATAATATTATAAGTGATTTAGGATAATTAAGGATACTTCCCAAGAAATTTTGAACTTGTTGTATATATTATTACTATGACAAAGATAAATTGTAAAGATTGAATTAAAATAAATTGTCAAAGTTCAGTAAGATTAAGAATTATAGAAATTATCATCATATAATAAATATGATAAAAAAATTAGTGGTTGATTTTTTAAGATGTATATATAAAATTATAATATAGGCAAGCTATTAAATTTATTTATAACTAATTTAAATAATAGAAAAACAAATATAAAATTATGTCACATTTCAGTCGTATAAAAACAAGTATAACAAATCTAAACATATTAAAACAAACTTTGAAAGATTTAAACCTTAAATATAGTATAAAAAAATCACATTTAGAAGATAGTAATGGCAATTTAGAATGTGTAGATATGATTATCAAAAAAAATAATAAAAATATAATGGGTTTTTTATGGAATGGAAAAGAATATACATTTATAGCAGATTTTGACGTATGGCAACATAATCATGATATATACCCAGAAAATATTATAGAAAAAATATTACAACAATATGCAATCAATTCTATTATAAAAGTAAGTAATAATCAAGGCTTTACAACTGTAGAAAAGGAAAAGTTACGAGATGGATCCATTAAATTAATAGTTCAAAGATGGAACTAAATAATATTATATTATCTGTCTATATGCGGACAGAGAGACTTGAACTCTCACGAGATGATCTCACTAGATCCTAAATCTAGCGTGTCTACCAATTCCACCATGTCCGCTACAATAGAAATAAATATATTACAGCTACTGAATAAGTATATCAAGAAATACCATCAAAAACAAGTAGTATAAATAAAATAGAAAACAATTTATGTGTATTAATTAAACTTGCGATATTATTTGTATTTTGGTATATTTACTTGTATAGTACTTCTATGTTCCTCAGTAGCTCAGTGGTAGAGCGGTCGGCTGTTAACCGATTGGTCGTAGGTTCAAATCCTTCCTGAGGAGTTAAGAAAACAAAATATACTAGTTTTAATATAATATTAATCAAAAATAAAGAATGATATTAAAATACAACAATTATGCTTAATCTTTTTAATACAATCAACTATCAAATCGAACAAAAATTATTTACTGTATTAACGTCGCAAATCAACCATGCTTATCCTATTATTTTCATATTACTTATATTTAGTGGCTTGTTAACAAGCTTTAATCCTTGTTTACTATCAATAATCCCTACAAGCCTATCATATATATATGGGGAAAAACTCACAAATAAAAATAAAAACATATTTATTTTAGGTATATTCAGTAGCATTACTTTTAGTATTACAATATTTCAAGTACTTCATAAAGAATATGAATACTTATTTCATGTTTTTCCTATATTATCGCATATTATAACTATAATAATTAGCTTAAACTTATTACAAATATTCGAATTTAATAATAACTTTAATTTTATAAATAATTCATATCAGAAATTATCATTTATACCCTTATTATATAATTATATGACAGGATTTATAATAGGTATTAGTTCTACATCCTGCACAATACCTATATTATTAATTATAATATTTTGGATATCTTCTTGTAAATCTTGGTTTTTAGGCATTATATACACTTTAACATATCTATTAAGTTATACATTACCTATTTATTTGATTATCAATAATAGTATCAAGTTTAATCAACTAAATAAATGGCCACCCATATGGAATAATATTACTTTGTTTAGTGGATGTATGATGTTAGGATATAGCATTTTTTCTCTACTCAATACAGTATTCATATAATATTTTTTAAGAGAAAAGCAGAAAATAATCGACTACTTCATAAAACGAAATAAATGTTTATCAAAATCTATACAACTAATCAATATGAAGAATATCTTATGGCACACATTTAAAAAACTTAGTACTTTAAGTTTATCTATAAGCTTACTACTTATAATAGCTACGATAAGTATCGTTGGGACAATTATTGAACAAAATCAAAATATTTTATACTATCAAATAAATTATCCTATAAACAATCAGTTATTACATTCTATAATTAACTGGAAAACAATCATAAGTTTAGGAATAGATCACATATATTCAAACCCATGTTTTATACTAATCTTAATTTTATTCTTTTGTAGCTTACTAGCATGCACTTTTTCAAATCAATTACCAAGCTTAAGAAACGCTCGTAAGTGGAAATTTTTACAACAAACTCGGCATATAAACAATAAGGCCTATTTCACAAAATTAGATAAGATATCCATGTGCAATATGATTTACAGCTTGCATCATAATCATTATTATATTTTTCATAAAAAAAGAAGTCTATATGCTTACAAAGGATTAGCTGGCCGAATTGCACCTATTTTTGTACATTTTAGCATGATTTTAACACTAATGGGATCTTTAATTAGCTTATTAGGTGGATTTACAGCACAAGAGATGATACCTGAAGGAGAAATATTCCATATTAAAAATATAACTCAATCTGGATTTAATAGCAAAATACCAGATAATTTAACAGGAAAAATTGAAGATTTTGATATCAAGTACAATAAAGATAACTCAATACAACAGTTTTTATCAAATGTTATTATATATAACAATCAAAGCAAAAATGTAAAGCAAAAATATATTTTTGTTAATTCACCATTAATATTTAAAGGTATTACTTTCTATCAAACTGACTGGAAAATGAGTAGTATAAGACTAAAAATAGGTAACAGCAAAATTATCCAACAGCCAATTATAAAACATAAAATCAATAATCAAATCTTATGGTCATGTGAAATTCCGATTAATACAAAAGTACATATTATACTTATCTTAACTGGATTAAAGGACCAAATTTCCTTATATGATACATCAAATAATTTATTAATATCTACTAATTTAGATGAAAAAATAGTAATTAACAATACAACTTTACAAATCTTTGAAATCATGACAAATACAGGTCTACAAATTAAAACAGATCCAGGGATTTTCATTACTTATACAGGTTTTTTTGTATTAATGATAAGTATAACTATTAGTTATGTTTCTTATTCTCAAGTTTGGGCAAATGGTATAATGCAAAATATAGAGATAGCTGGTTTTACTAATAGGGCAACATTAATTTTTGAAGAAGACTTAATTAATATTCAAGAGATATATGCTAAACATATATGGCTATAGAATAAAAATATTTGCTATAATCATGTGGAATAAATATTAATTGAAAAAATATATAATCAATACTTTATTAAATGATATAATATCATATTTTTTCCATTAAATAATTTAATTAAAAAATCACTGTTTACATCTAAACTAGATATTGTAATTATAGTTATAAGACATGTAAAAATAAGGCTATATATAATCGTCATTAATAAATAACTTAAGAGTTCATCATAGATTAAATTCATATATACTGAAGAAAAGTTTTGATTTATTTATCATAATAGATTTAATGCAAAAATAATATATACTTTTAATAAATAAACTCTTATTTGGAGAGAAGTATTCTAGAATATCAAATAATATATTCTTATATCATAATCATCATTTAGCACTTATCGTATTGTTAATTAAAAAAGTTAATTCAAATAAATTTTCTAATATTTCAAATAGTATGACCAATATAAATAAATTGAATAGAAACAAGAAAAAACTTAATATACACTAAAGTAACTATTGAAAAATTTTGTAATAAGCATAAAAAACTTTATAATGTACTTTATGAAATTAAATATCCATATATTTAATTTCACTATAAATATCAATCTACATTTGATTAATCTTTATATTTAGTTTTAATTGAAAGGTTTATAAATACATCAATCAAAAAATACTAATATATAATAAAATTTTTGATTATTTCTTGTCCTTCAGTTGTCCACAAGCTTTCCGGATGAAATTGAATGCCCCTTAATAATCTATACTTTTTATGACGACATGCCATAATAGAACCATCATTTGTCCAAGCCGTAACTTCTAAATCATTAGGTAAACCTTGAGCATTAATAATTAGACTATGATAACGCACTGCACAAAAAGGATTAGGTAAACCATTGAACAAATCTTGAGAATTATGTAAAATTTGACTTAATTTGCCATGCATAGGACGATCTAGCTTAATAATTTCTGCACCATATACATAACCTATAGCTTGATGACCTAAACAAACACCTAAAATAGGAATAGTTTTCGCATAAGAACTAATTACTTGTAAAGATATACCTGAATTCTCAGGACTACCAGGGCCAGGTGACAAAACAATATGAGTTGGATTATATTTATCAATATGAGACAAAGATATCTCATCGTTCCTAACAGTACAAACAGATAAACCTAACTTACCTAAAGACTGCACTAAATTTTGTGTAAAACTATCATAATTATCAATAACTAAAATCATGGTTTTAATAGAATGTATTTTCATTTTAAATAAATTACTTTATAAATATACCTTCTGAAGGTGAACTTGCTATAGCTTTATCTTGTTTTGACATTCTGCCAGATAAATAAGAAATACGACCAGATATAACTCCTAATTTCATAGCTTCAGCCATATCTTGAGGCTTAGCAGCTTTAGCAACAGCCGTATTTAGTAATACTGCAGATGCTCCCATTTCCATAGCTTGACTAGCTTCACTAGCTGTTCCAATACCTGCGTCTATTATGATAGGTACTTTGGCATTATTTATAATAATTTGCAAATTGAAAAGATTTTGTAAACCTTGTCCAGAACCAATAGGGGAACCCAAAGGCATGATTGCAGAACATCCAACTTCTTCTAGCTGTTTAGCTAAAATAGGATCCGGGCTTATATAAGGTAATACAGTAAATTTTTTATTGACTAAATATTCTGCGGCTTTTAAAGTACCATAAGGATCTGGAAACAAATATTCTGAATCAGAAATAACTTCTAACTTAACAAAATTATTATCCAACTGACCCAATTTTTTAGCCATTTCGCGTCCTAAAACAGCAATTCTTACAGCTTCCTCTACTGTTTCACAACCAGCTGTATTTGGTAAAAGCCACAATTTTTTCCAATTTAATCCATCTAATAAATTACTTTTACCTCTTAATTTCTTACTATATGCACGACGTATAGCTACTGTGACAATAGAGGCATCACTATTAATGATACTAACACTAGCCTCTTTTAAATTTTGATATTTACCTGTACCTAACATCAAACGAGATGTAAAAGATTTTTTATTAATTATTAGGGGCTTAGTTAAATGTAAATATGAAGATAATAGATTTCGTGACATTATTCTATTTCAATTAAATAAATAAAAATATTTGAAATGTTTTATTATTTTAGTGTAAAATCAATATATACTCCATATATTTTATACTAAGAGTTACATTGATAGTTAGTCAAAGAAAAACATCAATAAAATTTATATTCAAAATATAACTTTCTGCAACCACTATCGAAAATTACTATGCATCATCAATCAACTCTATTGATTATTATCATGCTAAGCACTTTTAGCACTATATTAATCAGCTTTATAATACGCTACTTATATTTATATATAGCAAAATCCTATAAAAATCATAATGTTAATAATATTTCAGTAGTAGATCGTCTAAGTTCTATATTACCTTATTGGCTTCCATTATTAGAAGGCTTACAAAACTTTGGTCAACAGATTTTGCCGGATTATCCTTTGAATATAATGCAAGTTTATAAAAAAACTTTAATGCCTTTAGTGATTTTTTATGTTACACACCCAACATTAGCTGTTATTATATTCTTTATACTATATTACTTATTTGTACGCAATAAAAGTCCTATACCAGATCGCCCATTTATTAGATTTAACGTTTTACAGTCTATATTATTATTTCTGATCAATTCTTTACTTGGAGCAACATTTCGAGCTTTACCTATAGAATTCAGAATGAGTTTATATGGACTTATGCTATGCAATACACTATTTTGGTTTGTTTTATCAACTATAATGTACTCTATTGTTAAGTCTATTGAAGGAAAATATGCTAAAATACCAGTAATTTCTCAAGCTGTAAGAATACAAATTGACAATCAATTATAAGGAGATAGTTATGAATTTTAACCATTATGAAACAATATATATATTAAAACCTAATATTACAGAAGCAGAAAATTTAACTATAGTTAATCAATATAAATCATTAATTAAAAAACATGGTGGACAGAATATATCGGTTCAACATAAAGGCAGAAGACACTTGAATTACAATATCAAGTCTTATTACGATGGTATCTATGTTCAAATTAATTATGCAGCGAGTAGTAACTTAGTTAAGATATTAGAAAAAACTATGAATTTAAGTGAGACAATTATAAGATACCTAACTATTAAAGATCATTGTATGAGTAATATAATAATATAAGATCAGACTCAAATAATAATTTTATACAAGACTAGATCATATGATCTAGCTAATTATATTTAATAAAAATAATGTGTAAGACATGAGAAAGTGCATGACTTAATAATATACAGTCTATTCAATCAAACTAATATAAACCACTTATTGTAAAAAGATTATAGAAGCTTAAAAGTATTATATAGTCTTGATACTGAGCTACCTTCCCAAAAAGCTACCTTTTCAGTATTATCGCCGCTACAGCGTTTAACAGCCAAGTTCGGAATGGATCGGAGTGGTTCCACTGCGCTATAAGAATCAAGACATAAATCACACTATTTCTGAATTACAATATATAAAACACTCGATCTATTAGTACGTCTCAGCTGAATATATTACTATACTTACACTTAACGCCTATCAAACGGTTAGTCTTACCGTGATCTTATCCATTTTCATGGAAAGAGTACTCATCTTAAGGTTGGCTTCCCACTTAGATGCTTTCAGCGGTTATCCTTGCCATACTTAGCTACCCAGCATTTACTGTTGGCACAATAACTGGTACACCAGAGGTATGTTTCTCCCGGTCCTCTCGTACTAAGGAGAAATCCTTTCAATACTCTAACGCCTACACCGGATATGGACCGAACTGTCTCACGACGTTCTGAACCCAGCTCGCGTACCGCTTTCATGGGCGAACAGCCCAACCCTTGGGACATACTACCGCCCCAGGATGCGATGAGCCGACATCGAGGTGCCAAACCTCCCCGTCGATGTGAACTCTTGGGGGAGATCAGCCTGTTATCCCTAGAGTAACTTTTATCCGTTGAGCGACAGCCTTTCCACTCAGCACTGTCGGATCACTAAGGCCGACTTTCGTCTCTGCTCGACTTGTAGGTCTTGCAGTCAAGCTTCCTTATACCTTTATACTCTACGACTGATTTCCGACCAGCCTGAGGAAACCTTTGCACGCCTCCGTTACCTTTTAGGAGGCGACCGCCCCAGTCAAACTGCCTACCTGAAACTGTCTATCGGCCAGCTTATGGCAATCAATATTAGAATCCTAGTTTAATTAGAGTGGTATCTCACTAGCGGCTCATATACATCCGCAAATATATAATCTTTGCCTCCCACCTATACTGCACAAATTAAACCCAAATTCAATTCCAAACTACAGTAAAGCTTCATAGGGTCTTTCTGTCCAGGTGCAGGTAGTCCGCATCTTCACAGACAATTCTATTTCGCCGAGTCTCTCTCTGAGACAGTGCCCAAATCGTTACGCCTTTCGTGCGGGTCGGAACTTACCCGACAAGGAATTTCGCTACCTTAGGACCGTTATAGTTACGGCCGCCGTTCACCGGGGCTTCAGTTACCAGCTTTGTTTTGCAACTAACCGATTTCTTTAACCTTCCGGCACTGGGCAGGCGTCAGCCCCCATACGTTGTCTTGCGACTTTGCGGAGACCTGTGTTTTTGCTAAACAGTCGCTTGGGCCTGGTTATTGCAACCCTACAAGGGTACCCCTTCTCCCGAAGTTACGGGGCTATTTTGCCGAGTTCCTTAGAGAGAGTTATCTCGCGCCCCTTAGTATACTCTACCTACCTACTTGTGTCAGTTTAAGGTACAGGTATTTATTGCTTGAGATATATCGAGCTTTTCTTGGAAGTATGACATTAATCACTTTAGCAACTTATTGCTTTGTACTCACTTCTTAGCTCTAGATGTTTTCTCCATCCTTCTTCACCTTAAAAGTTTAAACCGGTAACCAACATCCGGCTGATTTAGCCTTCTTCGTCCCTCGTTATCAACAATAAATAGTACAGGAATATTAGCCTGTTATCCATCGACTACGTTCTTCAACCTTGCCTTAGGCCCTGACTTACCCTTCGCGGACGAACCTTCCAAAGGAAACCTTAGGTTTTCGGGGCATTGGATTCTCACCAATGTTTTCGCTACTCAAGCCGACATTCTCACTTCTGCTTCGTCCACATCCGCTTTCGCTAATGCTTCAATCTTTTGCAGAACGCTCCCCTACCGATGATAAAACATCCCACAGCTTCGGCAAATTACTTAGCCCCGTTCATTTTCGGCGCAAGATCACTAAACCAGTGAGCTATTACGCACTCTTTAAAGGATTGCTGCTTCTAAGCAAACCTCCTGGTTGTTTATGCATTCTTACTTCCTTTATCACTTAGTAATTATTTAGGGGCCTTAGCTGATGGTCTGGGCTGTTTCCCTTTTGACAATGAAGCTTATCCCCCACTGTCTCACTGATTGATTACACACTTAGTATTCAGAGTTTGCATCGATTTGGTACCGCTCTCGCAGCCCGCACCGAAACAGTGCTTTACCCCTAAGCTATAGCATCAATCGCTGCGCCAAAACGCATTTCGGGGAGAACCAGCTAGCTCCGGATTCGATTGGCATTTCACCCCTAGCCACAGCTCATCCGCTGATTTTTCAACATCAGTCGGTTCGGACCTTCACTTAGTGTTACCTAAGCTTCACCCTGGCCATGGCTAGATCATCCGGGTTCGGGTCTGTAAATAGTGACTTACGCTCTAATTAAAGCTCGCTTTCACTATGGCTCCGATATTCTCTATCTTAA